GGAGCTGGAAGCAAGCTTTGATCCGGAGGTGCCCGAATGAGGAAACTCTTTATACTGTCTACTGAATATATAAGTAGATAAGAGCGAACTTAGTGAACTGAAACATCTTAGTAACTAAAGGAAAAGAAAGCAAAAGCGATTCCCATAGTAGTGGCGAGCGAAAAGGGAACAGCCTAAACTATTTAAACTATTTAAATAGGGTTGAGGGACAACAAAAAATAAACAAACCAGATTAGGTGAAATATTTGGAATAGTATACCAAAGTAGGTAAAAGTCCTGTAATCGAAAATCTGTTTGTTATTAGTTGAATCCCAAGTAGCATCGAACACGTGAAATTCGGTGTGAATCTGCGAGGACCACCTCGTAAGGCTAAATATTCCTGGATGACCGATAGCGAAATAGTACCGTGAGGGAAAGGTGAAAAGAACCCCGGAAGGGGAGTGAAATAGAACATGAAACCCTAAGCTTACAAGCAGAGGAAGGACGACTAAAACGTTTGACCTCGTGCCTGTTGAAGAATGAGCCGGCGACTTGTAGGCAATGGCAGGTTAAGTTAGAAAATAACGAAGCCAAAGTGAAAGCGAGCCTGAATAAGGCGTTAGGTCATTGTTTACAGACCCGAACCCGGGTGATCTAGCCATGACCAGGATGAAGCTTAGGTAACACTAAGTGGAGGTCCGAACTGACTGATGTTGAAAAATCAGCGGATGAGTTGTGGCTAGGGGTGAAATGCCAATCGAACCCGGAGCTAGCTGGTTCTCCCCGAAATGCGTTGAGGCGCAGCAGTTGATGCTCCAATCTAGAGGTAAAGCACTGTTTCAATGAGGGCTATGAAAATAGTACCAAATTGAGGCAAACTCTGAATGCTAGATGTGTAATCAACTAGTGAGACTGTGGGGGATAAGCTCCATAGTCAAGAGGGAAACAGCCCAGATCACCATTTAAGGCCCCTAAATAATTACTAAGTGGAAAAGAAAGTGGGAACACAAAGACAACCAGGAGGTTTGCTTAGAAGCAGCAATCCTTTAAAGAGTGCGTAATAGCTCACTGGTCAAGTGATCCTGCATCAAAAATTAATGGGACTAAGTAATTTGCCGAAAATGTGAGATGTTCTAAAACATCGGTAGGGGAGCGTTCTGCCCTAGGTTGAAGCGTTAGTGTAAACGGACGTGGACGAAGCAGAAGTGAGAATGCCGGCTTGAGTAGCGAAAACATTGGTGAGAATCCAATGCCCTGAAAACCTAAGGATTCCTCTGGAAGGTTCGTCCGCAGAGGGTTAGTCAGGACCTAAGGTGAGGCTGAAAAGCGTAGTCGATGGATAACAGGTTAATATTCCTGTACCACTTATTATGGGTATCGGGGGACGAAAAAGGCTAAACTAGCCGGATGTTGGTTACCGGTTTAAGCATGCAAGACTGTGAGAAGTGGTTGAAAACACTTTGAGTTAAGGTGCGAATACAAGGTATGTAAATACCAAAGTAGTTGAGGTCAAGTTTCCAAGAAAAGCCCGTAATACCTTACATAATAAGTGCCTGTACCGTAAACTGACACAGGTAGGTTGGTAGAGCATACCAAGGGGCGCGAGATAACTCTCTCTAAGGAACTCGGCAAAATAACCCCGTAACTTCGGGAAAAGGGGTGCCCTTAATAAGGGTTGCAAGATCCAGGCCCAAGCGACTGTTTACCAAAAACACAGGTCTCCGCTAAGTCGCAAGACGATGTATGGGGGCTGACGCCTGCCCAGTGCCGGAAGGTTAAAGAAGCTGGTTAGCTTTAATAGCGAGGCTAGCAACTGAAGCCCCGGTGAACGGCGGCCGTAACTATAACGGTCCTAAGGTAGCGAAATTCCTTGTCGGGTAAGTTCCGACCCGCACGAAAGGCGTAACGACTTGGGCACTGTCTCAGAGAGAGACTCGGCGAAATAGAATTGTCTGTGAAGATGCGGACTACCTGCACCTGGACAGAAAGACCCTATGAAGCTTTACTGTAGCCTGAAATTGAATTCGGGTTTTGCTTACGCAGCATAGGTGGGAGACTAAGAAGATCTTTTTCCGGAAAGATTGGAGTCGCCAGTGAGATACCACCTTGGCAAAACTAGAATTCTAATTTTAATCCGTCATCCGGATAAAAAACAGTTTCAGGTGGGCAGTTTGACTGGGGCGGTCGCCTCCTAAAAAGTAACGGAGGCGTGCAAAGGTTTCCTCAAACTGGTCAGAAATCAGTTGAAGAGTGTAAAGGCATAAGGAAGCTTAACTGCGAGACAAACAAGTCGAGCAGAGACGAAAGTCGGCCTTAGTGATCCGGCGGTTTCGAGTGGAAGAGCCGTCGCTCAACGGATAAAAGTTACTCTAGGGATAACAGGCTGATCTCCCCCAAGAGTCCACATCGACGGGGAGGTTTGGCACCTCGATGTCGGCTCATCGCATCCTGGAGCGGTAGTACGTTCCAAGGGTTGGGCTGTTCGCCCATTAAAGCGGTACGTGAGCTGGGTTCAGAACGTCGTGAGACAGTTCGGTCCATATCCGGTGTAGGCGTTAGAGTATTGAGAGGAGCTCTCCTTAGTACGAGAGGACCGGGAGAGATGTACCTCTGGTGTGCCAGTTATCGTGCCAACGGTAAACGCTGGGTAGCTAAGTACAGAAGGGATAACCGCTGACAGCATCTAAGTGGGAAGCCCACCTCAAGATGAGTACTCTCACCGTTATAAACGGGTAAGGTCACGGCAAGACTAGCCGTTATATAGGCATTAAGTGTAAGTGTAGCAATACATTGAGCTGAAATGTACTAACAGACCGAGGGTTTGAATCATTTATTTATTTACATTTACTTAATTGCTAAAAAAATTTAGACTTAGAGTCTGTCATATAAAATATATTATGGAATTACACCTTGGTGCTTATAGCGTAGTGGAACCACTCTGAACCCATTTCGAACTCGGCTGTGAAACGCTACAGCGGCAACGATACTAAAGGGGAAGCTCTTTGGGAAAATAGCTCAGCACCAAGGTTTTATTATTTTGTTAAAAATAAATTATTTTATGATTACCTTTTTAAACTAATATACCGTAGAATATTTTCATTCTCTTTTAAATATTTTTCAAATACTTCTATGACTCTACCATTCGAAATATAACTTGTTTCAATAAATGTTGCTTCTGTATAATTCTTGATATGATAAGATAAATTGATTTTTCCTTTACTTTTACTTATAACATTTTTAGCTTTATTATTAATTAATAATTGTTGTAAAAATTGTACTAAATTAAGAAATTGGATTTCATTAATATCAGGTTTTATTAAATAAACGGTTTCATATTCGAAGAATTTTTGTTTTGTATTATTCATGTTATATAACTTTATATTTTTATATAATTATTAAATTAAATTTGTGAACCGAGACTAGATTTTATTGATTTTATTATTTATTATTCTTTTTATTATCTTCTATATCTTTCTTTTCTTTATCTTTAAGCTGTTGATATCTAATAGCTCTTTTTTGCTCTTCCCATTGTCTCAAAATACCACGTGCTTGATCTGTAATATATTTTCTAACAGCTGTAGAAATAAAGCGAATTTCAGTATATTTTCCTCTAATAGCAGCCCAAAAACAACGACCTAATAATGACATCATAAAAATATATAAAACTAAACCAATTGTTTTGCCCGGATTTTCATACACAATTTGTTCAGGTAATCTTAAATATAATTGCATAATCAAAGTATGTAATAAACCAATTAGTAAAGTATTCATAATATGAAAACGAAAAATATTTAACAGTAAAACCTTTCTTCTTACTACAAAATATACATTTAAAAATGTTAGAAGTGGTATTGTAAAATAAGGTAAACTTGTATAAAATTTAAGTAAGTTAAACATAAAAAATAAGTATAAATGTCTGTGACCTATATCAAAAAATAAAATATCCATAAAGGATGCATTAACTTCTAAAAATAAAAGAAAATAAAGATGTAAAATCATCACACGAATTCTTATTGGTACTACAAAAATGATTTTCTTACCACTTTTAAAAAAACGTTTATGAATAGTTTGAATAGTCCAACTTATAGTAGATACAACTACACTAGCAATAGAAAATGAGACAAGGGCGTATGAGGTAGGCATCAAAGGATCCATTACAACACCTGAATCTGTTAATAATGGATGATTCAATTTAGTTTGTTCTTTCAGAATAGCTTCCATCATATCTGGAGTTATTTTTACGATACGTCGACCCTTAACAGTATGTTTCTGTACCTGATCTATATCTTCTTGATTTTTAGGCCAGAAAATTCTGCTAGGTCCTACATACACTTTTTTATTTTTCTTGTTATCACCCATATAGTTTATCTTCCTTATTTTATATTTTAATTATTATTGATTAATTATTAATTGATTTAGTTAGTTTAATTATAAAATAATTATACATTTACACTTTGCTGATTTTAATATTTTGATATATGTAATTTATTTTATATATTATTGTTGATAATATAAATATAAAGTAAATTACTTGTAAATATATAAGGTTATTTATAATTTGTCAATATAAATAACTCTTTTTATAGGAATATTAGCAATCAAAGCTGTTATTTTATTATCTGTTTCTATTGACAACTCAATGGTTTTAGGATCAAGCTCAACATATTTAGACACAACATGCAAAATTTCTTTACGAATTGTCTCTAAAATATGATGATTTAGAGCTGATCTATCATGAGCTAAAATAATCTTTAGTCTTCTTTTTACATTATAACGAGTACCTTGAGAATCTTTTTTTAATAAGTTTATAAAAAATTTAGTAAACATAAAATATACAAATTATAATATATTATACATATTATTAAATAATAATACTTGTTAAGAACTATTAAAATCTAAAATGAGATATATAAATTGATGAAGATTTAGCTATTTAAAACACTCATTAAGAACTATGAACCTAAAAAAAGTTGTTTTAATAATTTAAAAGGTTTATTATAAAAATAATCAAAATTATTGAAATCAACTTGTTGACCATCCAAACGTCTTGCAATATCTTCGAAAGCTAATCCTGGCAATGATAAATGTTCTTCAAGAACGAGAGGTTCTCCTTTATTAGTAGAAATAATAACTTTTTCATCTTCTGGAATAATTCCAATTAAAGAAATTGCTAATACCTCGCTTACATCACTAACAGACATCATTTCGTTATCTCTAATCATTCTTGATCGAATTCGATTTACAATTAAACTAATCTTATTAATACCATAAGATTCAAGCAAACCAATTACCCTATCAGCATCTCTAACTGATGCAATCTCTGGTGTAGTAACAACCAAGGCTTCTTTAGCTCCACTAATTGCACAATAAAAGCCTTTTTCTATACCTGCAGGTGAATCGATTAATATATAGTCTGATTGTCTGTCCATAAGTTTAATAAGAAAATTCATGTTTTCTTCATTTATATCATTTTTATTACGATTTTGAGCAGTAGTCAATAAACTTAATTTATTGTAACGCTTATCTTTGATTAAAGCTTGTTCTAAATTACACTCTCCAGATATTACTTCAAAAGCTGTATAAATAACACGATTTTCTAAACCTAATAACAAATCTAAATTCCTTAAGCCTATATCAGCATCAACTAATACTGTTTCATAACCTAATTTAGCTAAACACATCCCTAAGTTTGCAGTAGTTGTTGTTTTACCTACACCTCCTTTTCCGGAAGTAATAACAATTACTCTAGCCATAATATAATCAAGTCTAACCATGTTTGAGATTATAAAATAATTATATATATATCATATATATCAGATATCACACATATAAGCATATGGTATTTATACAGGACAAAAATAAAATCATTTCTAATGTTAAAAATGACTATTTAATTATTAATAATCATTATTTTAATTCGCGTTTATTATTAGGAACTGGCAAGTATAAAAATGTAGAAGAAGCTATTGATAGTATTATCGCAAGTGAATGTAATATAATTACAATAGCAATAAGAAGAGCACAAAATAATCTAATTTCAGGTCTAAATATTCTTTTAAAACGTTTAAACTGGAAAAATCTATGGCTATTACCAAATACTGCTGGATGTAAAACCTCAGATGAAGCAATTCGAATTGCTAAATTAGGCAGAGAAATAGCTAAAACTATTGGCCAAGAAAACAACAACTTTATTAAACTAGAAGTAATACCTGATTCAAAATATCTTTTTCCTGATCCCGTAGGTACATTAAAAGCTGCAGAAGTATTAATTAATAATGGTTTTACTGTATTGCCATATATTAATGCAGATCCTGTTTTAGCAAAACATTTAGAAGAAATCGGTTGTGCAACCATAATGCCTTTAGCTTCTCCAATAGGTTCTGCTAAAGGACTACAAAATCTTTCAAATATTAAAATTATAATAGAAAATGCTAAAGTACCCGTAATAATAGATGCAGGAATAGGGTGTCCAAGTGAAGCAGCTAAAGCCATGGAATTAGGAGCTTCAGCAATTTTAACAAATACAGCTATAGCAAAGTGTAAAAATCCTGCTCAAATGGCACTAGCAATGAATTTAGCTATAAAAAGTGGGAGAATAGCTTATTTATCAGGCTTAATAAAGGCTACAGATTATGCTACTAAAAGTTCGCCAGATGAAGGTATAATTGAGTAATTATTAATTTCAATATTTATTATTTTGAGTATAATTATGTCAATCTTAATAATCGATAACTATGATAGTTTCACTTATAATCTAGCACAGTATATAGGTGAAGAAAACTTCTCGTTAAAAATAATAAAAAACGATGAAATTAATATTTCAGAATTAGATAAAATGCAGATAGAAGGTATAGTTATATCACCAGGTCCAGGTAGACCTGAAGACGCTGGAGAATGTATTTCATTAATCAGACATTTTGCGCCAAAAGTACCAATTTTGGGGATTTGCCTTGGACATCAAAGTATAGCATATGCTTATGGCGCTAAAATTATTTCTACACCCGTATTAAAACATGGAAAAACTTGTTATGTCTATCATGATAATAATGATATATATAAAAATATTGATAATCCAATAATTGCTACTCGTTATCACAGTTTAGTGGTTGAAAATTTAACATTACCTAATTGTATATCTATTAATGCTTGGAGTGAAGATAATATTATTATGGGAATTGATCATTCTTTATATAAACATGTTTATGGAATACAATTCCATCCTGAAAGTATCTTAACTAATAATGGAAAAAAAATTATTAATAATTTTTTATATTTTTTTTGTAATCCTAAATAAATACTGTTTAAAGCTAATTTTAGCTCTATTAGTTTGCCCAGTTAGGTAAATAGTGTCTTTGTTAACTCTTAGTATCCAAATTTGATTAAATGAAAAATAACTTATCACTGTGCTAATCATTAAGAAAAAAAAGCCTAAATATACTATTGGTATTCCCGAATCGTATTTTATTTGTATACCTGTACTAGCAATAAGTTTTTTTATTTCTAATGGTTTATTATATAAGTTAAATTTTAAATTAACTGGTGTTTTGTTTATTAAAATCATATTTTGATCATAAATATAGATGTCTTTATTCAAATTGTCTGCTATAAAATAGAAAACTTTATCGTCTAATAAAATTTTACTTATCCAAAACTTAGTATTCTTATTAAAAGTCTCAATAAATGGAAATTCCAAGTATTTATCTTCGAAATGTATTCTTATGGCTTGCAAATTCCAATCGCTTTGATAAAAAGTAATATTTTTATAGATTAACGGATTATTTACAGAGATTATTTTACTAATTTTTTTGTGACCTAAATTATCATATATAGATATATCTGAAAAAAATTGTGATATGCTGCCATTATTGTTATACTCTATCCAAAACTTATTAATCTTTATAAAAAAATTTTGAGGTATCTTACTTAGAAAGCCACTTTGTATTACATTTTGAATATGCATACTTTCTCCCTCAACAATCATTTGTTGAGCAATAAATCCAGTAAAGAAACCCCATATAGCTCCTATTAAAATAAAAATCATACTAATGTGTACAAAAATAGGAGCTATTTTACTTATAAGCCCGCTATATGAATATAATTGATTTTTATGTTGAATAATAGTATATTTTTGTTTTAAAAAAATTTTTGTATATTGATATAAATTATTATTTTTAATTTCTAATAATAAGGGAAACTTTTTTAATGTGTTTAAATTTGAATAAAATTTAACAATCTTAGCTAAATTTAACAAGGGTAGTTGATTTAAAAATGTACAACTTAACAAACTAAATCCTAATGTAAATAGCAACAAACTATACCACCAACTAGTATAAATTTTATCCAAACTTAAAATTGATATAGTTTTCCATGATAATAATGGAATGAATTTTTCTGGATAATTGAGTTTATAATATTCTAATGATTGATTTTGTTCTATAATGGTACCTAATAAGCTTGTGATTGCTATAATAAAAAGTAATATAATTGCAAAATTTAGATTACTACTAAATTTTAAAATTAACCAAAAAATAAAATTTTTTTTTAACCTAAGCATATGAATATCATAGTTAATAACTAAAATAAGAAAAATAATAATAGATAATCTTATTATAAATAAGATTATCTAGATTAATTAACTCCTCAGGTAGGATTTGAACCTACGACCAATCGGTTAACAGCCGACCGCTCTGCCGCTGAGCTACTGAGGATAGATTTAAACATTAAATATAATATAATAAAATATTATAATACAGATAATTATAATGCAGATGTGGCGAAATTGGTAGACGCGTTAGATTTAGGATCTAATGATAAAAACTCATGAGAGTTCAAGTCTCTCCATCTGTATAAAAAATAATTAATCCTATTTGGTGTACTGTTAGCTGATTATTCAATAATTGATGCTTAGATTTGTTTAGTAGATGACAAAAATTAAAATTTAAATTATAATAGTTGATAACAAGCTTAAGTATGCTTGGGAAGTAGAAGAATAAATATAAGAAAAAGATTATGACAGCTACATTAGAAAGACGTCAGACAGCAAGTTTATGGGAGCGTTTCTGCTCTTGGATCACGAGTACAGAGAATCGCCTATACATAGGTTGGTTTGGAGTAATAATGATACCTACATTATTAACAGCTACATGTGTGTTTATTATAGGTTTTATTGCTGCTCCACCAGTTGATATTGATGGTATTCGTGAACCGGTTTCTGGTTCTTTATTATATGGCAATAACATTATTACTGGAGCTGTTGTACCCACATCTAATGCTATAGGTATACATTTTTATCCTATCTGGGAAGCAGCATCGCTAGACGAATGGCTATATAATGGTGGACCTTACCAGTTAATAGTTCTACATTTCTTTATTGGCATTTGTGCATATATGGGACGTGAATGGGAATTGAGCTATCGTCTTGGAATGCGTCCTTGGATTGCAGTAGCATTCTCAGCTCCCGTTGCAGCAGCAACAGCAGTTTTTATTATTTATCCAATTGGACAAGGTAGTTTTTCTGACGGAATGCCTTTAGGTATTTCTGGTACTTTTAATTTTATGTTAGTTTTCCAAGCTGAACATAATATTTTAATGCATCCATTTCATATGATGGGTGTAGCTGGTGTATTTGGCGGTTCATTGTTTAGTGCAATGCATGGATCTCTTGTGACATCTAGTTTAATACGTGAAACAACAGAAAACGAATCTGCTAACCATGGTTATAAGTTTGGTCAAGAACATGAAACGTACAATATAGTTGCCGCACATGGATATTTTGGAAGATTAATTTTCCAATATGCAAGTTTTAACAATTCACGTTCTTTACATTTCTTTTTAGCATTATGGCCAGTAGTATGTATTTGGCTTACTGCATTAGGTATTAGTACAATGGCTTTTAATCTAAATGGTTTTAACTTCAACCAATCTGTTGTTGATTCTCAAGGAAGAGTAATTAATACTTGGGCTGATATTATTAATCGTGCAAACTTAGGTATAGAAGTAATGCATGAACGTAATGCTCATAATTTTCCTTTAGATTTAGCAAATGAGTTATCTTTACCAGTTGCTTTAAATAAAATAGATATAAATGGCTAAAAAAAAACTAGACTTTAAAAGTCTAGTTTTTTTTTTAGCCATTTATATCTATTTTATTTAAAGTATTTATTTGTAAATAAATGTTTTAAATAAAAAATTGATTATTATAATTTATATATAAATCTTATATTTTACACATAAAATTATTTTTGTAAACAAAAGATAAGAGGAAAAACAATAATGAGAGACCTAGTTGATAAGACTATAACCATTTATGATATTAAAGGCAAATACTTTGATATAAATGCTATAAGTAAGTTAGAAGATTATTTTGAATCATGCAAAATACGTATTGATATTGTTAAGCTTATAAATGAACAAGCAATTTTAATAATAAAAGAAACAAGTGCGGAATTATTTGAAGAATATGCTGACTTATTAAGACCAGGTGGTAATGCATATACAACAAGAAGATATGCAGCATGTGTAAGAGATTTAGACTACTATTTAAGATATGCTACTTACAGTATGCTAGCAGGTGACCCATCAATTTTAGATGAAAGAGTGTTAAATGGTTTAAAAGAAACCTATAACTCTTTAGGTGTACCTATTGCACCTATTGTTAGAGCTCTTAACTTAATGAAAAAAATTATTCAAAAACTTTTAAATAAAGAAGCTGAATATATAGTAAGTTTGCCTTTTGATTATATGATGAACTCTTTAATTAATTAAAATTTTAATCATAAATAATAGAAAAAATTTATGCAACTAATTGTATTAGCTGCATTATTAGGAATCTTTTTTTCTAATTTATTATGTACAATTTATTCTCAAACAGGTGATTGGAGTTTGTACATTACATCTTTTATTATAGCTTTATATGAAGCTATTAGTCATATAAGTTATACTACTCTTCTTAATAAAAAGAATTTATACTTAATAAGTTCGATAAATGGCTTTAAAATTGGATTAATTTATGGCTTTTACTTAGATGCATTTAAATTAGGAAGTTAAAAAAAAGGACAAACTAATCTTTGTCCTTTTTTTTTAACTTCCTAATTTAAATGCATCTAAGTAAAAGTGGGATATCTATTAAATTTAGGAGTAATATTTAAATCATAAACCATATTTAAAAACAAAACAGGATCTCCAGCTCTAGGCCTTTGTTCTTGAGGTCGAAATCTTCGAATAGCTCCTTGCCAAATAAATTGAGTTTTTACTAATTTATCTCTAAATTCTATTCCATAACGTGCTGTTTTAAGATTAAACGGTATTTCACCATTATTACGCTGTAAAATAGTTCTTCTTCTTTGATAAGGCACTATAGAATCACCGAAATTTTCTAAATATTCATCGGAATTAACTAACTTATCAATAAAACCTTCTATACCTTCATTACATATCACAATAGACCAGGCAATTTTTTCTTTCTCATTGTATACATCTCTTCCGAGAATTCTTTGTACACATAATTCAACAAAACGATAGTTATTATTAACATCATAATTTAATCTTCTAAAACAGTCTGATATTGCTAATCCCTTTATAAATTCTCTTACTTTAATTTGATTAAACCGTAACTGTGATTCTAAAAACCTTTGTCTTGTAAATTTTAAAATTTGATGTTCACTAAAAATCTGGCGGTAAGCTGCCCAAATTAATTCATCCATTTCTGATGCACTAGGTAAAGTATCCGTTGTGTAGATTCTAGGTTGTTCTTCATTTGAAACAGTTTCAAAACTTTCAACACGTTGATTTTGCGTTGAGAGAGGATAATATAAAATAGGAATAGGCATAATTAATCTCCATTTAAATTTTATTAAGCTTTATAAGTTTATAAAACAAAATACGCTTATTATAAATAATAACACTTAAACATTTTAATACTAATATTTATATTTAATATTATAAATTTAGTTTATCTTTTATACTATTTAGTAATAATTTTTAACTAATTATTTTATTATCTAATGAATAGCAATTACAATTCTTATCTCGGACTTAGTTTAGAACAAGAATTTAAACTTAAATTATATTCACAAATAGTAGATACTTTAAATGAAACACAAAAAAAAAAATTATTATTAGAAATTTTAAAATGTATATTACTAAACGATAATATATTGAAATATTTAATAAAATATAGTAACTTTAAATAAAAAATTTTTATAATAGAATTCCATTAACTATGAATTATCAAGTTCTTAATATAAGCTTTTTATTGCTATTTATAAGCATGATCTTTTATTGGATTGTAATATCTTTTCCTAAAAAAATATTTTTTTTTAAATTTGCTCAATTGCAAGTAATTTTAGCTAATATTTTAATATTTTATTTATTAGCAGTTCGCTGGTTTACATATGGATATTTTCCATTAAGTAATTTATATGAGTCTTTACTTTTTTTAACTTGGAGTCTAACTACTATACAGTTAATACTAGAATTTAAATTTAAACACAAACTTATCGGAGCAATAGCTAATCCAATAAGTACATTAACCCTAGCTTTTTCTAATTTCTTTTTACCTAAGTATATGCAAGATGCTTCTCCTTTAATACCAGCTTTGAAGTCAAATTGGCTTTTTATGCATGTAAGTGTAATATTAATAAGTTATGCCAGCCTATTAATAGGATCATTACTCTCAATTTTTTTTCTTATAATATCTAGCTTTAATAAAGTTAATTATAATAAACAGAAAAATAAAAAAGATGGGTTTAAGTATTTAAACTCTAATTACAATAGTACATTAATTTTAAAAAATGAAGATAAATTAAATTTGCTAACTATGATTGACAATTTGAGTTACAGAATAATAGGGTTAGGTTTTCCTTTATTAACAATAGGTATTATTTCAGGAGCTGTATGGGCAAATGAGGCATGGGGCTCATATTGGAGTTGGGATCCTAAAGAAACTTGGGCTCTAATTACATGGATTGTTTTTGCTATATATTTACACACAAGAATTAATAAATCTTGGCAAGGCATAAAATCTGCAATAGTAGGAGGTCTAGGTTTTTTAGTTGTATGGGTGTGCTATTTGGGCGTGAATTTTATAGGCAAAGGTTTACATAGTTATGGTTGGTTTTAGTGATTTTAGTATATAATATTAAATAATAATCAATATAAATTGAAAAATTTAGAACCAATCAAATAACATATGCTTATCTCACCAACTGTTAATATAATATTTATTATTGTTAATACAATATGTTTATTTATAGCAAGATATACTACTCAAAACAAAAATAATAAGATGTTAGTTTTTGATAAGTCAAATAATAATATAAACTTGTCATCAATAATAGCTAGCATGAGCTTAGGACACATTCTTAGTTCAGCAACAGTTATCGGATTAAAATCTTTAAATTTAATCCGATAAAAAAAAATATAGATTAAGTTATTTAAATAACTTAATCTATATTTTTTTACTCGTAAAAAATACCAATTTGCCTAAATTTTTTATATCTATTATCTTTCCTGTCATTATTCGATAAATTTTCTAGTTCTTTAATTTTTTTGATTAATATATCTTTTAGATTTTTTATAGTAAAAATAGGGTTAATTTGATAGCCACCAATGGGCTCTTCTATAATTTCATCAATTATACCAATAATTTTTAAATCTTGCGCAGTTATTTTTAAACACTCTGAAGCCTCTATATACCTAGAACGATCTTTCCATAATATCGCTGAGCAAGCTTCTGGAGAAGCTACAGAATAAATACTATACTCAAGCATGATTATATAATCTGCAATACTAACAGCAAGTGCTCCGCCAGAACCCCCTTCTCCTATAACTGTGCTAATAATAGGCACATTTAAATTAAACATTTCTCTTAAATTAACCGCAATAGCTTCACTTTGACCAAAATGTTCAGCATCCAATCCAGCCCAAGCACCAGCAGTATCAATAAAAGTTAAAATTGGTAAATTAAATTGATTAGCATGTTGCATTAAGCGCAATGCTTTACGATAACCTCCTGGATAAGCCATACCAAAGTGTCTTTTCATTTTACTTATAGGAGTTTTCCCTCGCTCATGAGCTATTAAAATTACAGACTTTCCACCTATTCTGCCTAATCCACCAACTAATCCTCTATCATTAAAACCTTTTCTATCTCCAAATAGTTCTATCCACTCTTCTGTAATAAGTTTAATTACGTCAAGACCACTAGGTCTTCCTTGTTGCCTAACTAAATTTAATTTATCAATTGGTTTTAAATTTTTATATTTTATTTCCCTTATTTTCTCTAATCTATTCTTTAAATTAAGAATTTGATTTTGTAATTTATAGTATTTAAATGAATTTTTCGCTGTACAATATAAGATTCGTCTTATATCTTTTTCTATATCTAAAATAGGTTTTTCAAAATTTATATATTTTCTTAAATCATAATTATTAACTGGCAATACTTTTAATATATTATTAATTGAATTAAATAGTATTTGTTGATTCATAAATTAAATTTATTTTTTAACATAATATTAATTATTATTTATCTAATAATATAAGACTTTGTTTTATTCATATTATATAGCATCTTTGTATTATTAGTTATTAATAATGACAATGATACTTTTAAATTTTTTATCACTCGAATAAGATCAGATTCATTATTAATATTGTTTAATAAACTACCAACTCCCACACCTGTTGCGCCAAGATAAATTGCTAAGGAAGATGTAAATAATGATATACCTGATGAACAGATTATTGGTATATCTACTAAATTAGCGATTTTATTAGTGGCAATTAAAGTGGGCAAAGCTAACTTAACATAATCGAATAAGTTTGTAGATTTTATGTTATATTTACCTTCTGTTTGTAAAAAATTTACATTGTAATTTCTTATTAGCAAGACTAATTTTAGTTGTTCTTCTAGTTCTAAATATGATGGAATTGTTACACTTAAAGGAATATTTGGCATCATGTATCTAATTTTATGTGTTAAATGTATTATTTGCTGTGTATTTAAGATAAATCCTTTCTCATAAAAAGACTCATAATTGCCAAGTTCGATTAAATCCGCACCAGCTTTAACAGACTGATATAATTCTTCTGGAATAATTGAAGATGCACAAATTGGCAAGTTTGTTATTTGCTTTATTGACTTAATCAAATAAGAGTCAGATGCTATATCTATATATGTAGCATTACCTTTGTTTGCAGCTATACAAATGTTAGATATTTTATCTATGTTAAAATTATTTAATCCTGTTATAATTTTTAAGATGTTTCTTTTTACTAAATCTTCTTTGATTTTTGCTGGAAGTTTTATTTTATAATTTAATAGGTTCATATTTATTGTTTTCCTTATAAATTTATCCTAATCATTAGATTCTATTAAAAATAGAATATGTAAACAAAAAGAAATGAGAATAGTATATTTATTCTCATTTCTTTTTGTTTATATATTCTATTACCTTTAATATGCCAATCCCATACTACGACTAGTTTCAGCTCCCAAATATACACGAATGCTTAAAAAATCAGTAGGACAGGCAGTTTCACAACGTTTACAGCCAACACAATCTTCAGTTCTAGGCGCAGAAGCTATTTGATTTGCTTTAGAGCCCTCCCAAGGCACCATTTCTAAAACATCACAAGGACACGCTCTTACACATTGAGTACAGCCAATACAATTATCATATATCTTTACATTATGTGCCATAATCTTAACTCCTTATATATAAAAAAAAGATAAGTAATATTATCCTTTTTTTTATTACAATAATAATATTATTATAATATAATTTCTTATTTTATAACAACTTGTCTACTTAAATTTAAACTATCTACATTAGGATTTGTTTGAGCTGTATCTGCTTCCGATGGAGGCACTATTTGCCAAAAATAATTTAAAGCTAAAGACCAATTTTCTAATATTTCTTTTGCTTTTAAACTACCAGTTTTAAGCAAATGCTGTTCTAATAAACTTTTTAATTGTATTTCACCTGATTTAGTTATAACTCTTTGTATTTTAACGATTTCAGGATTTAAATATTTAATAAAGTCATTATCTTTGTCAAATACATAGGCAAGACCACCAGTCATTCCAGCAGCAAAATTACGTCCAGTTTTTCCTAGCACCACAACAACACCACCGGTCATATATTCACAACAGTGGTCGCCAACACCTTCTACTACTGCTTTAGCTTGTGAATTTCTAACAGCAAAACGTTCTCCTGCCTCACCTCTTACAAATAAATATCCACCCGTAGCACCATATAAGCACGTGTTACCAATAATAACATTATTAAGATTTGACTTTGTAAATTGGTTATTAGGAATAATAATAATTTCACCACCATTCATCCCTTTACCGACGTAATCATTAGCTTCTCCAATTAAACGCAAACTTAATCCTTGTATATTAAATAATCCAAAACTTTGACCTGCACTGCCATAAAAATTTAAATTAATTTTTCCTTTGAATTTATTATTGCCATACTTTTTAGCAATATAGCCAGATAATCTTCCACCGACAGCTCGATTAATATTAAGAATCTTTAAATGTTTGTTTATATTTAGTTGAGACATAATTGTTTCTTCAATATCAGCACTTTTTATTAAAATATCATCTAAAACAGGACCATTACTATGTACATCTTCGTGTAATAGCCAGCTTCTATCATTAATAAATTGCTTAGGTAAATTTAGCAAATAGTGTAAGTCTAAATTTTTTGTTTTAACTAATTTATTTTTACAATTTTGTGTTAATAGATCATATCTGCCAATTATTTCATTTAGAGAACTGTATCCCATATATGCAATTATGCTTCTGACTTCTTCTGCTATAAACATACAAAAGTTTACTAAAGCTTCTGGAACTCCTGGATATCTGGCTCTAAGATCTTCTCTTTGGCTTGCTACACCTACAGGACAATTATTTGTATGACAAATTCTTGCCATAATACATCCTGTAGCAATCATCGCAACTGTACCAAATCCATATTCTTCAGCTCCCATTAAGCTTGCTAAAACAATATCAAGACCTGTTTTCAAACCACCATCCACTCTCAATAGCACTCTATCTCTTAAATTATTTAATAACAATGCCTTATTGACTTCACTTAAACCCAATTCCCATGGTATTCCAGCGTGTTTAATTGAACTTAGTGGTGAAGCTCCTGTTCCTCCATCATGTCCTGAAATTTGAATAATATCTGCATTAGCTTTTGCGACTCCAGCTGCAATAGTGCCAATACCTACTGATGCAACTAACTTAACAGACACTTTAGCTTTAGGATTTATTTGATGTAAATCAAATATAAGTTGAGATAAATCTTCAATAGAATATATATCATGGTGAGGTGGTGGAGAAATTAACGGCACTCCAGGTTTACAAGCTCTCAATTTAGCAATATAGGGACTTACTTTTTTACCTGGTAATTGTCCGCCTTCTCCAGGTTTAGCTCCTTGTGCTATTTTAATTTCTAATTGATGAGCATTCATTATATATTCTGGAGTTACTCCAAATCTTCCTGATGCAATTTGTTTAATAGCTGAATTTGCGGTATCACCATTTGCTAAGCCTTTTAAGTGACTTAACAATGGTGAATGGCCTGTCAAGTCGACATCTGAAAGAATTTTAAAACGAACACTGTCTTCACCACCTTCTCCAGAATTAGACTTTCCGCCTAATCTATTCATTGCAATAGCTAATGTTTCATGGGCTTCCCTAGATAATGCACCTAAAGACATTCCACCCGTACAAAATCTTTTTACTATTTCATGAGCAGATTCAACGTCACTAATGCTAATGGACATTTTATCTGACCTTATTTGTAGCAAGTCTCTTAAGTTAGTTGGAGGTCTATTGTATAATAAATTTTTGTATCCTTCATAAAATTCAGTTTTATACGTACGTACAGCTTTATGTAAAGTTTTAGCCATATCTGGATTATTTAAGTGATATTCGCATCCTGGTCTATATTGAATGAAACCATAATTATTAAGCTTATTTTTATTAGCATTTTTAAATGCTAAATTATGAAATATTATAATTTCATTAGCTAATTCACTAAAAGATAATCCTCCTATGCGAGAAATTGATCCTGTAAAAGCTAAATTAATTATTTCTGTCCCTAAACCCAAAATTTCGAAAATTTGTGCTCCTTGATAACTAGATAATAATGAGATACCCATTTTAGACAATATTTTGAGTAAGCCATTTTCAACAGCTTTTTTATAATTGTTTTGTGCTTCTTGGATTGTACAAGTTGGTATTTTATTTTTTTGCATCAAATTTTGTGTTTTTGCATTATGCCACCAATGTCGTACTGTCTCTAAAACTAAATAAGGACAGATTAAATTGGCACCATAACCAATTAAGCAAGCAAAGTGATGAGTATTCCAAGCTTGAGCTGTTTCCACAATAATTGAAGCTTTGTGTCTTATTTTTTTTCTAATCAGATGGTGGTGTATGGAGCCTGTTATTAATAATGGTGGTATATAAGTGCATTCACTAGATAAGAAATTTAAATTATCAGTAATTACTAAAATTTCGACTCCAGATTTAACTAAGTTTTCAGCCTTTTGACACAAATTTAATAGTGTTGATTTTAGTTCTTGAGTATTTTTTGTTATATTAAAATTAGCCTTAATTTTTTCAGTTTTTAATCCAATTTTATATATTTTCTCTAATTCTTGTTCATTTATAATAGGTGAATTAAAATGAATAATTTTGCCTTCTACAAAAGAATTAAATAATTTTTCCTTATTTCCTACATACATATCTAGTGACATAACTAAACTTTCTCTTAGAGGATCAATGGCTGGATTAGTCACTTGTGCAAAGCGCTGTTTAAAGTAATTATATAATATATGAGGTTTGCCTGATAGAATTGCTAAAGGAATATCATCTCCCATACAAAAAGTAGGCTCTTTACCTTGACTTGACATATGCTCAATGGTCAGTTCTACGTCTTCTGAGGTGTATCCAAATAAAGTTTGCCATTGTAATAATTCAGTTTCAGATTTTGTATTTATTTCTATAAAGTCTAAATTACTAAATGATAATCTATGTAAATTTAATAATTGATCATAATTTTTTGTTTTTGCAATTTGTCTTTTCAATTCTATATTTTGTAATATTACTTTATTTTCTATATCTAAAGCAATAATTTGTCCTGGTCCTATACGTCCTTTTTTTATAATATTGGATTGATCAATATTAATTACTCCACTTTCTGAGGCTACTATAATATAATTATCTTGTGTAATACAAAACCTAGCAGGTCTTAGACCATTTCTATCTAAACTGGCTCCTACAACTTTACCGTCGCTAAAAATCACTAAAGCTGGTCCATCCCAAGCTTCTTGATACATGCTATTGTATTCATAAAAATTTATGATATCTGGATATAAAGAAATATCTGGATTATTTTTATATGCTTCGGGAATTAAATTAAGTGATACTTCTTGTATGGGCAAATTAGAATGTAGTAATAATTCGAATGCATTGTCTAAGTTAGCAGAATCACTATTTTCAGGATTACATATTGGCTTAATATCATTTAGATCATTTGAATCATATACATTTGTTAATAGTTCTTCTCTAGTTTTCATCCAATTTAAATTACCTAATAGTGTATTAATTTCTCCATTATGCGCTATTAATCTCATTGGTTGAGCTAATGCCCACTTTGGCATTGTATTTGTACTAAAACGTCTATGATATATAGCAAATGAACTTTCATAATCTAGGTGAAGTAAATCTTGATAAAATTGTGCTAATACAGCAGACTTAACCATCCCTTTATATACAATTATTTTTGAAGATAAAGAGCAAATATAGAACTCTTTTAACCAATTTACATAGCTTTTAGATATTAAATTTTCAATACGTCTCCTCGTTATGTATAATTTGCGCTCTAAATTTGAAAATAAACTTGATTTTACAAAGAATTGTAAAATACTAGGTTTATTTTGATATGCTTGAATACCTAAAACTTCATTATTAGTCGGAACCTCACGCCAAGCAATAAGTTCTAGTGATTCTTCTTTAAGAATCCATTCTATAAACTTTTTAGCTTCTTTTTGCTCTGTGAGATTTTGTGGTAAAAAACACATTCCAACACCAATATATTTTCTGTCTAATGATTTATCAATATATCTCTCAAAGAGTTTCCAAGGTATACTTGTCATTATACCTGCTCCGTCTCCTGAACTTTTATCTGCGCTACATGCACCTCGATGTTCCATGAATATTAAGGCTTCAATAGCTTGCATTATTAATTTATGAGTAACAATATTGTCTATACTTGCTATAAAGCCAACACCACATGCATCTCTTTCTTTTATAAGCCATGGTTGCGCTTGATAAGAATTAAAATTTTTACTAATCTTAGGTATAAGAAAATCTATATCTTTTCTCATAATTTATATTTGCTTTATAATTATAATATAGAAAAATTATTGAGTTTACTGTTATTATTTGTAAGTATCATAAGTATAGTAGATTATGTATATGTGTTAACAATAATGTTAGAAAAGCAATGCAGTGATCTATTTGATTATTAATAATCAAATAGATCACTGCATTGCTTTTCTAACATTATTGTTAACACATATACATAATCTACTATACTTATGATACTTACAAATAATAACAGTAAACTCAATAATTTTTCTAACAAGAATAATTCCAAGAATAATTCTAATAAATATTATTTTTGAATCAGAATATTTGTTATACCAAACTGAAAAATTAATAAAAAAAAGTAATAATTTATATTACACTGCTATTGAAATTAATAATAAGGCAAAACATTATTCTAATGAATCTGGTATTGAAATTTTTCGTTTAAAACCTATTGTGAGAGCAATAATAGAATTAGCTCACCAAGTTTAACTATAGTTAATAATTTTTATATTAGTATATGATAAATACAAATTTATAAGTTGTAATTACAATAAAGTTGTTTAATTTTATAATATAATAATATAAAATCTTTTATTATAAAAAAATAAATAATGAATTATATAATATAATTGGTCTTATTTATAAGGAGTTTTTAATTATGTTAGATGCATTTGCAAAAGTAGTTGCCCAAGCCGATGCAAGAGGAGAGTTTTTGAGTAATACTCAACTCGATGCTTTATCAAAAATGGTATCAGAAGGCAATAAAAGACTTGACGTAGTAAATAGAATCACTTCTAATGCTTCAGCTATTGTGACAAATGCTGCTAGAGCTTTATTTTCTGAACAACCTCAATTAATTCAACCAGGTGGCAATGCATATACTAATAGACGTATGGCAGCTTGTTTAAGAGATATGGAAATTATTTTACGTTATGTAAGCTATGCAATTATTGCCGGTGATTCAAGTGTTTTAGATGATCGTTGTTTAAATGGATTACGTGAAACCTATCAGGCACTAGGAGTACCAGGAGCTTCAGTTGCAGTAGCTATTGAAAAAATGAAAGATTCTGCTATTGCAATTGCAAATGATCCTAGTGGAATAACCACTGGCGATTGTAGTGCTCTTATGGCTGAAGTAGGCACATACTTTGATCGTGCTGCAACTGCAGTACAATAAAATTAAAATATATAAAAAGTTAATATATTTTTTATATTAACTTAACTTAATTTAGAATAAATTATACAATTTGTAAAAAAAGGTAGGAATGTATCGATGAAAACTCCAATTACAGAAGCAATAGCAATTGCCGATAATCAAGGTCGTTTTTTAAGCAATACAGAATTACAAGCTGTTAATGGTCGTTATCAAAGAGCCGCAGCAAGTTTAGAAGCTGCTCGTTCATTGACGAGTAATGCTCAAAGATTAATCAATGGAGCAGCTCAGGCTGTTTATAGCAAATTTCCATATACATCACAAATGCCTGGTCCTCAATATGCATCAAGTGCTGTAGGAAAAGCTAAATGTGCTAGAGATATAGGTTATTATTTACGTATGATAACTTATTGTTTAGTAGTAGGTGGAACAGGCCCAATGGATGAATACTTAATTGCTGGTCTAGAAGAAATAAACCGTACTTTTGACTTATCTCCTAGTTGGTATGTAGAAGCTTTAAATTATATAAAATCTAATCATGGTCTATCTGGTCAAGCAGCTAATGAAGCTAATACTTATATAGATTACGCTATAAATGCTTTAAGTTAGCCATAAAAAATTAATAAAAAATAAGAGAATAAAAAAATAGGTTATTATAGATATAATATCTATATCTAAATAACCTATTTTTTTATTCTCTTATTTTTTATTAATTTTTTATGGCTAACTTAAAGATAAACAAATTCATATCCAAACTTTTGAATCAAGAGCATTTAGGTGAATACAAAGCAATAGTTGATAAAATAAATGCCCTAAAAAATGAGGTAATTCAATTAAAAGACGAACAGTTAAAACTAAAATCACATATATTACGTGAAAAAATTTTTAATGGAATATCATTAGATCTTATACTACCAGAGGCATTTGCTATAGTAAGAGAAACTTCAAAAAGAGTTATTGGATTAGAACCATTTGATGTTCAATTAATGGGAGGTATAGTTTTACACCAAGGTAAAATTTCTGAAATGCAAACTGGTGAAGGAAAAACTCTAGTAGCAACTTTACCAGCTTATTTAAATGCCCTTTCTGGTAAAGGAGTACATATAGTAACTGTTAATGATTATTTAGCAAAACGTGACTCAGAATGGGTTGGACAAATTTATAAAGTTTTAGGATTAACGGTTGGTTTAATACAAAATTTTATGAATAAACAAGAAAGACAACAAAATTATTTGTCAGATATTACTTATGTTACAAATAGTGAATTAGGATTTGATTATTTAAGAGATAATTTAGTGAAATCTGTTAATGAAATTGTTCAAAGGCCTTTTCATTATGCAATTATTGATGAAGTAGACTCTATTCTAATAGATGAAGCAAGAACTCCTTTAATTATTTCTGGACAATCGAATACAATAGATGAAAAGTATGCTATAGCATGCTCTATCTCAAACCAGTTACAAGCTAAAACTGATTATGAAGTCGATAATAAATATAAAAATATTATCTTAAAAGATAAAGGAATTATAAAATGTGAAAAAATATTAAATATTAGTGACCTCTATGATGTGCAAAATCCTTGGGCTCCTTATATTTTAAATGCTCTAAAAGCTAAGGAATTATTTCACAAAAATGTTCATTATATTATAAATAATAAGCAAATAGTGATTGTAGATGAGTTTACAGGCAGAATTATGCCTGGTAGAAGATGGGCAGATGGGTTACACCAATCTATAGAAGCAAAAGAAAACTTAGAGATTCAAAAAGAAAGTCAAACTTTAGCATCCATTAGCTATCAAAACTTATTTTTGTTATATCCTAAGTTTTGTGGTATGACTGGTACAGCAAAAACAGAAGAGGCTGAATTTAATAAGATTTATAATCTTGAAGTAGTTGTTATTCCAACAAATAAGACTATGATACGTAGAGACTATGATGATCTAATTTACAAAACTGAGTATTTTAAATGGAAAGCTGTATTATCAGAGTGTGAAGAAATGTATAAAATAGGAAGACCTGTATTAGTAGGTACTACAAGCGTGGAAAAATCTGAGTTATTATCAAATTTATTAAAAAATTCTAATATTCCGCATCAAGTTTTAAATGCTAAACCCGAAAATGCTGAAAGAGAGGCAGAAATTATTGCTCAAGCTGGTAGAAAATATTCAATTACTATAGCTACTAATATGGCAGGGCGAGGTACAGATATCATTTTAGGAGGTAATATTGATTATTTGATAAAATTTAATTTACTATCTATCTATAAATTAATTGTTGAATCTGATTCTAAATTAGAAAACACATATAGTTCTATGGAAAATATATTTAATATAGCCTTATCTTCTGTTACAAAAGAAATGTTAAAAACGTTTATGGAAAAGCTAAGATTATGTATAAGTAATAATAATCTTAGCTATATACAATTTGAAGAAACAATAATGCTTGCGTCTAAAAATCTTAATCATTCTGATTATCTATCTGTAGAATTACAAAAGGTTTATCAATCTCTAATATCAGAATATAAACCTATTTTTCTCAAAGAACAGGCTGAAGTAATTATTTTAGGAGGTTTACATGTTATTGGCACTGAGCGTCATGATTCAAGAAGGATTGACAATCAGCTTCGTGGAAGAGCTGGTAGACAAGGGGATCCAGGTTCATCAAGGTTTTTTTTATCTTTAGAAGATTCTTTGTTGCGAACTTTTGGTAGTGAGCGTCTTATTTCATTAATGAACACTTTAAAAATAGAAGATAATATTCCAATCGAATCTTCTTTTGTTAATAAAAGCCTAGACTCTGCACAAAAAAAGGTAGAATCTTTTTATTTTAACTCACGTAAACAATTGTTCGAATATGACAAAGTGTTAAATACTCAAAGACAAATTGTATACTCTGAACGTAAGAAAATTTTATTATCTGATAATAATTTTTTAAAAAAAATAGTTTTTGAATTTATTATAAGTTCAATAGATGATTTCTTATCTCGCTATCTAATATACAATAATGTGAAAACCAAACAAAATATAATTTCTAAAGACATTAATAGTATAATAATAAACTTAGAAAGTTTGCTGTGTTTATCTCACAAATTTAGTAATAGTGTAATCCTAAATCTAACTACTAATAAAAATATAATAAATAACTTAAGATATTTTTTACATGAACAAAGTATCATAAATTATGAATTAAAAACTAATTTAATTAATAAGTTAGAAATCGGATTAATGAGTGATTTAGAACGTTATTTTTTATTAGAGCAAATAGATAATGAATGGAAAGATCATCTAAAACGAATAGCTAATTTACAAGAAACTATTGGATGGAGAAGTTATGGTCAAAAAGACCCTTTAATTGAATATAAAAAAGAAAGCTTTAATTTATTTGTTAGACTTATTATTCAAATCCGTCATAATTTTACTGTATCTATTTTTAAGTGTATACCACTTTTGAAAGAACATGAAATATAAAATCGGATATAAGAGTTTAAAGCCAAAGAAGGGATTTGAACCCATGCCTTCTCAATTACGAATTGAGTGCTCTACCAACTGAGCTACTTTGGCTATATATAATTAATTACTAAATATAAAAGGCAAAAGAGGTTAAACCTCTTTTATCTTTTACTTTCCACATATTGATTCCATCCTAATTGACTTAAAGTATTATTACGTCTTAAAGGTCTTGTGACTAACTCTAGAATATCTCTAGCATTAGTAAAACCATGAATTTGAGCAAAAGTGAATTCTACAGACCACTTAGTATTAATACCTCTTGCTTCTAAAGGGTTAGCATGAGCCATTCCAGTAATCACTAAGTCAGGTTGTAAATCATAAATTCTATCAAGTTGATTTTGATTATCAGGTTTTTCGACAATTTTTGGATACATAACATTCATCTCATCACATGTTTTTTGTAATAGACTTAGTTCTGCACTTTGATAACGTTTATCCATATAAGGGATAGCAATTTCATATACGATCATCCCACAACGAATCAGAAATCTAGCAAGAGAAATTTCTAATAAATTATCTCCCATAAAAAAAACGGATTTTCCTTTTACTAATTGAATATAGTCATTTAAGCTTTCCCAAAGTTGTTTTTCTCTTTCTTCTAAACCGGTAGGTATTATATTAAAAATTGAACAAATTTTTTCAATCCACGCTCTAGTACCATCTGGCCCTATAGGAAATGGTGCAGATATTAATTTTGCCTTTCTACGACGCATTAATGTGGTTGCAGTACGACTTAGAAAAGGATTAATACCACACACATATGAACCTTCTTCAATAACAGGCAATTGTTTATACTCTTTAGGAGGTAGCCAACCAGAAACATGTATGCCTTGTTTCTCTAATTCTAGACTTAATTGATTGGCAACAGAATCCGGCACTGAGCCAAACAAAACAATGGAATTATTAACTTTTTTTACTAGCGATTGCGAATATTTAGGACATTTTTGAGCCATAGCAGCTAAAACAGTATCTTCTCCTTGAGTAAAGGCATAATCTAATCCATTTGCTCTTGCCACTACTATGGGTGTTCCTATTTCAGCTTCTAATTTTGGTGCAATACCTTCTAAATCCATTTTAATTATTTCCGTAGTGCATGTACCAATCCAAAAAATAACACTCGGGTTACGATCTTGTTTGATTTGCAAACATAAACGTTTTAATTCATCATAGTCGTTTAATTTAGCAGAAATATCTCCTTCCTCAAGTTCTGCCATAGCATAACGTGGTTCTGCAAAAATCATAACCCCCATTGCATTTTGCAAAAAATAACCACAAGTTTTAGTTCCTATAACTAAAAAAAAGCTATCTTGAATCTTTTGATATAGCCATGATACACAACTGATTGGACAAAATGTATGGTAATTAGCTGTTTCACACTCAAATACCAAATTTTCACTATTTTTAGTTTGTATTGTCATTATAATACCTCTGTTGTATGTTTAAATAAGTAAAAGTTCTTCTTTGTTTTTTGTATTTGAAGATGTAGTTGGACTTAGGTAAAAATCAGAAAGTAATGTAAAAATTTCTCTATCATTTGCTTCTTTAGGAATAATGCCTTCAGGTAAAGAAATCAATTGATCTGCAATATTTAAATAATAATTACATATGTATTCTAATGAAGAATCTTCTTTTGCCATTTCGAATAAAGTTTTTCCTTTAACTCTTGAGACTCTGATATCTTCTATAAGAGGTAAGACTTCTAGTATAGGCATAGGTATAGACTTAACATATTGTTCAATTAAGTCTCGTTTTATTGTACGATTACCTATTAGTCCTGCTAATCTTAAAGTATGTGTTCTTGCTTTTTCTCGTATGGATGCAGCAATACGATTGGCTGCAAATAGGGCATCAAAACCATTATCTGTTACTATTATACAATAATCTGCATAATTTAGTGGTGCGGCAAATCCACCACACACTACGTCTCCAAGCACATCAAATAAAATAACGTCATATTCGTCAAATGCATTTAATTCTTTTAATAATTTAACTGTTTCGCCTACTACATATCCTCCACAACCAGCACCTGCAGGTGGTCCACCTGCTTCCACACAATCCACTCCTGCATAACCTTTATAAATTACATCTTCAGGCCAAACATCTTCATAATGGTAATCCTTTTCCTGTAGTGTATCAATTATAGTAGGAATTAGAAAACCTGTTAAGGTAAAAGTACTATCATGTTTAGGATCACATCCAATCTGTAAAACTTTTTTGCCTCTTTTAGCTAATGCAACAGAAATATTGCAACTTGTTGTTGATTTGCCTATTCCACCTTTTCCATATACGGCTATTTTCATTGTTAGCTCCTATGTATTTATTTTGTTATATTTATAATAATAATTTATTTAATAAGTAATTAAAAAGTTTTATGTATTTTAAAACAATTATTTTAAACTTAACTTAAAGTGATTAAGAAGTTATAAAAATTGAGATTCGTAACAATGAGATATGATGATTTTGATTCCATAATCAATTTTAATATCATGATAGAAGTTAAAATTTTATATTCATTTGTATCTTGTATATTCACATCATTTATAAAGTTTTGACATATTATAACATCAGATTTCCACGATAATTCAACAATTGCTTTTGAATAAAAAATAGATGGTAAAACTGTAATTTTTTTACCTTCTAAAATATTATCGCATAAATTTGTGCCATTGATAACTTTTCCTGTTTTCAATATAATTGTATTACCCATTTTTAGTTTGCCATAAATAGGTCCCGCCTTTATTCCCAATAATTTAGCTTTTTCAATGTTAAATTCTCCTGGTTTTTCTATCTCTATAATGGAATATGCAATTAAGTTTTTTTCTAATTGTAATGCATAGATTTTATAATTATTATTACTATAAACTAAACCATTTTTTATATTAATAAATTCAATTTCATTGAGTAGGCTTGTTTTACAAACATATGTAAATAAGCGTAAATATCCTTTTATTTCTTTAGGAGCATATATTTCTATTTTCTTTTTTCGTTTATACAATGCAGAAGTAGCTAGAAATCCCAATAAACTAATTAAATTAGTTTCTCTAATCTCAGTAATAAAGATTTTAGTTATTTGATTTAGTTTAAGTTGATTAAAACTTATTTGATGTTGCAAGCCTTCGTTATAGTTAAATAACCATATTTCATTTGAATTGTTATTGATAGATAATATTATAGATGTAATTGAATATAGATAATCATCAATATTTAAGTTATTTCCTAAAGATATAATTTTCAAGATATAAGCTCCTTTTCTATTGTAATTAAATTTGTACTAAATGCAAATAAAGATAAAAAGTAATAAACATAAGCAATTGATAGCTTTAGTTAAAGCTATCAATTGCTTATGTTTATTACTTTTTATCTTTATTTGCATTTAGTACAAATTTTGATTCATTTTTACTTACTGATTTGGCTAGTGATAAAGCTTTAATAGCTGTAAATCTAGCCTTATTTTTCCAATTTGCTCTTCTTGATTTACTTTTAGATTTAGATGTTCTTTTTTTTGGTACAGCCATAACTTAATTTTGTTATTTATTATAATCTCTAAGAACTTATTTTTTTTAATTGTTGTATTAAGATTCTTCCAATATTATAAAAAGCCCATGAAGCTGCAGCTAAAACTGGAATTAGTACAATTAAAAGTCTTGTATCCATAATATTATACCTTATTAATTCAGTATAAATAAAATTGAAATATAATATAAATATATATTATATTATATAATTATATCTATATTAGTTTTCTCTAAACTATGAAAGACTTACCTTTTACTTTAGACCAATTAAAGATTTTAAAAGCAATAGTATCTGAAGGAAGTTTTAAGAGTGCTGCAGAAACTTTATATATTTCTCAACCTGCAGTTAGTTTACATATTCAAAATATAGAACGTCAACTTAATATATCATTGTTTGATAGAGGTGGGCGTCAAACTAAATTAACTAAAGCTGGATCATTAATTTTATCTTATGGAAGTAAAATTTTATCTTTATGTGAAGAAACTTGTAGAGCTGTTGAAGATCTACGTAACCTACATGGTGGTACTTTAATTGTTGGAGCAAGTCAAACAATAGGTACTTATTTAATGCCACGTCTTATAGGAATTTTTAGACAACGTTATCCACAAGTGGCTTTACAATTACAAGTACATTCCACTCGAAAAATCGCATGGAGTGTTGCCAATGGACAAATTGATTTGGCTCTTGTTGGCGGTGAAGTTCCAGAAGAGCTTAAGTCTACATTAGAAGTCACTTCTTATGGTGAAGATGAATTAGCTTTAGTCTTACCTAAATCTCATCCCTTTGTTAAAATGAATACTATTAATAAAGAAGATTTATATAGATTACGATTTATATCTTTAGATAGTCAATCTACGATAAGAAAAGTAATAGATAAAACATTAGAAAAACATTATATTGATACAAGTAAGTTGAAAATTGAGATGGAATTAAATTCGATTGAGGCAATAAAAAATGCTGTTCAGTCAGGGCTTGGAGCCTCTTTTGTTTCAAGTTCTGCTATAGCTAAAGAATTAGAGTTAGGCATTCTACATTGGATAAAAATCGAAAATATTACGATAAAAAGAAATTTGTCAATTTTAATTAATCCATATCGTTATAAATCTAAGGCGACTGAAGCTTTTTTCAAGGAAATTCTTTCTTTATTCAATCAAAATATTTCGTATATACATAATAAATAATAAACAATACCCAAAATTATAATCAATGGCAATTATATTCAAACACTACAAGAATTTAAATCTTTTTTTACTTGTTTTATATCTATCTATTTTTTTATTTCTGCCCATTGTAAATTTAATAGTTATTGTTTTTAAGATATCTTTTAAAGATATATTTATTATTGCTACTAATCCAGTTGCTTTATATTCATATTTGCTAACTTTAAAATTATCATTCGTCGCGACTGTTTTAAACATAATATTCGGTTCTTGTATAGCTTATCTTTTAACTTATTTTACTTTTTGGGGAAAAGATTTTATTGATATATGCGTTGATATACCATTAGCATTACCTACATCATTGGCGGGCCTAGCTTTTTATAAAACATATAATCCTAATTCTACTATTGCACAAATTTTAAATCTAGTATTTAGAATTCAATTGGTTTATTCTCCTATTGCCGTAATTGTAGTAATGACATTTGTTTCTTTGCCTTTTGTAATTCGTAGTTTACAGCCTATCTTATTAGAATTAGACGCTAATAAAGAACTCAAAGAAATTGCCTGGTGTTTAGGTGCAAATTCTTGGCAAACTTTTTGTTTTGTTATTTTTCCTTATATTCGACCATCTCTCATTACAGGTGCTGTGTTATCTTTTGCAAGAGCTATTGGTGAATATGGTTCTATTATAATAGTGTCATCAAATTTACCTTATAAAGATCTTGTTACATCTGTTTTAATTGCACAAAAATTAGAACAATATGATTATAAAAGTGCTACTGTAATAGGATCTATAATGTTATCAGTTTCAATATTAATTTTATTAATCGTTAATCTATTAAATCCATCTAAATATGACTAAATATTTTATTTTAATTATTAGTCTAATTTATTTGAGTTTTTTTATTTTTTTACCTCTTTTAACTTTACTACTTGAAATTTTTTCTAATGGTATTTTAGTTTTATTATGTACATATCTTGATGAAAATTTATTATACGCCTTAGGTTTGACTTTTTATACAGTTTTTGTCATTATACCATTTAATAGCTTAATAGGATTATGGATAGCTTGGATTTTAACTCACTACAAGTTTTTTGGGCGCAAATTTTTATTGTTTATTTTAGATATTCCTTTAACTTTATCGCCTATTATTTTGGGACTAATGATAGTTTTATTATATTCAAAACATTCTTATTTAGGATCTATTTTATTAAAATTAGGGATTCAGATAACCTATCATTTTTTAGGTATTTTATTAACTGTTCAATTTATTACTTTACCCTTAATTCCTAAACAAGTTATTCCTATTTTATTAACGATTAATAAACAAGAAGAAGAAGCAGCAAAAATTTTAGGTGCAAACTCTTGGCAAGTTTTTTGGCTTATTGTTTTTCCTTATATAAAATCAGCTTTTTTATCTGGTACTATTTTAAATACTGCTAGAATTATTGGTGAATTTGGTGCAGTCTTAATTGTTTCAGGAAATCTTATTGGTAAGACTCAGACTTTAACTTTATTTTTAGAGCAGTCCTATAAAGAATATCAAACTTACATATCCAATGCAATTGCTTTACTTTTAATATTGTTATCTTTGTTTTTTTTATATTGTCGCAAATATTTATTGTTATAAATTATTATTTTGTTAATTTATTTTGTTTTATATTTTTATTAGTTATAAAATAATGAAAATTATTTATCATCACAACTCATGTTTACTAGGTCCTCCTAAATCTATCTTTAATCCTACTTCTATTATTTTTTGTCTGTCATTATTTAGTATGACATGCTCTATTTTAGCTTATTTATTTTTTAAATTTAATATTTATATTTGTTTTATTATTAATCTAATTAGTTTGCATCTAGCAGGCACAGTAATTCATGAAGCTTCTCATAAAACCGCTCATTATAATAATAATTACAATAAACTTATTGGTCATTTGAGTGCTTTAATGTTGGGGTTTTCTTTTCCCGTTTTTACTAGAGTGCATTTACAACACCATGCACATGTCAATGATCCTAATAATGATCCTGATTATTTTGTATCAAAAGGTGGCCCTTTATGGTTAATAGCTGCACGTTTTTTTTATCATGAGATTTATTTTGTTCAGAGGAAACTGTGGAGAGATAATGAAATTATTGAATGGCTTTTAAATAGAATTATTATTATACTTATCATTTTTATTGCTTATTATTTTCACTTAATAATATTTTTGTTAAATTGTTGGTTTTGTCCTGCCTTATTGATTGGATTTTGTCTTGGCCTTTTCTTTGATTATTTTCCGCATAAACCTTTTATCTATCAAAACAGATGGCAAAATGCAAGAATTTATGAAAGTAGAATTTTAAATTTTTTAATACTTGGTCAAAATTATCATCTTATACATCACTTATGGCCATCAGTGCCTTGGTATAGATATCAAGAGGCATATCAAATTGCTTATTATGCTTTAAAAAGCCATAAGTCTCCCACTACATTAGATTTATTTACTAATTTATCTTTTACTAGTTTTGTATATGATTTTTTTTATGGATTTAATTTTAATAGATCTAAATAAATTGAATTTTATTTGTCTTAAATTAAAATTTTATCAGTTTGTATTTGATATTTGATTACGTAATTTAATCTTAAATTTAGCCAATTAATAAATTCTAAGTCATTAGAAATGATAGCTGCGGGTTCTTTTGGAATCAAATTTTTCACATTTTTAATTTCTTCTGAATTGAAGAAGTTTTCATCAATTACTACTTTAAAATCCAAACTTTTTTTTTTATTTAGATAGTCTTCATGTCTTTCTCTCAAAATTTCTTCTACTGGCTCATAGTTAAGTAAAAACTGTTTATTGCCTATTAATATATAATAGGTATTCATCTTTATTCTCCCTATACTTATATATTTATAGTTTAACTATTTAAATCTCTTGTATTTAGCTTTTATAATTGCTCTTAACTCAACCATAGGACCAATTAATATAATTGCAGGAGGTCCAAAATTATTATCATATATTTGGGTTAATATAGTCCCTATAGTACCTATTAGTTCTTCTTGCTGTTTCCATGTATTCCATCTGATTAGTGCTATAGGAATTTCATTATTTTTTCCATATCTTTTACAATTATCGATTATAAAGCATAGATTATGAACTCCCATATATATTATTAAACTAGCAGAACCTATAATTATATTTTGCCAATTAATTTCGTTAATATTATTTGATGATGCTAGCTCTCCAGAAATTAATGTTATTGACGAGTTCCATTTTCTGTGAGATAATGGAATTCCATTATAACTATAGGCAGATATTCCACTCGTAATACCTGGTATTACCTGAACTTTAACATCATGTCCTAGTAACTCTACTAGTTCTTCACCTCCTCTTGCAAATAAAAGTGGGTCTCCGCTTTTTAGTCTAATTACACATAAATTCTTTTGATTGTAGTATAATATGAGTTTTATAATGCTTATTTGTCCTAGCGATTGATAATCTCTTTTTTTTTTTACTTTAATATATTTGATAGATTTATTATTGAATTTATAGTTGTTATGCAGTATCTTTGGGTTAACTAGAGAGTCATAAATTATTACATCAGCTGTCTTTAAAATTTTATTTCCAATAATACTTATTAAATCATCTTTTCCTGGTCCTGCTCCTATTAAATATACTTGTCTTTTTCTATTTATAATTTTCATATTCTCATATTATTTATTAAGCTTATAATAAATATCTAAATTTAAGATTTCATTATTGGATGCCTAATACAAATCTTTATTCTGTCAAACTCGCCTATATTTTTTCAATTTTATATGTAAAATCATATTCACGCTTTTCTAATGAAGTTCATCTTATCAAACCTTTTAATATTTTTAATTATAATACAAGAAAACGTATTTTTGTATTAATAATATTACACATCGAATCTTTTGTTGAATGCATTATTAATAATGAGAATAATATATCTTATAAAGCTAATATAAATAAATTATTGTTTAATCTACTGATACAAGTTATTAATGAAACTTTTTATCTTAGTTACGAACTTAATCAAAAACAATTGGAGTCTTGGTGGCTAACTAAGAAATTTTTTATTGAGAATGAATGTTTGATATTACTTGTAAAACTTTATTTGAAAAATGTTAGTCTTTATACCACAGAAATAACTTATTTATTAGAAACTATAATTCTGAATTTTATTGATTATGTTTCAAAATTTTTTTTATATACTATATTTATTAATAAAAATATAAAATACTTTAAACATAGATATTTAAATTTATGTTTATGTTTATTATTAGGAGATTTACTTAACTATTACATAGTCATTATAAAGTACATTTGTTTTAACAAATATAAATTATTTACTAGTCAATATAATGGTCAGCTAAAATATAGATATCTTTGTAACAAAGATATTATTTATCATATTAAAAACTATGTTAATTATTTTCCAATAATAACTTTAGTTGTTTTATTCCTAAATAAGAATATTATAATGTTTTTAAATATAATAACAAATTATATTCGACAAAAAAAATTTTTATTTTAGCTTAATTTTAATATTTAATTTATTTACTTAATTATATTTTAAATCTAACTTTAATAATTTTACTAATTTATGCTTAATTCAGAAATTTATAATAGCTTTGAATACATAAGTGTATGCCAGATAAAAGAGGCTTTATTAAAGCAAGATTTTCAAACTGCTAATTATTTTACGTATATTTATCTACTTCAATTAAGAAAGATTAATCTTAAACTAAGACCTTGGTTTTATTTTACAGATATTAAGTATCTCCCTTCTGACAAACTAATTCTTTTAGATAAGCTATGGCAACAATATTCTAATAATAAATTTGGATTTACTGTACAAAAAAAAATTTGGTTAAAACATGAGAAAAATTGGAATCAATTTTTTCAAACTATTGGTTGGAAAAAAGATAACAAATTGTGCAGATATCCAGAGGATTTTATTTGGAATATTGAAGCTCCTATAGGTCATTTGCCTTTATTTAATCAAATTCGTGGAATACAGATTTTAAAAATGTTATTCGAACATAAGGCTTTTTCTTAAAAATATTAAGCTTATATATTTATATACTTATTTTTTATTTGAGATAATCTTGCTATATTAACAAATTTTTCAAATATGTAATGATTGTCATGAGGCCCTGGTGCCCCTTCAGGATGGTATTGAATCGAAAAAATTGGAAGTTCTTTGTGGCTTATAGCTGCAATTGTATGATCATTAAGGTTTAAATTATTTATTTGAATTAATTCTTTATTTATAGATTTATCTTCAACAGAGAACCCATGATTTTGACTTGTTATCTTTACTTTTATATCTAAACCACAAGGATGATTAATAGCTCTATGTCCGAATTTCATTTTAAAGGTTTTTCCTCCTAAAGCAATATTCAACAGTTGATGTCCCAGGCATATTCCAAAAATTAGTTTTTTAAGTTTTATTAGTTCTTTTATTAAATTAATTTCTTTTTCTAACACTAAAGGATCTCCGGGGCCATTTGATAAAATTACACCATCATGCTCTTCTAATTTAATATCTTCAATCTTATAAGTATGGTTAAATACTTTAACAGTACAATTTTGATCACTTAAACTTCTTAAAATGTTAAATTTAGTACCAAAGTCTAAAATAATAAATTTTGCTAATTTAGTTTCATCTTTATACTTATAACTTTGACTCTTTATATTATTACTGTAATAGTATGTTTTATTGTTATCCAGTATCGTTTCTCCCAAATTCTTCCATCTATATTTTTTGTTTGTCTCTAAGTATTTAATTAAATTTAAACCTTTCATTGATGGTTTATTTTTAAGCTGTTTGTATAAGTCTTCTATCTTAAATTGTTCATTAGAAATACAACCATTCATTGAACCTTTGTCTCGAAGATATTTAGTTAATGATCGTGTATCCATGCCGAACATAACTGGCAACTTAAAATAATTCAAATAGTCAAACATGCATATTTTCATTCGCCAATTAGATGCAAACAAGCAGAAATTTTTAATAATTAAAGAAAAGCTTTTTAAGCCGTTAGATTCATTATCTTCTATGTTAAATCCTGTATTTCCTATTTCAGGATAAGTTAGGATTGTAAGTTGTCCATAATAACTTGGGTCAGTTATAATTTCTTGATATCCACTCATTCCTGTGTTGAATACAACTTCCCCAAAACATGTAAATGTGTTGTTATATGACCATCCTTTAAAAATGGTTCCATCTTCTAGTAACAGAATAGTTTTTTTCTTTTTTAATTTCATAATTTAGTGTTATTATGAAAATATAATTTATTAAATAGTTGATTCTACATTAACAATAGTATAATTTTTACGTTTTTTATTAAAACAAACTTTTCCATTTATTAATGAAAAAATAGTATAATCTCTGCCTAAAGAAACATTTTTCCCAGGTTTAAACTTCATTCCTTTCTGTTTTACAATAATATTTCCTGCAGATACTAATTCTTGTCCAAATCTTTTTATTCCTAAGCGTTTTGAGTTTGAATCTCGTCCATTTTTTGTGCTACCACTACCTTTTTTATGCGCCATAATTGTATTTTTTTTAGATGTAGTTTAATTAATTTTATTGTCAATTTTTTCTATAGATTCTATTAGAACTCTTGTACAATGACTTCTATATCCTTTTGTTTTTCTAGTTCCTTTTTTCGGATTCATCTTATAGACTATAATTTTCTTACTTTTAAAATGTTTTAAAATTATCCCCTTAACTTTTATTTTTTCTATAAAAGGATGTCCAATTTCAATTAATTCATTATCTTTTAAAAAAAGCACACGGTTAAAATAGATTATTTGTCCAACTTCTCCATTTATATGGTTTAAATCAATAAATTTTCCAGGTTCAGTAAAAAATTGTCTTCCGCTATTTTCGATTATTGCATAAGTCATAGAAGTATTTGAAAAATATTTAAAAGAGAATGAAAATATTCTACGGTATATTAGTTTAAAAAGGTAATCATAAAATAATTTATTTTTAACAAAATAATAAAACCTTGGTGCTGAGCTATTTTCCCAAAGAGCTTCCCCTTTAGTATCGTTGCCGCTGTAGCGTTTCACAGCCGAGTTCGAAATGGGTTCAGAGTGGTTCCACTACGCTATAAGCACCAAGGTGTAATTCCATAATATATTTTATATGACAGACTCTAAGTCTAAATTTTTTTAGCAATTAAGTAAATGTAAATAAATAAATGATTCAAACCCTCGGTCTGTTAGTACATTTCAGCTCAATGTATTGCTACACTTACACTTAATGCCTATATAACGGCTAGTCTTGCCGTGACCTTACCCGTTTATAACGGTGAGAGTACTCATCTTGAGGTGGGCTTCCCACTTAGATGCTGTCAGCGGTTATCCCTTCTGTACTTAGCTACCCAGCGTTTACCGTTGGCACGATAACTGGCACACCAGAGGTACATCTCTCCCGGTCCTCTCGTACTAAGGAGAGCTCCTCTCAATACTCTAACGCCTACACCGGATATGGACCGAACTGTCTCACGACGTTCTGAACCCAGCTCACGTACCGCTTTAATGGGCGAACAGCCCAACCCTTGGAACGTACTACCGCTCCAGGATGCGATGAGCCGACATCGAGGTGCCAAACCTCCCCGTCGATGTGGACTCTTGGGGGAGATCAGCCTGTTATCCCTAGAGTAACTTTTATCCGTTGAGCGACGGCTCTTCCACTCGAAACCGCCGGATCACTAAGGCCGACTTTCGTCTCTGCTCGACTTGTTTGTCTCGCAGTTAAGCTTCCTTATGCCTTTACACTCTTCAACTGATTTCTGACCAGTTTGAGGAAACCTTTGCACGCCTCCGTTACTTTTTAGGAGGCGACCGCCCCAGTCAAACTGCCCACCTGAAACTGTTTTTTATCCGGATGACGGATTAAAATTAGAATTCTAGTTTTGCCAAGGTGGTATCTCACTGGCGACTCCAATCTTTCCGGAAAAAGATCTTCTTAGTCTCCCACCTATGCTGCGTAAGCAAAACCCGAATTCAATTTCAGGCTACAGTAAAGCTTCATAGGGTCTTTCTGTCCAGGTGCAGGTAGTCCGCATCTTCACAGACAATTCTATTTCGCCGAGTCTCTCTCTGAGACAGTGCCCAAGTCGTTACGCCTTTCGTGCGGGTCGGAACTTACCCGACAAGGAATTTCGCTACCTTAGGACCGTTATAGTTACGGCCGCCGTTCACCGGGGCTTCAGTTGCTAGCCTCGCTATTAAAGCTAACCAGCTTCTTTAACCTTCCGGCACTGGGCAGGCGTCAGCCCCCATACATCGTCTTGCGACTTAGCGGAGACCTGTGTTTTTGGTAAACAGTCGCTTGGGCCTGGATCTTGCAACCCTTATTAAGGGCACCCCTTTTCCCGAAGTTACGGGGTTATTTTGCCGAGTTCCTTAGAGAGAGTTATCTCGCGCCCCTTGGTATGCTCTACCAACCTACCTGTGTCAGTTTACGGTACAGGCACTTATTATGTAAGGTATTACGGGCTTTTCTTGGAAACTTGACCTCAACTACTTTGGTATTTACATACCTTGTATTCGCACCTTAACTCAAAGTGTTTTCAACCACTTCTCACAGTCTTGCATGCTTAAACCGGTAACCAACATCCGGCTAGTTTAGCCTTTTTCGTCCCCCGATACCCATAATAAGTGGTACAGGAATATTAACCTGTTATCCATCGACTACGCTTTTCAGCCTCACCTTAGGTCCTGACTAACCCTCTGCGGACGAACCTTCCAGAGGAATCCTTAGGTTTTCAGGGCATTGGATTCTCACCAATGTTTTCGCTACTCAAGCCGGCATTCTCACTTCTGCTTCGTCCACGTCCGTTTACACTAACGCTTCAACCTAGGGCAGAACGCTCCCCTACCGATGTTTTAGAACATCTCACATTTTCGGCAAATTACTTAGTCCCATTAATTTTTGATGCAGGATCACTTGACCAGTGAGCTATTACGCACTCTTTAAAGGATTGCTGCTTCTAAGCAAACCTCCTGGTTGTCTTTGTGTTCCCACTTTCTTTTCCACTTAGTAATTATTTAGGGGCCTTAAATGGTGATCTGGGCTGTTTCCCTCTTGACTATGGAGCTTATCCCCCACAGTCTCACTAGTTGATTACACATCTAGCATTCAGAGTTTGCCTCAATTTGGTACTATTTTCATAGCCCTCATTGAAACAGTGCTTTACCTCTAGATTGGAGCATCAACTGCTGCGCCTCAACGCATTTCGGGGAGAACCAGCTAGCTCCGGGTTCGATTGGCATTTCACCCCTAGCCACAACTCATCCGCTGATTTTTCAACATCAGTCAGTTCGGACCTCCACTTAGTGTTACCTAAGCTTCATCCTGGTCATGGCTAGATCACCCGGGTTCGGGTCTGTAAACAATGACCTAACGCCTTATTCAGGCTCGCTTTCACTTTGGCTTCGTTATTTTCTAACTTAACCTGCCATTGCCTACAAGTCGCCGGCTCATTCTTCAACAGGCACGAGGTCAAACGTTTTAGTCGTCCTTCCTCTGCTTGTAAGCTTAGGGTTTCATGTTCTATTTCACTCCCCTTCCGGGGTTCTTTTCACCTTTCCCTCACGGTACTATTTCGCTATCGGTCATCCAGGAATATTTAGCCTTACGAGGTGGTCCTCGCAGATTCACACCGAATTTCACGTGTTCGATGCTACTTGGGATTCAACTAATAACAAACAGATTTTCGATTACAGGACTTTTACCTACTTTGGTATACTATTCCAAATATTTCACCTAATCTGGTTTGTTTATTTTTTGTTGTCCCTCAACCCTATTTAAATAGTTTAAATAGTTTAGGCTGTTCCCTTTTCGCTCGCCACTACTATGGGAATCGCTTTTGCTTTCTTTTCCTTTAGTTACTAAGATGTTTCAGTTCACTAAGTTCGCTCTTATCTACTTATATATTCAGTAGACAGTATAAAGAGTTTCCTCATTCGGGCACCTCCGGATCAAAGCTTGCTTCCAGCTCCCCGAAGCATTTCGTTGGTAGCCACGCCCTTCTTCGCTTCTGGATGCCAAGGTATCCACCCTAAGCCCTTATTCATTTGAATCATTTATTTATTTTTTGTGCTGGAGGTAAGCGGATTCGAACCGCTGACATCTGCCTTGCAAAAGCAGCGCTCTACCAACTAAGCTATACCCCCTTTGGGCTATCCTGGATTTGAACCAGGGACCTCACCCTTATCAGGGGTGTGCTCTAACCAACTGAGCTAATAGCCCTTATCTGAATCAAAAGTTTTTTACTCTATTTAAAGGAGGTAATCCAGCCGCACCTTCCAGTACGGCTACCTTGTTACGACTTCACCCCAGTCACTAGCCCTGCCTTAGGCATCCTCCTCCATTAAGGTTAGAGTAACGACTTGGGACATGGCCAGCTTCCATGGTGTGACGGGCGGTGTGTACAAGACCCGGGAACGTATTCACCGCTGTGTAGCTGACCAGCGATTACTAGCGATTCCGTCTTCATGTAGGCGAGTTGCAGCCTACAATCCGCACTGAGACTAGGTTTATCAGATTGGCTCACTCTCGCGAGTTTGCGACTTATTGTCCTAGCCATTGTAGCACGTGTGTAGCCCAGAACATAAGGGGCATGATGACTTGACGTCATCCTTACCTTCCTCCGGTTTGTCACCGGCAGTCTCTTTAGAGTCCCCAACTAAATGATGGTAACTAAAGACAAGGGTTGCGCTCGTTGCGGGACTTAACCCAACATCTCACGACACGAGCTGACGACAGCCATGCACCACCTGTGTTTACGTTCCCGAAGGCACTTTCCTTTTTCAAGGAAATTCGTAACATGTCAAGTCCTGGTAAGGTTCTTCGCGTTGCATCGAATTAAACCACATGCTCCACCGCTTGTGCGGGTCCCCGTCAATTCCTTTGAGTTTCACTCTTGCGAGCGTACTTCCCAGGCGGGATACTTAACGCGTTAGCTTCGACACTGCACGATTTGAGTCGCACAACATCTAGTATCCATAGTTTACGGCTAGGACTACTGGGGTATCTAATCCCATTTGCTCCCCTAGCTTTCGTCTCTGAGTGTCAGTAATGGCCCAGCAGAGCGCCTTCGCTATCGGTATTCTTCTCAATATCTACGCATTTCACCGCTACACTGAGAATTCTCTCTGCCCCTACCATCCTCTAGTCTATCAGTTTCCACTGCTTTTTTGAGGTTAAGCCTCAAGCTTTAACAGCAGACTTGATAAACCACCTACAGACGCTTTACGCCCAGTGATTCCGGATAACGCTTGCATCCTCCGTATTACCGCGGCTGCTGGCACGGAGTTAGCCGATGCTTATTCTTCAGGTACCGTCAGATTTTCTTTCCTGAAAAAAGAGGTTTACAACCCACAGGCCTTCATCCCTCACGCGGTATTGCTCCATCAGGCTTGCGCCCATTGTGGAAAATTCCCCACTGCTGCCTCCCGTAGGAGTCTGGACCGTATCTCAGTTCCAGTGTGGCTGATCATCCTCTAAGACCAGCTACTGATCATCGCCTTGGTAAGCCATTACCTTACCAACTAGCTAATCAGACGCGAGCTCATCTCCAGGCAGAAAAAATCTTTTTCACCAAGAATGGCATATGGGGTTTTAGCAATCGTTTCCAACTGTTATCCCCCTCCTAAAGGCAGATTCTCACGTGTTACTCACCCGTCCGCCACTAGAATAAAATTCTCGTACGACTTGCATGTGTTAGGCATACCGCCAGCGTTAATCCTGAGCCAGGATCAAACTCTCCATTTTGTTTCAAAACTATTTGATTTATTTATTCCTCTTGATTCAGATAAGATCTTTAGTTTTATCTAAAGATCTACAATAATATATTATAGATGTTTAAACATTTGTCAAGTGCTAATTAGATAAAATTTGCTGTAAAATATAATTATGTAATTTTTAGTTATATATATTTTTGTTTCGTATATTTTTTTATTAGAAAATTAAATTCTTGTATTCATTATGACTTCTTTTTATCTAACAAAAGGGGAAAAAGATGTGTTTAATTCATAAAACTGCTATTGTAGATCCAAAAGCAAATATAGAGAATAACGTGATAATTGGAGCGTATTCAATAATTGGAGCAAATGTTACCATAAAATCATCAACAATAATTGGTTCACATGTAATAATTGATGGAAATACTTATATTGGCTATAATAATAAAATTTATTTTGGAGCTTCTATTGGATTAGAACCACAAGATTTAAAATACGATGGGAAATCCAAAGGTTTAACTAAAATTGGTGACAATAATTCCATCAGAGAATATGTAACTATTCACAGACCTACTAAAGAAAATGAGATAACTGAAATCAAAAATAATAATCTACTTATGGCATATGTCCATGTCGCACATAATTGTCAAATTGATAGTAATATCGTAATTGCCAATGCAGTTTCTTTAGCCGGACATGTTAAAGTAAATTATAAAGCTGTAATTGGTGGTTTATCAGGTATACATCAATTTGTGGAAATTGGAAGTTTAGCAATGGTTGGAGGTATGAGTAGAATTATAAAAAATGTTCCTCCTTTTGTCATAGCAGAAGGCAATCCAGCTATAATTAGATCACTTAATATTGTAGGATTAAAACGTGCTAATCTTTATAATAATAAAGAATATGAATATATACAAAACGTATATAATATGTTTTATAAGTCAGATCTTTACTTTCATGAAGCACTAGAAAAAATAAAACAAATCTCTTTAGAAAATAAATATGCAAATATGTTTTATGAATTTTTAATAAATTCTACTAACAATATATCTAGCTCAAGTAGAGGTTTAACACCTTTTTACAAAAATGTTAAATTTAATTAGTTACACAAATAATTCCTTATAAAAAGTATAATATATAATATTATAAACTAGATACGATTTTCTATCTTAATAATATGGAATAAAACTAATGATTAATGATAGTCAAATTTTTATAGCAATTATTTTAGCACTTATTCCAGCCGTTTTAGCACTTAAATTAGCTAAAGAACTAAACTAAGTTAAAATAAAGTTAATATTCATATCTATTTCTATAATTATAGAAATAGATATGAATATTAACTTTATTTTAATCAATAATTTTAAATTTAATATTAAAATTAAATCAATATATGACTATAAATACTAATCAAGAAAGAAAAAAAATTTTCCCTTTTACTGCTATTATTGGTCAAGAAGAAATGAAACTTGCACTAATATTGAATGTAATAGATCCAAAAATTGGCGGTGTTATGATCATGGGTGATAGAGGAACAGGCAAATCAACAACAATTAGAGCCTTAGCAGATTTGTTACCTGAAATAGAAGTTGTAACTGGTGATATATACAATTGTTCACCTGATGAAATATATAAACAAGACAATGAAAAAAATGTAAACAATAGCAATTTAAACATAAGTCATATAAAAATACCTATGGTAGAATTACCATTAGGAGCCACAGAAGATAGAGTATGTGGCACTATAGATATAGAAAAAGCTTTATTTGAAGGCATAAAGTCATTTGAACCTGGCTTATTAGCAAAAGCAAATAGAGGAATCTTATATGTTGATGAAGTTAATTTATTAGATGATCACTTAGTAGATATTCTATTAGATGCTGCAGCCTCAGGATGGAATATTGTAGAAAGAGAGGGAATTTCTATTAAACACCCATCAAACTTTGTGCTAGTTGGTTCTGGTAATCCAGAGGAAGGTGAATTAAGACCTCAATTGCTTGATAGATTTGGTCTACACGCAGAAATAAAGACAGTAAAAGATCCTTTATTACGTGTAAAAATTGTTGAAGAAAGATCTTTATTTGAAGAAAATTACCAGAACTATATCCAATCTTATCAACAAGAGCAAGAAAAAATACGACAAAAAATTGTGAAAGCGCAAAAAAATTTATCTAAAGTACAAATTTCTAATAGTTTACAGCTAAAAATCTCAGAACTATGTAGTGTGTTAGACATTGATGGATTAAGAGGTGATATAGTTATTAATCGTGCATCTAAAGCTTTAGCCTCTTACGAAGAGAGATATAACGTAAATATAAATGATCTTGAAAGAATATGTATTTTATGTTTAAGACATAGATTAAAGAAAGATCCATTAGAAACTATAGATTCTGGAAAGAAAATACAACAAGCATTTGAAAAAATATTTAAATAAGTTTTTTATAAACAGGCTTAGTAGGATTCGAACCTACATTCGAGACTTAGAAGGTCTCTGTCCTAATCCTTTAGACGATAAGCCCAATATTTTTTAGGTGGTACTGGACTTGAACCAGTGACCATCTGCTTGTAAGGCAGATGCTCTACCACTGAGCTAACCACCCTTTTTAAGGTAAAATAAAATATTTTTACCAATGCAAAATTATAATAAAAAAATAATAAGATATGAATTTAGATATTCTAAAAAAGAAATATAATGTAGAAAAAAATGAGATTAAAGACGATTTTATTAGTAATATTTCACATGAACTTAAAAGTCCTTTATTCAACATAAAATCTTTTGTAGAGACTTTATATGAATTTTATGATACTTTAAATTACCATGAACATCTAGAATTTTTAAAAATTTTAATTAAAGAAACAAATAGACTGAATAGGTTAATTAATGACTTATTAGATTTAGCATTGCTAGAAGCTAAAAAAAAGTATCCACTTTCATTTATTAATATTAATGATATACTATATCAAATTCTTAGTCTTCACTATATAGTAACAAAAAAAAAAAAAATCATATTTTTCCTTGAAAAATTTACTAATTTACCATTAGTATATACTAATTATGATTTATTATTTCAAATATTAATTAATTTAGTAGGAAACAGTCTTAAATTTACTTTTAATAATAAGGTTGTAGGAATTAGAGTTTATATAATTAGTGTAAATACTAATGTAATAAAAAAAATCTGGCAAAAGAACAATATATGTGAAAGTAAAATTAGAATTGAAATATCTGATTCAGGTGTAGGTATAACAAGGAGTAACTATAATTATATTTTTGAAAAATTTATAAAAATAGAAAATAAAGTACATACCTTAAAAGGTACAGGATTGGGATTAGCATTAGTTAAAAATATTATTAAAAAACACGAAAGCGAAATCTTTTTAAATAGTGAATATATGATTGGTACAACATTCTGGTTTGATCTCATAATAAAATACACTTAAAGCTGATGAAGGGAGTTGAACCCATAACCTACTAATTACAAATCAGTTGCTCTACCAATTGAGCTACATCAGCTTAGAAGCTTATATCAACAATTAAATAATAATTTACATATTATGTAAAATAATTAAAAAATCAAAAATGAAAATTAAAATATCATAAATCAAAAATTATTAAGGAAAAAATGATGTCAAAATATCACGGACCAAAGTTAAAAATTATTAAAAAATTAGGAAATTTACCTGGATTTGCTAGAACAAAAGCAAATAAAAAAAATACACCTGCACAAAAAATAAAAAAATTGTCTGAATTTGCAGTAAGATTACAAGAAAAACAAAAATTACATTATAATTATGGAATAAATGAAAAACAATTATTAAACTATATAAAACAGGCTAAAAAATTTAAGGGTTCAACGGGAATTGCTTTGTTACAATTATTGGAAATGCGTTTAGATAATGTTATTTTTAGATCAGGCATGGCTCCTACTATACCAGCTGCTAGGCAAATTGTAAATCATCGACATATTTTGGTTAATAATCATATTGTTAATATTGCCAGTTTTCAATGTAGACCTGGTGATATTATTTCTATAAAAAATAATGAAAAATCAAAAATTTTAATAAGAAACAATTTAATATCACCAGGTTTATTAAATATACCACCACACCTATCGGTAAATAAGGATAAATTAACTATTGAAATAAATTCAATAATTGACCGCAATTGGGTTGCTTTAGATGTAAATGAATTGTTAATAGTAGAATATTATTCAAAAATTTAACAACATATATTTATAATATGTATTCTAAATTAAAACTTATATTTATTATTAACAATATAGTCTATATATTCTCTTAAAGCCTCAGAATCTGGGTAATTAGCTATATATTTATCCCTTAACATTCTTCTTTTAATAAAAAAGCCAAATTGAATATTTCTTGCTTCTCTTTCAAGAGGTTTAATAAGTTGTGCTTTAAAACGTGTGTCTGCAATTTTTGATGGAAATTCATGAGTAATAGCTTCCTGTAATTCTTCTGTAGATAATACTGTTCCATCATTAATTGTAATTTTTAAACCTTGTTTCAAGGCAAAAATGATTCTATTAACTATGAAAGATAATTCATATTTTAAATCAGTTAGCCAGTTTTCTTGATATACATATGAAGAAACATTTTCTTCTGGATATTGATTATAATATTTAGGTAGAAATTCATCAATTATTTTACTATTAGGTACAAATAATGGGTTAAGATCCACATTATTTTCGCAGTCAGTTAAAAAATCTTCTAAATTATATAACACTAATTTAGGATAAGAACCTTTTACTATAACACCATTTTTTCTATAAAAATGTCTAAATTCTCTCCACATTTTATCTGCTTCCTCTCTTGAGAAAAACACTACAGGATAGTGAAGCTCATTTTCACCAATATTAGCGGTAAATTCTAGATTTTTAAACTTATATCCTTTAATAGTTACATCATATGGTTGAATCATATATATAGGAACACCTCTAAAGTAACTTCTCCTATAAGAACATTCTTGTTTAGGATGTATTTTTATATTGTCATCATTTAAATATCTAGTAATAACTTTAACTAATTCATTATAATCAGGTACGTAGATCATATGCACTCTGGGAGGTGCTAATCTATTCATCTTATAACCTCTACTTAGAGGAATAGTGAAAAGACGTGCACCATACGTCTTATATCCAATTTTATCTTGTTGTATTATACTATTCAAATATAAATTAGCATCTTTAGGATTAAAGAATATAAGTCCCATATGTACATAATTTACATCTTTTTTCCAAACCAAATTATTATAATACCATTCAAGGAATTTATCGCAAAAATCTCTATTTTTGTACCAGCTTGGAGAAGCTATCACCATTTCTTTTACACTGTTATCTATTACTATGAACATAGGTACATTATTAAGTGTTCGCATTAGATTTCTTTGTATTTGTGTAGGAAAATTAGGTGATCTTAAATTTTTTATATGAAGTGGAAATCGTCTTGGTTTGGCCAATAAGCGCCACCATGAAGGATTAGGATACTTGAAATTGTAATTTTTAACAATAAATTCAAATTGTTTTTTAAGTAATTTCTTGCGTTCAGAATTAGAACGTATTAAAGAATCAGGATCAAATTTAAAAAAACTAGTAGGCATTTCTTCCAAATCAAAATCACCATATTTTGTAATATGTCCTTTTTTTATTCTATCTAGTAATAGATAATATTTACGATAACGATGCCAATGATCATAATATTCTTCTTTTTCTCTTTGAGATAAAATTTTTACATATGTTTCTAAATCAATTGCATATCGATATTTAGTTGCTAAATCTTGATCTTTATTTAACACACGATTAATGTAATCTTGTATTTTTAAAAGAGTATAATCAACACTATATTTTTTATCTACCAAATATTCTAATAAATCTGCTCTAGCAATATTTTTGGAATATGTATTTTGTATAGATAATAACTTTGGTACTAAAAAAAAATTAATCATAATTAATACATACTTAAAAAATAATTTAAAATTTGAATATTTATCTTTCATAAGATATGATCCTCCAATAAAAAAAACAAATATTGTTAAATTATAATAAATAAATTATATTATGAAAATTAGTACACATATAAGTTTGCTTAGAAAACTTCTTATATGTGTACTAATTTTTTAAGCAAAAGATTTTCCACATCCACATGTTTGTTTAGCATTAGGATTGATAAATTTAAAACCACCATCAATTAAAGAAGAACTATAATCTAGTACAATACCATATAAGTATAACACACTTTTATTATCACATATTAAAGTAAATTGATCATAATCAAATGTTAAATCATTATCTTTAATATTAAATATATTTTCATAATCCATAAAATAAGACAAGCCCGAACAGCCTCCCTGTTTTATGCCAATACGAATATATAATTTTTCTTGATTTTTGGATTTTACTATATCTTTTAAATGTTGCACTGCCGACTCAGTAATATCAATAATAGAATCATTCATATGCATATGTCTATATATATTTTAAGATATATCATAAAAAATAATAATTAATTAAATTATAAACTAAAAAAATCATCTATTTTTTTTTTATTAAGAGTTTTAATAGCTTTAGTTGAAATTTTTAATTTAAACCACTTTTTTTTTGATGAAGACCAAATTTTTTTCTTTTGTAAATTTACATTTTGTATTCTTTTTGACTTATGATTAGAATGAGAAATTTTATTAGCATTATTTGGAATTTTAGATAATAATTGGCACTTTTTTGTCATTTTATTGTCCATTATTAAGTTAATACAATCTATGTTACCTGATATAAGATATATTATAAATATATAAACACTATAGTCAATATTTTATATAATATGATTTGCAACTATATTCTTTGTGAAAATTAAAAAATAAACATTAATAAAACTTATAAGTATTATAAACAATTTTCTAAGTATTACTAATAAAACAAATGATAAATTAAATTATAAGTATTAAAATCATATTTAATAAATCGAGTAAGAATATAAAATTTTATTATATTAATTGTAAGTTAAGGAGAAAAAATGTCTCAATCATTAGAAGAAAAATCTATTCAAGAACGAACAAGAATTAAAATTGAAAGATATGAATCAGGTGTTATACCATATGCAAAAATGGGGTATTGGAATCCTGATTATCAAGTAAAAGATACAGATGTATTAGCTCTATTTAGAGTCACACCACAGCCAGGCGTCGATCCTATAGAGGCAGCTGCAGCTGTCGCTGGTGAATCATCAACAGCTACCTGGACAGTTGTTTGGACAGATTTATTGACAGCAGCAGATATATATAGAGCAAAAGCTTATCGTGTAGATCAAGTCCCTAATAACCCAGAGCAGTATTTTGCCTATATTGCTTACGAATTAGACTTATTTGAGGAAGGCTCAATTGCTAATTTAACTGCCTCTATTATAGGTAATGTATTTGGATTTAAAGCTGTAAAGGCATTAAGACTTGAAGATATGAGATTACCAATAGCTTATCTTAAAACTTTTCAAGGGCCTGCAACAGGTGTTATTTTAGAAAGAGAAAGACTTGATAAATTTGGAAGACCTTTACTTGGATGCACAACTAAACCTAAACTTGGACTATCAGGGAAAAACTACGGTAGAGTAGTATATGAGGCTTTAAAAGGCGGTCTAGATTTTGTAAAAGATGACGAAAATATTAACTCTCAACCTTTCATGCGCTGGAGAGAAAGATATTTATTTGTCATGGAGGCAGTAAATAAAGCTGCTGCAGGAACTGGTGAAGTCAAAGGCCATTATTTGAATGTAACAGCTGCTACTATGGAAGAAATGTATCAACGTGCTGAATTTGCTAAAGAATTAGGAAGTGTAATTATAATGATAGACCTTGTAATAGGTTACACTGCTATTCAAACTATGGCAAAATGGGCACGCAATAATGATATGATTCTACACTTACATAGAGCTGGCAATTCGACTTATTCAAGACAAAAAAATCATGGTATGAATTTTAGAGTAATTTGTAAATGGATGAGAATGGCAGGAGTAGATCATATTCATGCTGGAACTGTAGTTGGTAAATTGGAAGGAGATCCTATAATTACAAGAGGTTTTTATAAAACACTTCTTTTACCAAAATTAGAACGTAATCTACAGGAAGGCTTATTCTTTGACATGGACTGGGCTTCACTCAGAAAAGTAATGCCAGTTGCTTCTGGTGGAATACATGCAGGACAAATGCACCAATTATTACATTATTTAGGTGAAGATGTTGTATTACAATTTGGTGGGGGAACAATTGGTCATCCAGATGGAATACAAGCTGGTGCTACAGCAAATCGTGTCGCATTAGAAGCAATGATACTAGCAAGAAATGAAAATCGTGATTTCTTAACAGAAGGTCCTGAAATTTTAAGAGAAACAGCAAAATCTTGTGGTCCATTACAAACTGCTTTAGACTTATGGAAAGGAATTACATTTAATTATACCTCAACAGATACTTCAGACTTTGTAGAAACACCAACAGCAAATGTTTAGAAATATATCAAATTACTAATTACTAATAATTTATATTTGTATAAAGAAGGAGAATATAAAAGTGAGAATAACCCAAGGAACTTTTTCTTTTTTGCCAGATCTTACTGATGAACAAATTCGTAAACAAATTGAATATATGATTTCAAAAAATTTAGGTATCGGTATTGAATACACAAATGATCCACATCCTAGAAATGCTTATTGGGAAATGTGGGGATTACCTTTATTTGAAAGTAAAGACGCAGCTGCAGTTTTATATGAAATCAACTCTTGCCGTAAAGTAAAACATAACTATTATGTAAAAGTGGTTGGGTTTAGTTCTGTAAGAGGCGTAGAAAGCACAATAATTTCATTTATTGTAAATAGACCAAAACATGAACCAGGCTTTAATGTTGTACGACAAGAATCTCAAGGTCGCAATATCCGCTATACTGTACATAGTTATGCAACAGATAAACCAGAAGATGAACGTTATTAAAATTTACTCTATCTATAATATAAAATATTATTAATAATAGTATGTTCTATTTATAAATATTTATAAATAGAACATATTATTATTAATAATGCTTTTAGGAGAAATTTTTTTTATGAATTTAACAATTAAAAAAGAAAATAAAGATAAAATTTTTGATGAAGAGACTCTTGTTAATATACAAGAAGAATATAAAAAAACAAAAATCCAAGAAGTTTTATATCAATTAGATAAAGAATTAATAGGATTAGCACCTGTAAAAAATAGAATTAAAGAAATAGCTGCCTTATTATTAATAGATAAATTAAGAACACAACTTGGTTTACCACAAGCAAGCCCAGGATTACATATGTCTTTTACAGGTAGTCCAGGAACAGGTAAAACAACTGTAGCTACAAAAATGGCTGATATTTTAAATTTACTTGGATATATAAAAAAAGGACATTTATTAACAGTTACTCGCGATGACTTAGTAGGACAATATATAGGACATACCGCGCCTAAAACTAAAGAAGTCTTAAAGCGCGCAATGGGAGGAGTTTTATTTATTGATGAAGCTTACTATTTATATAAACCAGATAATGAAAGAGACTATGGATCTGAAGCGATTGAAATTTTACTCCAAGTAATGGAGAATCAAAGAAATGACTTAGTAGTAATTTTAGCTGGTTATAAAGATAAAATGGATAGATTTTATCAGTCAAACCCAGGATTATCTTCACGAATAACAAACCATGTAGATTTTCCTGATTATACTGCAGAAGAACTATTAAATATTGCTATTTTGATGATGGAAGAACAACAATATCAATTAACTGAAGAAGCAAAAAATACTTTACTAGAATATATAAAAAGAAGAATGAGTCAGCCTCATTTTGCTAATGCAAGAAGTATTAGAAATGCTATAGATAGAGCAAGAATGCGTCAAGCAAATCGAATATTTAATTTACATAACAGAGTACTTACTAAGAAAGATTTAGTAACTATAGAAGCTGAGGACATATTAAAAAGTAGTTTATTTATGGATAAATAAACTACTTTTTAATATGTCCTCATTTGCTTTATATGTTTATATATTATATATATAAAAAGCTTAATTTATAAGGCGGTATGGCCAAGTGGTAAGGCAGAGGATTGCAAATTCTTTATTCCCCAGTTCGACTCTGGGTACCGCCTGATTAGAAATTTAAAGGGGATGTGTTGGAATGGTAGACATAACAGACTTAAAATCTGTTGATTTTTATAATCGTGAGGGTTCAAGTCCCTCCATCCCTAATTAAAAAGTTATTCAATAAACTATTAGCAGTATTAAGGCGTAATATTTCTGTATTAATCTTAGACTCTCTAATAAGAGAAATTTTTCCCGTCCTAGCAATTTCACAGATACCATACTTTTGCAATAAATTTTCGATTGCAGCTATTTTACCAGGATCTCCTGTAATTTCCAAGATAACAAATAATTCTGATAAATCAACAATTCGTGCCCTGAAAATATTAGCAATTTCTAAAATCTCACTTCTGTTTTTTTCTATAGTTCTGACTTTTATTAACATTAATTCTCTTTCAACACAAGGAATATTTGTTATATCTTGAACTTTTAAAACATTTACTAATTTATAAAGATGTTTAGTGATTTGTTCAATAATTCTATTATCACCTGTTATAACCATTGTAATTCTTGAAACACCTACTCTTTCGGCTGGACCAACCGCTAAACTATCTATATTAAAACCACGTCTAGCAAATAATCCGGATATACGAGTCAAGACTCCAGATTCATCTTCAACTAAAACAGATAATGTGTGTTTCATCATCATTAATTTTTTATTTATAAATAATACAAATTTTCATTTATAGTAAAATTATTAACATATTAAATAATATTTAAAATATATATCTTCTTAAATAAGAAATTTATTATAATAAAAAACAAAGTAATAATTTATATAAATTTACTAAGTTAAGACAAAAACTGTGTTAGAAAAAGAAAAACATTCTTCTGATAAGAACAAAATTATTATCAATAATAATATACCTTTCTCAACTATTCGTATAATTGACGAAAACAATTCTCAATTGGGAATTTATAAAATAGAAGAAGCCCTAAAATTAGCTGCTAATAGAAATTTAGATTTAATTCTAATAAATGAAAAAACAGAACCACCAGTAGCACGTATTATAGATTATGGTAAATTTAAGTTTGCTCAAGAAAAAAAAGCGCGCGAAGCAAAGAAAAAACAACACCAAATTACAGTTAAAGAAATAAAAATGCGTTATAAAATAGAAGAACATGACTATCAAGTAAGAATAAACCAAGCGATAAAATTTCTAAACTTAGGTAATAAGGTTAAAATTAGTTTAACTTTTAAGGGAAGGGAAATCCAATACATTGATCTTGCAGAAAAGTTAATAGAAAAAATTGTCAATCAACTCTCAACTATAGCAGAATATGAAAAGTTTCTTGATAAAGAAGGCAAAAATTGTTATATTATCTTACTGCCAAAAAAAACATAAAATTTTTATTATTTAAAGTTAAATCAAGCCACTTATACTTCTAGAATAGATAAAACTAAATCAAAAAAACTTATAATTCAAAGATATGAAAATAATATTAGAAAAAATATGTAAATTTTACAAAAAAAAATGCATATTAAATAATTTACACATTACTTTTTCACAATATGAAATTTTAGGGTTATTAGGTCCAAACGGAACTGGAAAAACAAGTATTTTTAGAATTATTACTGGTATAACTAAGCCAAATAGTGGAGTAATATGGCTTAATGGAGAAAATATCACAAATGTACCCATGCATCAAAGAGCAAGATTAGGCATCTGTTACTTACCACAAGAATCAAGCGTATTTAGAAAACTCACAGTCAAAGATAATTTGAAAATAGCTCTAGAAGAATTAGATTTAAATGAAAAACAACAAAACAATATTATAGAATCATTTACATTTGATTTTCAGTTAGACAAAGCTTTAAATACGTTTGGATCTAATATTTCTGGTGGAGAAAAAAGAAAACTAGAAATTGCTAGAGCTGTTATTATTAAACCTAAATTTTTACTTTTAGATGAACCTTTTGCAGGAATTGATCCTATATCTATCTCAGAATTACAAAAAATAATTATTACCCTAAACAAGGCTGGTATTGGAATATTAATCACAGACCATAATGTTAGGGAAACACTTAAAATAACACATCGTTCTTATATTTTATCGGGAAGTAATATACTAGCATCTGGAACAACTAGACAATTACTAGATAATAAAGAAGTTAGATCTTCTTATCTAGGTAATGATTTTGTTTTATAACCATATTCTAGATAATAAGAAGGTATTTTACATATAATTTCTCACTGTAAAAATATTAAATTTATGTTAGCAATTATCGATCGTTATATTTTTAAATTATTACTGGCACCTTTTTCTATTAGTGTAAGTGCATTTACATCAATTACACTTTCAGTAGGAGTATTATTTGAACTTGTTCGTAAAATTGTTGAAGGTTTACCATTTAAAATAGCTGCCCAAATTTTATTTTATAAATCTCCTTACTTTATATTTTTATCATTTCCATTAGCTTCATTATTTGCTACATTAATAACATTTAATCAATTAGCAAATAATAAAGAATTAATTGGTTTTAGATCTTTGGGGATATCTAATTACAAATGGCTAAGATCTACGATTTTATTTGGTTTATTTATATCTATTTCTGCTTTTTTTATGAATGACTTAATAGTTCCTGTTTCTAATTATAAAGCTAATGAATTGCTAAAAAATGCAAAAGAAAATAAATCAATAGATAATAGACGTTTTGATATTCTATATAAAGAATACTACGAAAACTATAAAGATGGACTGAAGCAAATTTTTTACTCTCAATCATTCGATGGTGATTTTATGAATAACGTATTAGTTATAAATTTTCATAAGCATAAACCAGATATTATTGTTTCTTCAGAAAAAGCAATCTGGAGTGAAATAAACAAAAATTGGATTTTTTTTCATGGAAATATTTATCATCTGAATACCACAGGAGAATACAAATTAGTTATAGAATTTAAATCGTATGAGAATAAAGAAATAAAAATATCAAAAATGCCTTTAGAAATTAGCCTACAAAAAAGAAGTATAGATGTAATGAATCTAGATGAAGCCATCACATATCGAAATTTTTTATTAAAAACAAATAATATAAAAGAAGCTCGAAAAGTTAGCGTTAGAATAGAACAAAGATATGCTATACCATTTAGTTGTATTATTTTATCACTAATAGGTTGTGCTTTAGGTAGTAAATTAGAAGAAACAAGTAAACAAATTGCTTTTATTGTTAGTGTTTTTATTATTCTTAATTATTATATAGTTGCCTTTATAACAGATGCACTTGCTCAATTATTGATAATTAACGCTAAATTAGGAGCATGGTTTCCTAATATCTGTTGTCTAATAATTTTATTTATTTTATTTTTATTTTTTGAATAGAATAATATAAAAAAATGCATCCGGCTGGGTTCGAACCAGCGATGTCTCTATTGAGAAACGGATTATGAGTCCGCTGCCTTCAACCGCTCGGCCACAGATGCTTCATGAATATCTATTGTGGAACTGGTGGGATTTGAACCCACGTCCATTAATGAGATATATTTTATTCATTCACAAGCTTAGTAAGTTTTTACTTACTTAAGTGTTGGTACAGAAAATATACAAAATCTATCTATTTAATCTATTTATTTAAAATAAAAACAATTATGCTGCTAAAATAAAAGACTTAGAAAATTTAACAATATTATTTGCATTTAATTATAATTTTTATTAACGAGAGTTTAGTCTCTCGGCTTGCATCATAAAATATATCTCTATTAATGTCAAAACCATATCAGTCCCATAAAACATAATAAATTTCATGAACCTAAATATATGGCATGAAGGGAGTTGAACCCTTTACTTTCAAAATCGGAATTTGACACTCTATCCCTTGAGTTACATGCCTCTTTATGAATAATAAGCATACAGTATTTATAATACAAGATCCATAAAAAATTATAAACTAGTTTTTTATTATATTATTATATAAATAAATTACATAAAAAATTAGTTTATAATTTTTTATGGACTTATCTAATTATTCCAGCCTTTTTCAGCTTGTGTTAAAATATAATTTGCAACATCTTCAATGTCACTATCACTTAGTCGTCCACCAAATGCAGGCATAGCATTTTTACCATTAGTAACTTGATATCTAATCGCTTCAACAGTATTTACTTTATTAGCTTCTAATGACTCTTTTTTAAGAGTTTTTTCAGGCATAATTACATTATTACCTCCAGTATGACAAGCTGCACAATTAGTAGAAAAAATTTGTTCACCGTTACTTAAATCTGCTGCGAAACCTTTAAATGGATTAAAAAACAAAATTCCAACAATAGTTAAAATCACGATAAATTTGCTTTTCAAGTTAGTCTCCTTTCTTCTTATTATAAAAATAACTACTACTATGATTAATTATTATAATTATAATAATTAATCAATTTATTTTCTAAATATTGAATTAATAGTATATTTTACCTCCCCCCCATTTCTCCGTGACAACTTTAGACTGTAATAAAATATGACCAGCAATAGCAAATAAATCTTCATCTGTAATATTACGCATTTTTGGAAAAAGGTCAGCACTTTTTATACTTGGATGAATTTGAGCAATTGACTCTGTACCATCATAAGTTGTAGGGTTTTTCATATAATCTATTAGAGACTCAATATTGTCTCGACTTGGTATAGCTGATTTTAAAGATTGAATATCTAAACCAATATTTGGATTAGTTTTTGTAATTCCACCAAGATGACATTGAGCACAATTACTATTGAATAAGCGTTTCCCCTTTTTGACCTGCTCAGGCGTTAACGTAACGCTCTTGCCATCTTTATTCAATAATACTGTTCTTGTATCTTGATCAAGCTCAGCGGCATATGTATAATTTAAATTATAGATTAGAGTATAAATTGTAAGTACACTAGTAGTAATAAGACTAAAATAAATATTTTTTTGCCTGGACATAATATTAATCTTCCTTAATTATATATAACATATTTTGAAATAAATTTATTCTATAAAATATAACCTGTATTATATTATTTTATATATTTTATAAGCATAAATTTATTTTTATAAAGCTATTTGACAATGCAATTTAAGTAGCTGATATAATTTATATTTTAGCTCTATCCTTGGTACAATCAAATCTACAAATCCTTTTTTCCACAATAATTCAGCAATTTGAAAGTCTGGAGGTAATTTTTGTTTAATTGTTTGCTCAATTACTCTTTTACCTGCAAAAGCAACTACAGCTTTTGGTTCAGCTATAATTATATCACCTAACATACCAAAACTAGCAGTAACTCCTCCCGTAGTAGGAGAGGTCAATACAGAAATATACAGAAGCCCCGCATTTTTATGTTTTGCAAGAACAGATGCAATTTTTGCCATTTGCATTAAGCTTAAAATGCCTTCTTGCATACGAGCACCTCCAGAAGCACAAAAAATAACTATTGGCAGTTTATACATAGTTGCTTGTTCTATAAGACGAGTAATTTTTTCGCCTACCGCAGATCCCATACTTCCTCCCATAAATCTAAAATCCATAACTGCACAAGCGAATGTAATATCATTAATTAATCCAATTCCAGTTTCCACTGCTTCTTGTAAATTATTTTTTACTTTGTTTTCTTCTAATCTGGAATTGTATAATTTGATATCACAAAATCCTAAAGGATCAGTTGAAATTAAATTATTATTTATAGGATTCCAAGTATTGGGTTCTACTATTTGATTAATTCTTTTGATACTAGGTAAAGGGAAATAATAATTACAACACATGCAAATATATAAATTTCTTTCTAATTGAGCTCTAGGTAATGTATTCTCACAACAAGGACATATAAACCATAAACCTTGTTTTACTTGAAGTGGCTTTGTTTGTTTCAAATTGTGTAGTTTATTTGTTACTTTTATTGAATTCAATTTTACTTTTTTTTTTATAACACGCTGAAATTCTTTAATAATATTATCATTATTAATGTTATATAATAAATTATCCATAGATATAATTATTATAAAATATAACTTATTATTTCATTATAAATATATTTCTTTAATTTCTTATTACTCTATCTTTATAACTAACATAAACTAGTAATAGAGTAATTGGCATAACTACAATGGTAAAACCTAAAATTAGGCTATAAAAAAAAGATGTTAAAGAAGGTGTCATAAAATAAATCCTTAAAATTTCATATTAAAAAATATATATAAAAAGTTATAATAATATATTATTATAACTTTTTATGTATATTTTTTAATATGAAATTTTAAGGATTTATTTTTAAACTAATAATTACACTTATGTATAAAGCGGTTGTGATGGAATTGGTAAACATGTACGCTTGAGGAGCGTATGGCTTTAGGCCTTACGAGTTCGAGTCTCGTCATCCGCATATAAAAATTTTATAGCGCCCACCAGCATACAATATAACCCATATTGATGCTCCTTTCCAGTCCTGACAAATTTAGGATTATACATTTTATACTAGTGGGCTATAACTAATATTATATCATTTAAAATAATTAATTTCAATAATTAATTTAATATCGCATTACTAAGATAATCAAAATATGGAATAATTACATTTTTTTCCGTCTCAGTTTCAAATATTTTTATACTTGACTCTTTTAAACATTTAATAGCATCATTCATGCCCACTATGGGCACACCTAAAGAATTATACATTTCCTTCACACCAATAATGCCTATTTTTTCTATAGGATCTTTATCACCTGCTAAAACAGCATAAGTAATCAAACGAAGATACCAACTATAATCTCTAAGACATAATGCACGTTGTTTGGCTCCGGAAGAATTACCGCCAGGAGCAACGTATTCAGGATGTAATTGAAAAAGTTTTTTACTTGCATTTTGTATAATATCTCTTTCTTGAGCCTTTAATTTATTTATAATACTAATTCTTATATTAATGCTATTAAAAAACTCAACTAAAGTTGATAATTCATCCACTGTTGGATAGCGTAAATCTTCATCAGCAGCATTTATAATTTGATTGATTAAACTCATATACTAAATTAATAATTACAATAGCTTATATATTAAATATGAATAAATTTAATAGTTATTCTAAAACAATATTTTTATTTTTTCCACTATAATGCTTCTTAACTGTAAAGTACACTTAATCCTATGAGTTTATTCATAGGATTAAGTGTACTTTACAGTTAAGAAGCATTATAGTGGAAAAAATAAAGCATCAGGATATAACCGATTAAATTCAATAATAATCGCAGCGGTAAAAGCTATCCAAATTACTCCTAATACTGGTGCAGTAGATAAATATTTTAATAATTCTTTATTCATATTTATTATTTGGAAATTTGTTTATAATTAATAATAATTTGTATAATAATTAATCCTTATCTAGGAGAGACTGTAACCTCATTATCCTTCATTAATAAGTCTCCTCGATTAAATTCTTGAATAGCATAAAAAGGCCATAGAAAACCAGAACTCATAAATTTAATAGCTAATGGTACATCAATTATAATTTCACTCTCTGTTGCTTTTTCATTATTTTTTATAGCACGTAAATATCCCCTACCTACCCAACCAATCCATCCACTTATATATATAAAAAGCAAACTTGGTATAATAAATTCGCCTGAATGACTCCATCTTCCATCAGCTATTAAATGTGGCAAGCCATCATTGCCACATAAAACTCCAGACTCACTATACTTATGGAATCTATCATGAGTTTTATTGATTCTCTCTTTTATTGATAAATAAGAAGGACTTCCTACTTCATATTTTTCTAATTTGTTTTCTAATTTTTTTATAGTTGATTCTAGACGTTTATTAAATACATTTGATTCTTTACAAGGTACTAAATTACTAACTTGTGCTTGTACTATTGTTCTAGTACTAATTGACAAGATGATAAATAATAATATTATGTATGAAAAAGTTTTATTAATTTTCATTATTTCTCCAGCTTAATTATATTCTAATAATATATACTCTATATATACAAATATATTAATTAATATAAATTTAAAATTTATGATAAGTTAATATAGAAAAAAAATTTAACATAAATACATATATATAATATATAAGGGAATAACTATTGTGTTAAATGATAGAAGCTTAATTGTAAAATCAATTTACAATTGCAATAGAGAAATAAAGATTCATTTTAAAAAAAATACTATCTTTGATATAAAAGATTTAATTTTACTATACGAATCTGTAGGATGGAAAAAAAAATCCACTATTAAATTACAGCAATTAATAAAAAATAATTTACTAATAACTTGTTTTGTAAAAATATCAATATTAAAAATAAACTTAATTGGTTTTGTAATTGCCAGTTTAGATTATTCGCAATATGCAATAGTCTGGGATTTAATGATACATCCAAAATTTCAAAATCTAGGTTTAGGTAAAGACTTAATGTTTCTATTAATGCATGAAATAAGGGAAATGAATATTAATAATATAATATTATTTGCTGAGCCTCAAGTAATTAATTTTTATGTGAAATTAGGGTTTAAAATAGAACCAGACCACAATAAAGTTTTATTTTTATGTAAATAAGTTTATTCATTATTATATATAATATAATCATATTTTACCGGGATGTAGCGTAGTTTGGTAGCGCGTCTGCTTTGGGAGCAGAATGTCGCAGGTTCAAATCCTGCCATCCCGATGTCAACTATATTATAGTATTTATATTTTTATTGGCACATAATTTATTAAGTCTATCAATAGCCGTTTTATTTTGTTTATCATAAGATAGAACAAGTTGATATAAATCAATTGCTTTTTTTATATCATTTATTTTTTCATACACTTTTGCTAAATTATTTATGGCTATGATATAATTGGGTTCGATTGAAATACACTTTTGAAAAAATTGAATAGCTAGATCATATTCTTCAATTTGCATGTAAACATAACCAATACTATTATAGATTTGTATGAGTGAAACTCCAGCATTGTTTGTATAAGAATTAAAAGATTTAATAAAGAAATCTAGAGCTTGTTTGGGGCATGCCTTATCAAGATAAGTTGCTCCTAAAAGGAAATAAATATAGCAGTCGTTTTTATTTTTGCGATTATTATTTAATAAATTATTTAATCTATAGATAGAAAATTCTTGTTTTATAAATTTAAAAACTTGTCCATAAATTTTTATTAGAAAAAATAGTAATATAATTATAAGTATAAACAAATAAAAAAAAGAATTATAATTTAATATCATAACTTGGATAAAAATATAAATAATAATATTTTATTTTATGATGTAATAAAAATAAAAAGCCCTCATCGTCTAGAGGCCTAGGACATCTCCCTTTCACGGAGGTAACGGGGATTCGAATTCCCCTGAGGGTATAAAAGTAATATACTTTAATTAAATAGCTTGTATCATTTCATTTATAAAGTTTTTAAAATCGTCTAGTTTATTAGCTTCAGTAGATTTAGATATATGTTGCATACACGCACTACCAATAATTATTCCGTCAGCTCCCCAAGCTTTAATTTGTTTAATATGACTAGGTTTAGACACACCAAAGCCAATTACTATTGGTCTATTGCTATATTTTCTAATAATTTGAATCTTATCTTTAATCGCATCAGAAAAATTCTCTCTTATACCAGTTACACCTGTACTACTTACTAAATAAATAAAACCATTTGTTTTCTCTACAATTAATTTAATCCTACTTTCTGTACTTACAGGAGAAACCAGCATGTTAAGAATTATATTATATTGTTGACATAGAATTAAAATTTCGTCAGTTTCTTCAACGGGGAGATCAGGAATAATTATTCCTTTAACATTTAATTGGTATAATTTATATATAAAATTATTTATTCCATAATGTAATATTAAATTAAAATAACAAAATATAATTATAGGAATTGATAAGTTAATATTCTCTAGTATTGAAAAAAGATGATTAATACGAAATCCTTTATTTAAGGCTCTTTGAGCTGAGGATTGAATAACAATACCATCTGCAAGAGGGTCACTATAAGGGACTCCTAATTCTATCATATGAGACCCACTCTTGTCTAAGACATTTAATACTTTAATCGTTGTTTCTATATTAGGATCACCTGCCATAATAAATGGCATTAAAGCAATTTTATTATTAGATTTTGTTTCTGCAAAAATTTTATCTATTAACGACATGTTAATTATATCCTATGTATAATATAAATTCTTATTCTATTAAAGATAAAACAATAATACTTGTTCAAGTATTATAGATGCTATGAAATATAGGCTGCCCGGGACTCGAACCCGGAACTAATCGGTTAAAAGCCGAGTACTCTACCATTGAGTTAGCAACCCTAAAATAGATAGAAGAATAAGTTATTCCTATTTATTAAATAAGTTTATTAATTTTAATATTAAATATAAAAGTATTTATATAATTTTAATGATTCAAAATGTAGATATTAATCAAATTATTAATAAATCCTATTTGCATAAAAAATTTTATTTTACTCTTAAAGCAATTGAACTATTGAATATTGATAATTCTTTTATTGTTTCTATTTCAGGAGGACAAGATTCACTGACTCTCTTAAAACTTGTTTATGATTTTGCTTATATTTACAATTGGAAAATTATACTAGTGCATTTTAATCATAATATTCGTTGTGATTCCAAAGAAAATGCAAATTTAATCAATAAATTAGCCCATAAATTTAATTTAAAATATTATTTGTATAATTATGATGGTATTTTTACAGAGGCGAAGGGTAGATTGTGGCGTTACAAGAGTCTAATTAACCTAGCTATAAATAAAAAATGTAGTTATATTCTTACAGCCCATACACTGAATGATAAAATCGAAAGCCTATTTCTTAATCTATTTCGCGGAAGCAGCTTACAAGGTATTTCTACTGTATCTTCTATAAGTTATGTAAATAGAATTATAAAAATAGTTCGACCAATTATTAATTTTACTAGAGAGGATACTTATTGGTTTTGCAGATGTTTTTATTTACCTATTTGGTTAGACCTAACTAACTATAAACTTAACCTAAAACGTAACCGTATAAGAAATGAAATGTTACCATATATATCCTATTATTTTAATCCTTCAATTTATTATAATTTATCTCATATAATTGAAATTCTTTCAAAAGAAAATGAATATATACAATGGCTTATGTACTCAATATATAAAAAAATATACAATCTTGATAATGATGGTTTAAATATTGATTTATTTGATAAATATCATATATCAATTAAAAGACGGATTATACAATATTTATTCAAAGAAAAATTTAACATTTATTTAAGTTTTGAAGAAAATAGCAAAATATTATATTACTTAAATAAAAGAAATTATACAGATTTTCGCATACAAGATAAAGAAATTTTTTTATTTTTCGCTTATGAATGGGTATTTATAAGAAATGGAGTATATGATACTACCAAGAATACTATAGATAATTTAATTAATGAACATCATATTTGCATCTTTATAAATTCTTCTCGTTCTAGTATAACTAAGAAAATTATAAAAATTTTTGATAGTTTAAGTGTAGATTATAAAATAGTTAATCTATTCAAAAACGATATTTTATGTGAGGCAATAAAAATTTATTCAAATTGTCCTATAATACCTCAAATATATATAAATGGAAAATTTATTGGTGGATATGATATTATTGCTAAACTATATTCTAATGGCCAATTAGAAAGTATATTAAAATAATATAGAATTCTTATATATCTTGCCTGAATTAATATATAATATTATATTATATATATCTATATATCACCTTATATATTTAATAAATAATACCATATGATAAATTGGCAAGTTATTGGACAATTAGTAGCTCTTACGCTAATAATAGTATCAGGGCCAGCAATTATTATGTTGCTTTCTTTTCGTAAAGGTAATCTATAATAACACAATAAGAAAATGATAATAAGAGCTTTTAGCTCTTATTATCATTTTCTTATTGTGTTATTATAGAAATTTCTTGCTTTTGACTAGCGAACTCGTTATTAGGAGTAAGAAAAAGCATACAATGACATTCTTTTCTTTCTCTCATAGGAACACATGGACAATTCCAATAAGCTGCTGAAACTTCTACTGATTTATTATCATAATGTCTGCATGGACACAAAGGAGCACCATATTCAGTTTTATGTTTAGCTAAACCTTCAATAACAACTTGAGTCACACTAGGATCTATACAAAAAAATGTACCTGTCCTTTTTGCATAAGTCTCAGCAAACTTAATCATAGCATTTAAATTTTCTGTAGGTATATTATTTGTATTAAACTTAAAAGAATTATTTGGCATAAAATTTAGATATTATAAATAAATATTATATAACTTTGATATAGAGCAGAACTGGCGAAATTGGTAGACGCGTTAGATTCAGAATCTAATGACATTAATTATAGTTGTCTGGGTTCGAGTCCCGGGTTCTGTATAAAATATAAAAATTTGTAAAATAATGATAAATATCTAATAATAGAAATATATAATATATCTATTTCAGATCTAATCTTATAAAGGTGTAAATTTGAGTATGACCGCATCATATCTTCCTTCAATACTAGTGCCGATTATAGGTCTTGTATTTCCATTTATTAGTATGGCTTTATTTTTTATTTATGTGGAACAAGAAGAAATTGGTTAAGAAAGGAGACAATTTGAGTTAATTAACTCAAATTGTCTCCTTTCTTAACCAATTTCTTCTTGTTCCACATAAATAAAAAATAAAGCTATTCTATTTCTATAAAGCGGAACCTATTCCTGAATAAGAACCATAAAAGAAAAGCCCCATTACAGTGATTAATCCAATACCTCCTATTGTTGCAATTAACCATAATGGAACTCTACCTGTTTGACTCATGAGCTTATCTCCTATAAAAAATAATTATTTTTATCAATGAAATTTAATTAAAAAAATAACTAGAAAATAATAATGCTAGAACAAAAATCAATAACAATCCCCAAAAAAGAGAAGTACGATTTAATTCAACTGGTTGTTTATTCGGATTAGAACCGGTCATTATTTCTCCTTTTCATATTAATTTTATCTCTGAATAAATTGCATTGCAGTTATAGATCCAAGAAAAAAAATAGTTGGAATAGCTAATGCATGAACAGCTAACCATCTAAAAGTAAAAACTGGATAAGAGACTGGTTGGTTCATATCACTTCTTGTCATATTATCATTACTCCTCAATTGATTTTTATAAACCTCTAGTTAGTTCTTCTAATTCTTGTTTTACATTAAATCTATCATTTACTAATGGAATTTGTTCTCTATCATTTGTAAAATATTCATTTGGACGTGGAGTACCAAATATATCATATGCAAGCCCAGTACTTGTGAAAAGCCAACCAGCAATAAATAAAGCTGGAATAGTAATACTATGAATAACCCAATAGCGAACACTTGTAATAATATCTGAAAAAGGACGTTCTCCAGTTGAACCTCCTGCCATAAAATGTCTCCTTTTATATAGCAATATATATATTATAATAATATTATATATGTTTATATTTAAAACCACATAAAAATATTCTTAAGCGGGCAGCGGGAATCGAACCCGCATCATTAACTTGGAAGGCTAAGGTTTTACCACTAAACTATGCCCGCTTTTTATTAAACTAACTAAATTATATAGTTAGTTTAACTTTTTATATCCTCTATCGACACTCCTAAAAATCTTGCTAATTTGCTTGCTTCTGATTCTAAGATTGAAATAGGTATAGGTTGAGAAACTTGTGTTAATGGAATCCTGTTATTATTTTTGGTATATAAGTATATTTCATGTTTAGGATTAATTCCCTGTTTGATACTAATCTGAATACATTTAATGTCATTAATTTTATATTCTAGATTGATAAAACGATTTTTCCCAGGGAACCCCAGGCGTAAGATTTTGATTGAATTATTTAATTTATCAAATTTATTATAACCACTACCTATATTTAATGCAATAGTAAACCATAAAAAAACGCTTATTAAAATCGCTAAGATTCCATAAAATGACATTAGTATGCCTTGAGGAATAAAAGATAAATCAGGTGGTGCAACGAAAAAGAAAATGGGTTTTTTAAGATAGCAAGATAAACCTGTAAAAAAGAAACCACTGCCAGCCGCAAGAGTAATGATTGCCCAAAATATATTATCCAATCTTCTTGCGCCTAATATCGGTTGTATAATAATATTATCATTCTCCACAAAATAGTCATTATTTTTTTTCATAGAATTCTCTTTGGTATGTGCAAACATTCAATTCTCTATATCAGTTATTACAATTATCCATAAGCCTATATTAGCTACCAAAGTAATTAAAGATTGACTGAAGATTAGCCATTCGAGAAATACTATGTTTTCAAAAAAATGCCATGTACAAGCTAATATTGCATTATATATGAATAATATCATGCTGCATGATAATTTATAATTAAAATCTGATTTCAACTGCTTAGCTAATTCCCATATAAGCTCTATAGATAAAAACCACTCTATAGTGCTTGATATATGAATTAACCATGTTGGGTATGATAAAATCATATTTTCCTGAAGATACCTAACAATACTAATAATTCTTGTTAAGCTTTAAATCAGCTTAATTTTTCTTAGTACAAAAAATAATATTTGTGTTGTAATTAACATTATAGCTAGAATTATTATATAATATATACTGAGCATAAGATATTCACCTTATAAATTATTAATATTAATGTTATAATACATTATTATAACATTAATATTAATAATTTATAAGGTGAATATCTTAAAATTTCTATAATTTTCTATTAAAGAAGGATGAATTATGACAGATTTTATAAAACCATATAATGATGATCCTTTTGTAGGCAATCTTGCTACACCAATTAATACTTCTAGCTTAACAAAAAATTTATTAGGTAATTTACCTATATATCGGAGAAGATTATCTCCATTATTGAGAGGGTTAGAAATTGGAATGGCACATGGATATTTTTTTATTGGTCCTTTTTACAAATTAGGTCCACTACGTAATTCCGAAATTGCTTTGTTATCAGCATTTTTGTCTTGTGTAGGCTTAATCATTTTTTTGACTGTGGGCTTATTATTATATGGTAATACATCTTTTGATAAAGATGAATCTAAGGATCAATTACAGACGTCAGAAGGCTGGAACCAGTTCACAGCAGGATTTTTAGTGGGTGCTATAGGTGGTGCTGGTTTTGCATATCTTATTTTAGTAAATTTATAAAAAAAGAAGAATAACGATTCTTCTTTTTTTTTTATTTTATATCTTTACTAATAAAAACAGCTATGGTAAAAAAAATATTAACTTTTATCAAAAATTTAGTCTATAATCTTATAACAATATCTAGATGCATTATAGATAGAATTATTTTAGAGATAGTATTATGGACAATTATTAATTCAATTTTTTTTACTTTATTTATTGTTAATTGTATAAAAATGATTTGGATAAAGATATTGACTTATATTACTCATTCATATTGCGATAAGTTGCAACAGCAGAGGGAGAAACTCGATTCAAATAACGAAAAATCCAATACTTGAAAACTGTATCAAGTAACACAGGAAAAGTCGCAATAAAAAGAAAAATAAAATCTCTATTTTCTGGTAAACCAAAATGACGTAAAATAGCTTCAATAACTACTTCCCATCCGTGAGGTGAATGAAAACCTACAAAAATATCCGTAAATAAAATAATTAAGAAAGCTTTTGCTGTATCACTTAAGCCATAAACTAATTCATCCAGAAATGATTTTAAAATTGTGATTTGTCTTCTGCCTAAAATCATTAAAATTGCAATTGCAATAACAGAAGAAATATCAGCAAGAATATTTTTTATGGCATTAGCACTTTCCTCTGAATAAGATTCAGCAAGTTCAATTGCTCTTTTTTTAATTTTTTGTTCAATATTTTCATTGGAGAGATTTTTTATTTGACCAATTAAACTTTCAAAATGAATTTTTTCTTCGATTCTCTGAAGTTCTGCAAAAGCTCTTTCTTCTTGTGATGGGTTTAAAAATATCTCTGGTTGTTTTATATTCCAAAAATAATTAATAACAGGACCAAAAATAAAATTTTTAGTAATTTGATTAACAATGACAGGTGCTGCAATTAATAAAATTAAATATTTTATTGAAACAACAGTTTGGTAACGAGATACTTTAAACTGTTCAAGTAGTTCAGCTTCAGAATTAGGATCTAGTTCTTTCTTGAATTTTTCGAAAGTTCTAGTAATAGATCGTGGGATAGCTCCTGTTTTTTCAAATGCAGATTGGTTGATTTTTTGTAGTCTCCAATTTTTCATAGAATGTGGTATGAATAAATTAATATAAAATAATAATTATAAGTTAGATTATTATGGATTTAATAAGATTTTTAGAAAAAATAAATGGTACATGGTTCGTACAAAGAACAACATATCAAATTAGCTCTGAAAAAGTTGTAAATAATAAAGGATATATTACAATACAAAATTCCAAAGATCAGATTAAAGATAAATATATTTTAAATGAATTACAAAGGCCTCTTTATAACTATAAGGAACTAGCATTTAATCTCATCACTCAAATCTTATGGTCTAATAGTAAAAAAAATTTAACAAAAGATTATTTATCTCCAGTTTTAATAATTCCTTATCAAAATAACTCAAATAAATTCATACGTATATTGAATCATAGTTCAATCTTAAAATGCAGTTATATAAGTTTTAAAGATGAATATTTTAATATCTTTATAGAAGATAATGATTGCACAATATGCGAAAAAATATGGTTTCCTAATAATAATTTAAAATTAAGTATAACTAGTTTATTTAAACATAACAAATGTATTTCAACTTCTTTCGATTCAGAAATCCGAATCGTAGAGACTTAGAATAAAATGAAAAGCCCTAGTTCATAAACTAGGGCTTTTCATTTTATTCTAAGTCTCTACGATTCGGATTTCTAGATGGATCATTTGATAAAAAGCCGAAAACGAACAAAGATATAAAGAATATTACTACTGTATAAACTAAAATTTTTAGAGTTAACATTAGTTATTACTCCAATAAATTAATAAAGTTATTATAAATAAATATATAATAGTCTATATCTTTATGGAAAATATTTACAAACTTTTATTTTAAATTCTCTTAGAAAAAAAAATAACTTATTTCGAGATTGAAAATAAAGGTTTAATTTATTTTATTTTTCAATCTTAATTTATCATAATTTAACTCCTGTATCTTTCTAAGAACTTTATCAAAATATTCTTTAAGATATTTATCTAAGTGAGATAAATCATTAATATTACATATTTTATATAAGTAATCACTATTGCCAGTTAATTGATTAGTAAATATGAATATTTCAATAAAAGCAAGCATCTGAGAAATATTATGAGTCCATTCAAATAGAGAAGTAATATGGCGAGAAAATTTAATTAAAGAGAAGGGGATATATAGAATTTTAGCTTTCTGCCCAGAAAATTTCTGACATAACTCAATAATTTCTTCTGTCGTCCAACTCTTAGGGCCCCATAAATTAAAATTCTTTTTTGTAACTATTGGCAAATGAATCGAAGCCAGTGCAATTTTGGCCACATCTCTTGCATCAATATAACTTATAAAATTTTCCCTAGAAGTAATAATAATAGGTTGATTTTCTAAAATGGGTATAGCATACTGATTAATTATTCCTTGAAAAAATCCAACTAAACAAAAGACTGTATAATCTAATCCCGAATGTATTTCTAAGTATTCTTCGACTTCATATTTAAATTTCAATAAAGGTAAATCTGTATATTTTTTTGCATTAACAATTGAAAAAAATATAAATTTTTTAATACCTGCAATCTCAGAAGCTTTTATTAAAGCAATTTTAGCATCTTTTTCTGTTTTTTCCATATTATGAAACTCATTAAGTCTAGTTGTAGATGCATCTATAACTACACTTACCCCTTTTAAAGCTTGGGGAAGAGTATCTTTTTTTGTTAGATCACCATATATCAATTCTGCGCCCCACTCTTTTAAAAAAGAAGCTTTAGTAAAATCTCGAACTAAACATTTAACCTTATATCCTTTATCAATAGCTATAAAAACTATTTGTCTACCAAGCGTTCCAGTTGCTCCTACTACAAGTATATTCATTATATTAATGTAATTGGTGTTATAAATGATTATATTATATCTTAATTAAGATATAATATAATCATTTATAACACCAATTACATTAATATAAATTAGGTAGGAAGGGATTTGAACCCTTATAACAAAAGTTGTCACATTTTGAGTGTGATGCGTCTACCAGTTTCGCCACCTACCCTGACTTAGGAATTTAAATCTTATAAAAAAAATATTTTTTTATGAATATTATGAATAATAACTTATATTATTATACTCTTTCAAAGAAATATTTGATATCACCTTGGATATATCTTTGTAATTCATCTGTGATGACCAAAAGCATGATGATTTGTGTCATATTTATTTGTTTTTATTTAAATTTTAACATCTTTTTAAGTCTTTACATATTTATAATTAGTACATGCATTTTATTAAGTTTTATTTTAGAATTTCAAACTAAACTTTTGATAAAGAAAATTCTTTTTTTTTACAAAATAAGATCATTATACTTGCTTCTAGTAATAAGTATATCATTAAATCTATTTATATTAAAAATATTATCTCCAGCGAATTTAGAACTAATATATAAAACAATATTAGAAAATAATTTTTTGTACAAATTTGTTATATTTTTTATAATAAACTTTTATCTTATTAATTTTTTATTATTAAGTAGTAGTAATTATCAAATACATAATTCAATTCTTAGTCCCATAACTAATTTTATTATATTACTAACTAACTTGTCTGAAAAAGAAATCAAATATTCAAGTTTTATTAGTGAAAGATTTTTAAATATATTTTATGAAAATTTTAGATATTCTAGCTATATAGTAAAACTAAAAAAATTTAATATATGTGAAGAAGCAAATAAATCAATATATTCATCTAACTCTTATTTACGGCTTATTTATAAGCTAACTATTATTAATTTTAAAAAAAGTATTTCTAGTGTAATTAGAATATCTTTTAATTTCAAATCTACAATTTATTTAAGTTAATAAATTAGATTTTGTTAAGTAAGCTACATGACTCATGATCTATGAAATTATTTATATTTTCAGATAAGATTAATAGAAAAATATATTAATAATAGTATATATTGTTTAATTTAAATTGAATATGAACCAATCATTAGATAGCACAACGCTAAAATTAGAACAAATTATTAATAACTCATATAAATATGGATTTAGTACTAAAATACAAAATGAGGAATTTCCTAAAGGAATAAATGAAGATATTGTCACTTTAATTTCAAAAAAAAAAAAAGAACCTAAATATATGCTAGATTTTAGATTACAAGCATATAAAAAATGGAAAAAAATGTATCTTCCTAAATGGCAATATCTCAACTTTGAACCAATCAATTATCAAAACATAGTATATTATTCTGTACCTAAACAACAAAAAAAGCTACAAAGTTTAAATGAAGTAGATCCAGAATTACTTAAAACTTTTGAAAAATTAGGAATTCCCCTAAATGAACAAAAAAGATTAACCAATGTAGCAGTAGATGCAGTATTTGACAGTATATCAATTGGAACAACTTTTAAACAAGAATTAGCGGATCAAGGTATAATTTTTTGCTCAATTTCAGAAGCTATCCAAAAATATCCTTCTCTAATTCAAAAATATTTAGGTTCTGTAGTACCCATTGGTGATAATTATTTTGCAGCACTTAATTCTGCAGTGTTTACTGATGGGTCTTTTTGTTATATCCCTCCCAATACCCATTGTCCATTGGAATTATCAACATATTTTAGAATCAATAACGAAGAATCTGGTCAATTTGAAAGGACTCTTATTATAGCAGATAAAAACAGCTACGTAAGCTATCTAGAAGGCTGTACAGCACCACAATATAAAAAAAATCAACTTCATGCTGCAGTAGTTGAGATCGTTGCTTTAGAAAATTCAGAAGTTAGATATTCTACAGTACAGAATTGGTATAGTGGAGATGAACATGGCAAAGGGGGAATTTATAATTTTGTTACTAAAAGGGGATTATGCGCAGGAAAAAAATCAAAAATCTCATGGACACAAGTAGAAACAGGTTCTGCTATTACTTGGAAGTATCCTAGTTGTATTTTAGTAGGAAATAATTCTAAGGGTGAGTTTTATTCTGTAGCACTAACCAATCACTATCAACAAGCTGATACAGGCAGTAAAATGATTCATATCGGGAAAAATAGTAAAAGTAAAATAATTTCAAAAGGAATTTCTACAGGTAATTCTATAAATAGTTATAGGGGAAAAGTAAAAATCTCATCAAATGCTTCTAGGTCACGTAATTATTCTCAATGTGATTCCTTATTAATAGGCAATAGCTCAGAAGCTAATACATTCCCTTACATAGAAGTTTACAATAGATCTTCGATAATAGAGCATGAAGCTTCTATTTCCAAAATTAATGAGGAAAAACTTTTTTATTTTATGCAAAGAGGCATATCTATAGAAGAAGCAATTTCATTAATAGTCAGTGGATTTTGTAAGGAAGTTTTCAGCGAATTACCACTAGAATTTGCTTTAGAAGCAGATAAATTATTAGGTCTAAAACTAGAAGGAAGTGTAGGATGAAACATAATAGTTTATTAGAAATAAAAAACTTACATGTTAAATTAGCAAATACTGAAGAATATATTTTAAATGGTATTGATCTAAATGTTAAGCAGGGTGAAATACATGCTATTATGGGACCCAATGGCTCGGGTAAAAGTACTTTATCTAAGGTCATAGCTGGACATAATTTATATAAAGTTGTTAAAGGTGAAATTCTATTTCAAGAGCAAAATTTATTAAATTTTAATATAGAAGACAGAGCTAATTTAGGTATATTCTTAGCTTTTCAATATCCATTAGAGATATCAGGGGTAAATAATATTGATTTTCTTCGTTTTGCTTATAATTCAAAGCTTAAATTTAATCAAATAAGTCCAGTTGATCCATTGAAGTTCTTAGAGATTGTTTATCCTAAATTAAAGCTTGTTGGTCTTGATGAAAGTTTTTTATATAGAAAAGTAAATGAAGGATTTTCTGGAGGTGAAAAAAAAAAGAATGAAATACTTCAAATGGCATTATTAGATGCTAAATTAGCTATTTTGGATGAAACAGATTCAGGACTAGATATAGATTCTTTAAAAGACATTTCAAATGCTATTAAAAGTATTTTGGAAATGAGCAAATTTCAACAATCAATTATAATAATCACTCATTATCAGAGGATTCTAAACTATATAAAACCAGACTATATTCATGTAATGCATAAAGGTAAGATAATTAAAACAGGTGATGCAAGCCTCGCGAATGAATTAGAAGCTAAAGGTTATGAATGGATAGCTAATGAATAATAAGTAAAATCAAAAGAAGAAACAAGATGTTTGTAAGGAGCTCCTTACAAACATCTTGTTTCTTCTTTTGATTTTACTTATTATTCATTAGCTAAAAAGGTAGCTTTTGTTTCTTGAATTGATTGTTTTAAGATCTCCTCTGCCTCCGGCACTAGCTGTTTATTAACTTTAATCAGTTCAATAAATTTTGATTTAGAATTAACAATATATTCTCTTAAGGCTTTAATAAAAGAACTTACCTTATTTAAGGGAATTTCATCTAAATAACCATTAATTCCAGTATATATAATAGCTATTTGTTCTTCTACTGGAATTGGCGAATTTTGAGATTGTTTTAGCATTTCTCTTAATCTTTGTCCTCTGGCAAGTTGATTTTGTGTTGTTTTATCTAAATCAGAAGCAAATTGAGAAAAAGCTTCTAATTCAGCAAATTGTGCTAATTCTAATTTTAACTTACCAGCTACTTGTTTCATAGCCTTTATTTGTGCAGAAGAACCTACTCTAGAGACTGATATACCAACATTAATGGCAGGCCTAATTCCTGAATTAAACAAATCGCTAGATAAAAAGATCTGACCATCGGTAATTGAAATTACATTAGTAGGAATGTATGCTGAGACATCTCCTGCTTGTGTTTCTATAATAGGTAAAGCAGTCATACTTCCCCCACCTAATTTTTGATTTAATTTTGCTGCACGTTCTAAGAGTCTAGAATGCAAATAGAAAACATCACCTGGATAAGCTTCTCTTCCTGGAGGTCTACGTAATAATAAAGACATCTGTCTATATGCCTGTGCCTGTTTAGTTAGGTCATCATAAATTACTAGTGTTGCCTTTCCTTTATACATAAAGTATTCAGCTAAACTCGCAGCAGTATAAGGTGCAATATACTGTAATGTTGCTGGCTCATCTGCATTAGCTGCAACTATTATAGTATAGCTTAAGGCACCTTTTTCTTCAAGATTTGATAAAACTTGCGCTACAGAAGAAGCTTTTTGCCCTATCGCAGCATAAATACAAATCACATCTTGATCTTTTTGGTTAATAATTGTATCTAAAGCAATTGAAGTTTTCCCCGTTTGTCTATCACCAATGATAAGTTCACGTTGTCCTCTACCAATAGGTATCATAGAGTCAATTGCTGTTATACCAGTTTGCAATGGTTCACAAACAGATTGACGCACAATTATACCTGGTGCTAACATTTCAATCAATCTAGTTTCAGAACATACAGGTTCAACTTTACCATCAATTGCCTTACCCAATGGATTCACTACTCGACCTAAAAATTCTTCTCCAACAGGTATTTGTGCAATTTTGCCTGTAGATTTGACTGGACTTCCTTCTAAAATATTAGAACCATCTCCCATTAATACTACACCAACATTATCATTTTCTAGATTTAATGCTATTCCTATAGTCTTATCTTCAAATTCTAATAGTTCTCCAGCCATAACTTCCTCTAATCCATAAACCCTAGCAATACCATCTCCAACTTGTAGTACAGTACCAACAGCTGACAAACGTACCTCTGTTTCGTATTTTTCAATTTGTTCTTTAATAATTGTACTTATTTCATCAGGTCTAATATTTACCATATAAATTTAACCTATGATTGTATTGTTTATATAATACTAATTTATTCCTAAATATAAGGCGAATTTTTCAATTTGTCCCTTTAAACTTAAATCTATTAAATTTGATCCAAATTTAATAATCAAACCACCAATCAGATTTGGATCGATTTTTAACTTAAGCTCAATATAACTGGCTTTAGTTATCTCTTTTAATTTATTAATTAAATACTGTTGTTGTTTTTCTGTTAAGGAAATTACCGATGATATTTCAACTATACTAGTATTTGTAGATTTGTTCCAAATTAGAATAAATTGGTCAACAATATCATAAAAGTATATGATTCTTCTTCGTTCAATTAAGATTAATAAAAAATTTAAAGTTATCTTATCAAGGTTTTTATTAAAAATAATTTTAATAGCATTTTTCTTTATTTGTTGGTTAATTAGAGGATTAACTAAAAAATAGTAAAATTCAGGCATTTTTTTTAAGAGAGTCTTAATTGAATTTAATTGTTCATTAATTTCAGTTAATAAATTCTTAGTTTTAGCTATTTCAAATAAACCTTCTGCATAAACTTTAGCTATTTTGTAATTATTATGCATTATTTATTCCTTATCGTTAACATTGCTATACTTTGATCAATAATTTTTTGTTGTATATTATTGTCTAATTCATCTTTTAATTTACTTTGTACCTTTTGTAAGGCTAAAGCAGCAATTTGCTGCTTAATTTGTTTTTGGATTTGTAATTCCGTATTATAAATATAATTCTTAGTATTTAATAATAGTCTCTCTATATCAGTCTTGCCTTGTTTTAAAATTGACTCTTTAACCTTGCCTGCAGTATTTTTAGCCTCTTCTTTTATTTGATTTATTATAATTTGTGCAGAATTTAATTGATTTTTAGCTTCATTAAGTCTTATGGTTGATTTCTCTAAACGTTCTTCTGATTCTCTAATAGATGCAATTACTCTATTTTGTCTATTTATAAGAATACTGCCCAGAAATTGTCTGCCTAGATATATTAAAATAATAATTAATATAAAAATATTAATTACATTAGTTTCTAACAAGTCAAAATTTATCTTTATTGGATATTTCGAGTCCTCATAACCTAAAAGATCAAAGAACATATTTATTATTATCCTAATCTTTTTATTTTTAAATATATATATTAATTAATTTATTTTTTATTTGTTCGCTTAATTGTTCAACTTGCTTCTCCAGACTATAGATGGCCTTATTTTTTTCTTTTTCCAATTGCATCATTGAATTATGAATTAATTCTTGAGCTTCTTTTTGGGCTTGTTGAATTTGAGCATTAACAAATTCTTGAGCTTCATTTTGACTTATTGTAACCATTTTGATAGCTTCTTTACGAGCAGCTATTAGCTCTAATTCATAATTCTTAGTAAGTTCATTGGCTTCTTCAAGATATATTGAGGCTTTATTTAAATTTCCTCTAATATAATCTTCTCTAGAATCAATTACCCGCGTTATTGGTTGATAATAAATTAGATTTAACACACTTATTAAAACTAAAAATTCTAGAGCAATAAATGGTAAAGTAGCATCAAAATCAAATAAACCACCTTCAGCTAAAAGACTAGATAAATTCATATATGGCATGATTCTATATTCTATGAATAATTAAATTATATGATAAATAATATATTATATAAAATAATAAACTAATAGGATATAAAACGCTTAACTTTTGAGTTAAAAGTTAAGCGTTTTATATCCTATTGATTTATAAAAGGATTAGCAAATAATAAAGATAATGCTACAACTAATCCATAAATAGTTAATGCTTCCATGAAGGCAAGACTTAACAATAAAGTTCCACGAATTTTACCTTCAGCTTCAGGTTGTCTAGCAATTCCTTCAACAGCTTGAGCAGATGCAGTTCCTTGTCCAATACCAGGTCCTATTGCAGCTAAACCTACAGCTAAGCCAGCTGCTATTACCGATGCGGCAGAAATAATAGAATCCATATTATTTATATTACCATATTTAATTATCAAACAATAAACAAATTTCGTCAACTTCTCATAAAATAAGTTTAATTATAATATACATATGTGTATGTATATATATACTATATATTACTTTATAATTTAATGTTCTTCAATCGCTTCACCAATATATGCAGCTGCTAAGGTTGCAAAAATTAAAGCTTGAATTGAGCTAGCAAATAAACCTAGCATCATAACAGGTAGAGGCACAATTAAAGGCACTAATAAAGTTAAGACAGACACAACCAATTCATCTGCTAAAATATTACCAAATAAACGAAAACTAAGGGATAATGGTTTGGTAAAATCTTCCAAAATATTAATTGGTAATAATATCGGTGTAGGTTTTATATAGCGAGAAAAATAACGTAATCCCTTTTTACTAATCCCTGCATAAAAATAAGCAAGAGAAGTTAATAAAGCTAAAGCTGCTGTGGTATTAATATCATTAGTTGGTGCTGACAATTCTCCTTCTGGAAGTATTATTATTTTCCAAGGTATTAAAGCACCTGACCAATTAGAAACAAAAATAAATAAAAATAATGTTCCAATAAAGGGTACCCAGTCACGATAGTAGTGTTCACCAATTTGACTTTTAGTTATATCTTGAATGAATTCTAAAACATATTCAAGAAAATTTTGTAATCCTCTAGGATTTTGTGACATTTTATTAGTTCCCCATAGAGAAAAAACAATTAAAATAAAGATTACAAAAAATGACACAATAAAAACTTGAGCATGTAACTTAAAAGCTCCCAGAGTTAAATAAAAATGTTCTCCAACCTTAACTGATGATATTAGCATATTCACGTGATATATAAAATGTTATAATATAAATTCAAGAATACTTATTCATAGTAGTATAGCAAAGATTTTTGAGCAAAATCAAATTTAATTACCCAATATATACTTTGTAAATCTTCTTATTTTTATATTTTCATTAAAATATGATATTTTTAACTTTACTAAAGTTTCAATGTTTATGGATTGATCACGTATATAAGGTTGATCATATAAAACTAGAACTTCTAAATTTTTTCTTATTCTCCCTTCTATAATTTTTTGTTTAATATCTTCTGGTTTATTTTTTAAATCTTCTCTTTTGGATTCAATCTTTTTTTCTTGTTCTATAATTTCAGAGGGAATATCGTTAAATGTAATATATTCAACACTAGCAGAAGCTGCAATTTGCATAGCTATATCTCTAGCGAAATCTTTAAATTCATCTCTCCTAGCGACAAAATCTGTTTCACAATTGACTTCAACTAATACACCTATTTTATAACCTGTATGAATATAACTTGCAATGATTCCATCTGTAACAATTTTGTTAGCTTTTTTGTCTGCAGAAGCTAACCCCTTCTTTCTTAAAGTTTCTATTGCCTTATATTTGTCTCCATTAGATTCTTTTAATGCTTTTTTACACTCCATCATACCTGCACCCGTGATTTCACGAAGCTCTTTAACTAATTGAGCAGAAATTTCTAACATTTTATTTTCCTTTTTTATATACTTTGAATAGACAATATTAACTAGTTTTATTCAATTCCCTTTCTTTCTGACCTTCTTTGATAAAATCAACTAGCTTACCTAAGATTAATTTAACTGAAGAAATAGCATCATCATTAGCTGGAATAGGCAAATCAACTATGTCTGGATTACAATTTGTATCTACTATGCAAATAGTAGGAATATTAAGTTTATTACATTCCTGTACAGCAGTTAAATCTTTTCTCTGATCTGTAATAATTACTACATCAGGTAAAGTATTCATTTTTCTGATTCCATTGAAGTACCTGCGTAGTTTATCTAATTCTTTCTTTAAGCGTGCTGATTCTTTTTTAGGTAAACTATTGAAAAATCCTTCTTTTTCTTTTTTTTCTAAATTTTCTAAAGCTTGCACTCTAGTTCTTATTGTAACCCAATTAGTTAATAATCCTCCTAACCATCTTTGATTAACATAAAAAGAGTCACATCTTTGTGCTTCTTCAGCAAGAATTGTATTTAACTCTTGTCTTGTTCCAACAAATAAAAATTTCTTTTTTTGTTTTGCTAGAGCTTTGACATAATCACATGCTGAGCCTAAGAAAAATGCTGTTTGGACTAAATCTATGATATGAATTTTATTTCGTTCTGCGTAGATAAAGCTTACCATTTTAGGATTCCATTTATTAAATCTATGACCTAGGTGAACCCTAGCTGCTAAAAGTTCTGGTAATGTAACAATAGATGTAGTCATAATATTTTTAAATCCCTTTGTAGATTTTAAAATTTATAATTAATTCAATTTCTTATTCTTTTCTAATTTATTAGTTAATATTTTATATATGATATTATCTTCAAACTTATATGGGTCTATGGAAATAATATTTTGTTCACAATTTTTTTTTGTATATTCATATAAGTAAAATTGTTTAAACCCAGTACCTGCAGGAATTAACCGACCAATAATCACGTTCTCTTTTAATCCTTTTAGCCAATCTATATGATTTTCAAAAGCTGCTTTGGTTAATACACGTCTAGTTTCTTGAAAGCTTGCAGCAGAAATAAAGCTTTTAGTAGTTAATGAAGCTTTAGTTATTCCTAATAAAATTGGTTTATAATCGAAAGATAAAACTTCTTCATTTTCTATTTCTTTTAGTCTTGTATATGGTTTATCTTCACTATTTTCTCTATCAAATTCTCTATTATTTTCTTCTTTTCTTTTTTTCTTTTCTCTTCTTTTCTTTACTTCTTTTTTAAATTGTAATTTCTCTAATAAATTAATACCTAAATTCATAGATTTTATTTGTGCTAAATTTATCAATTCTCCAGTATATATTTCGTCCATTTCGCAACTTGTCATTTCCACTTTGGAAGTCATTTTGCGAATAATTACTTCAATGTGTTTATCAGAAATGTCAGCACCTTGCGATTGATAAACATATTGAATTTCGTTAATTAAACTATTTTGTATTTTTCTAAAACTTAATTCTACACATACATCTCTTTTTTGAGGCAAGTAGCCTACAACATGTTTAACAAAAAACTCAAAATATAAATCTAATAATAGATGAGTATTATAAGAACCATCTATGATTGGATCTGCCAAGGTTACATAATTCATGTACGTTAATTGTAATTTATTGACCTCCGAATCCAACAAATTTTGCCTATGAAGAACTTTTAAGTTATTATAATCAAAAGTCCATAGTATGTTTTTAAATTCCTCAAAATATAAATGGCCACAATCTTTAGATAATAAAATTTGTTGCTTTACTCTTCTGGCTTCTAAAATTTCTTCCACTTTAGGTAAGCCTTGTACTATGTCAGCAGTTTTAAATCTTTCATAGGATAAAACTGCAATAGTATCTCCTTTCTGAATAAAATCTTGATTTTTTATAAGTAAGACCGTGCCAACAGATATTAAATAGACTTTTCCCTTGCGCACAACTAGAGAGTTGCTATTACATTCCAAAACTTGCCCGGATTCTTTTGCTATAACATTATCACTTACATAATCGCCGGCTTTAATCCAATCTCCTTTTTGTACATTCCATTTAGTCGAATTATTAATATACAACTTTTTATCTTTTTCCGTTAGCATTAATATTCTCTGCATCTTATCTGTTTTTATATTTAAAACCTGACCAGATTCTTTACATAAGATGTCTGTTTGAGCAATTATATCAGATGCATTTAATATTTGTTTTAGATTTACTAAAATTTTAGTTGAAGTTAAATTTTTATTAGATTTGATAGAATTCTGTTTTTTTAGACTAATATGCTCTAAGAATGCTATTTCTAGTTTATTAACTTTTCCTATTTTACTTTTGATAATTTCAAAATCTATTTTCAAATATGGGAGATGTGATTCTAATTTACATATCCATATATTTTTAACTAAGTTTATTCCGGTTAAGGACTTTATTCTTTGTCCATCCTTATATCTTAAGTAAATTTTATTGAAAATTAATAAAGAAGTAATTTCTCGTGAAAATTTTTGAATACTAAAGAAATTTTCAGTATTTTTCTTGATCTCATATGGATAAGCATGTCTAACAAATAAATAATTTGTTGAGGAGTATTCATAAATTTCAATAAAAGCTATTTCAATATCTTTTATATTCAAAAATTTAAATAAAAAATTATTCTTGTATATAATTTGTTTATTTTGCTTTTTTATTATTTTAACTAATTTATCATCCTTAATTGGATAAAGAGTGCCTATTTTTAGAATAACTTCTTTAACTATATTATGTTTTTTTATAAGCTCTATAATTCCATCATAAGGAGCTGATATTTGATCAGTTATGAAATGAGATGATTTAATAAATTCTCCATTTTTCACTTTTAGTACTGACTGATCTGTATTTAGCTCATATGTAATTTCAGGGATCCAAAACAAAGTTCCTTCTTCTAATAATTCATATCCTTCATTATCTTTTAGACGTTTTGAAGTTTTAATGGTATCATATTTTATAATTCCACCTGTTTCAGTCCGATATTTATCAATAATTTCTTCTCCAAAAATTTCCAACCTATTATTATAAATATAATTACCAGGATTAGCTTTAAGAATAAATTTTCTATTATTTACTGTTTGAAAAATATATTGTTCATTAATATTAGATTTATCCACATAGAGTGTTTCAACGCCCTCATAAAAAATTGAAGCATGAGCTAATTCTGCATTTATATCTTCTTCAAATTTGCTATTATATAATTTATGAATTTTACCTCCAAATTGACTAGTTAATTCAAGTGTGGCTAAACTTTGTCCTTTAGATACATATTGATTTTTACGTACCTTAATTTTAGAATCTAAAGGTAAATTATATATTTCTCCTGCTAGAATACAAATTGTTCCATCATTTCTAGTTATTCTTTGTACATATTCATTCTTATCTTGATTTAAATCTATTTTTTCTTCAACAATAAGATTACTAAAATAAACTTCACCTGATAGATCAGTAATAACCTTTTTATTAGCATTTTCTGTAATAAGACGACTACTTAATGGGAACTCTGCAATTAAATCATTTTTTTTTACTAATTGATTAGAAATTACAAATAAGATAACACCTGCTTTTAGTTCAAATGATTCTCTTCCTTTGTCATCACTTTGAATAGTTATAGTTAAATTATCTTCGATTAATAAAGCTTTGTCACCATATCTTGTTCTAGTTACTGAAGTCTTCTTCAAGCTAAATGGTAAAATTCTACCTTCAAAAGGTGCTCTAATTTGTTTGGCTAACTGTCCAGTAAAAACGCCTCCAGTATGAAATGTGCGCATAGTTAATTGAGTCCCAGGCTCCCCAATAGATTGAGCTGCAATAATACCTACTGCTTCACCTATGTCGGCTATTTTACTATATGCTAAATTCCATCCATAACAAAGTTGACAAACACCCTGTTTTAATTCACAAGTTAAAGGAGAACGAATAAGGACTTCTTTAATTCCAAGTGATACAATTTTTTTAGCTAGCTTAGGTGAAATATCTTGGTTATAATTGGCTATCACTTCATGAGTATAAATGTCATATATTTGTTCTGCTAAAACTCGTCCGATCAATCTCTTTTCAAGTGGAATAACAATTTTATCATTTTCTTTTAAATCTGTTAAATATATCCCCTGTTTTGTGCCACAATCACTTGCTTTAATAATATAATCTTGAGCTACGTCAACTAATCTTCTTGTCAAATAACCAGAATCAGCTGTTCTGAGTGCTATATCTACTATACCTTTACGAGCTCCATATGAAGATATAATATATTCTGTAGAATTTAATCCTTCTCTAAAATTGCTTTTAATTGGTAAATCAATAATTTGACCTTGGGGATCTGCCATTAAGCCACGCATACCAACTAATTGTCTAACTTGCGAAATGTTACCTCTAGCACCAGAAAAAGCCATCATATAAATAGGATTTAATGGGTCTCTATGGATAAAATAATTAACTAATTCATTTTTTAATTCTTCACTAGAGTTATTCCATGTATCAACTACTTTTTGCAATCTTTCTACAATAGTAATCTCCCCCCTAAGGTATTTATTTTCTGTCTGTTGAATTTGAGAATCTGTATTGTCAATTAATTCTCTCTTCAAGACTGGAACTTTTAGATCTTCTAAGCTTAAAGATAAACCCGCTTTAGTAGCATAATGAAATCCCAATGTTTTTAACTCATCTGCAACTTTAGTCGCAACTGTTATGCCATATTTCTGAAAGAAAAAGGCAATAATTTGTTTTAGTTCATTCTTATTTATTACTCTATTTAAAAATATTAAATTTCTATCCAGATAAGAAGTTATATTATCTGTCATTGTTTATTTATCCTCTATTAAATTTATCATCTTTAAGAATTATTTCGGATACACTATTACTAATAGTTGTATTAAATAAAATTCTGCCTACAGTAGTACGCACATATTGTATTTGCTTTTTATTATCTAAATATTCTTTTACTTGACGATTTGGATAAATATACAAGTAACAATTATCAGTAATTTTCTTTGATAATATTAAATTATCCTCAAATTGATCATCTATTAGACCGTCAAAACGCACCCAAATATAGCTATGTAAAGTGATTAAATTATTTTCATATGCTGTTAAAGCATCATCAAAGCTAGCAAAATAATTTTCATTAATATTTTGTGAATAAGGATTATCAGCTGTTAGATAATAGCAACCTAAAACCATGTCTTGGCTTGGTGTAATTATAGGATCACCTGTAGCAGGCGATAAAAAATTATGTGGTGCAAACATTAGTATTCTTGCTTCAGTTTGAGCTTCAATTGATAAGGGTATATGAACAGCCATTTGATCACCATCAAAATCTGCATTAAATGCAGGACATACTAAGGGATGTAATTTTATTGCTCTCCCCTCAACTATTATTGGCTCAAATGCTTGTATTCCTAAACGATGCAATGTTGGTGCTCTATTTAATAAGATAGGATGTCCTTGTATTACTTCTTCTAAAATTTCCATTACTACGTGTTCATTTCGTTGGATAAGCTTTTTAGCAGCTTTTATATTATACACTAGTCCTTGATGAATTAAAGCATTGATTATAAATGGTTCAAAAAGGATAATTGCCATTTCTTTTGGTAAACCACATTGGTAAAGTTTTAATGTAGGATCTACTACAATTACAGATCTTCCTGAATAGTCTACTCGTTTTCCTAATAAATTCTGTCTAAAGCGACCTTGTTTACCTTCTAAAATATCAGATAAAGATTTAAGAGGCCTATTATTTGCCCCCACAACAGTTTTCCCACGACGTCCATTGTCAATTAAAGCATCTACTGATTCTTGTAACATTCTTTTTTCATTTCTAATGATTATTTCTGGTGCTAAAATTTCTTGCAATTTCACTAATCTATTATTACGATGAATTACTTTTCTGTATAGATCGTTTAAATCTGAACTAGCAAAACGTCCTCCATCTAACTGTATCATTGGTCTTAAATCAGGTGGCAATACTGGCAAAACTTCTAGTACAGTCCATGCAGGATTGGTTTGAGAACTTATAAGGTTTTGTAAAAGCCTTAGTCGTCTTATGGCTTTAGCAAGTTCAAGCTGGTCATCAATAGAGCTAATAGATTTTCTTAATTTTTCCTCTTCTATATCCAAATTTAAATTATTTAGTAATTTTTTTATTGCTTCAGCTCCAATTCCTATTTCTATTTCAATAGCTTTTTCTGTATCAACTTCTGTATCTGAAATTTCATCATAAATTTCATTAGATTCTAATTCTGAATCCTTCAAATAAATTTTATCTTCTAATTCTTCCCATTCTTTTTCATTTAATAAAGAGCGTTCTTCAATTGATCTGCCATTACTTAGTTTTAATGTTTTGTTTTTTATATTTATAACAATATATGAATTATAATATACAACTTGCTCAATATCTTTTGGTCTCATATCTAGAATTATAGCTAGATAGCTAGGCAAACCCTTTATATACCAAATATGTGTTACAGGAGTAGATAAATTAATATAACCCATTCTATATCTTCTTACCTTAGATTCTGTAACTTCTACGCCACATCTTTCGCACACTAAATTTTTAGCTCTAAATCTTTTATATTTTCCACAATGACATTCCCAATTTTTAACGGGACCAAAAATTCTTTCACAAAATAATCCCCCCATTTCTGGTTTGAGGGTTTTGTAATTAATTGTTTCTGTGCTATTAACTTCACCTACTATTTGGCCATTAGGTAATACATGTTCTCCTAATTTTAAGAGTTTGTCTGGTGGAGCTAGGCTTATACTTATATAATCAAATAATTGTTCTATTTTATTCATAAAATTATTAACTTACATAAATTTACTAAAACTTATTGAAAATTTTCTCTTATCTCGAAATTTTTATTATTTATTATATTTTGGTTCTTATTTATTTCAGATTTATACCTAATTTTATTTACAATATCATTACCATTAACTTTATTATCAGTTGATTGATGAGATAAAATATCTATTTCTACTTGATTAGATAAAGATTCTAATTGAGAAGTAATCTTATTTGTGGTTATATTTAATCCTAAAGCCTGGAGTTCCCTTATTAAAACTTTAAATGATTCTGGTATTCCCGCTTGTGGTATAGAATTTCCCTTTATCATAGCATGTAGGGCTTCTACTCTTCCATACATGTCATCAGATTTGATAGTTAATAATTCCTGTAAAGTATAAGCCGCTCCATATGCCTCTAAAGCCCAAACTTCCATTTCTCCTAGTCTTTGCCCGCCATTTTGTGCTCTACCACCCAAAGGTTGTTGTGTTATTAAGGCATATGGCCCTGTAGCCCTTGCATGCATTTTGTCATCTACTAAATGAATTAATTTTAACATATAAGCAATTCCAACTGTAACTGGATTGTCAAAGGGTTCACCTGTTCTACCGTCAAATAGAAGAATTTTACCTGCAGAATTTGGATTAAATAACCATTCTAGACCAGAAATTTCCATAGCTTGTTTTAATTTTTTATTCACCACTTTTCTTGAAGAATCCACACCATACATTTCATCAAAGGGCATCACTATAAATCGTTTATTTAAATAAAAACCTGCCAAAGCCAAAATGCATTCAAATAACTGACCTACATTCATTCTAGAAGGGACTCCTAAGGGGTTTAAAATAATATCAATAGGAGTACCATCAGGAAGATATGGCATATCTTCTCGTGGTAAAATTCTCGAAATGACACCTTTATTTCCATGACGACCAGCCATTTTATCACCCACTTGAATTTTTCTTTTCTGAGCAATATATACTTTAACTATAATATTAGTACTTTCAGTAATGTCATTTATTTTGCCAAATATTTTGATATCAACTACCCTACCTTTACTACCATTAGGCATTCTTAATGAGGAATCTCTTACATTACTTTCTCTGTTTTTAGTGCCAAAAATAGCCTTCAACAATCTAGTTTCTGGTAGATTATCTGAATCACCTTTGGGTGTAACTTTCCCCACTAGTATATCGCCTGATTCAACCCATGTTCCTATTTTAACAATACCTCTTTCATCTAAATGTTTTAAATTGTTTTCTCCTACATTTGGAATATCACGTGTGATTTTTTCTGCTCCTAATTTTGTGATTCTAGCTTCTATTTCATATCTTTCAATATGAATAGATGTATAAATATCATCATATACTAGTCTTTCACTTATTATAAAAGCATCTTCATAGTTATATCCTTCCCAAGGCATATAGGCTACTAATATATTTTTACCCAATGCTAATGAACCTTTTTCAGTTGCTGAACCATCTGCAATCACTTGCCCTATTTTTACTCTTTCACCCGGTAAAACTATTGGCTTTTGGTTAATACAAGTATCTTGATTTGATCTCTGATATTTTTGTAATATATATTTCTTATATTCATTATTAGAAGTTTTTATTACAATTGCATTAGCTGTAACTTCAGTTACTTCACCATCATCTTCGCTCACAACAACCATTCCAGAGTCTCTAGCAATTTGTGTTTCTAGTCCTGTACCTACTATAGGTCTTTCAGGATATAATAGTGGTACAGCTTGTCGTTGCATATTAGAGCCCATCAAGGCTCTGTTCGCGTCATCATGTTCAACAAATGGAATTAATGAAGTTGCTGCTGAAAGAATTTGCACAGGAGAAATAGCGATATAATCTACTTCTTCAGGAGAAGCAGTGATAAATTCTTGGTAATAGCGAACCGGTATAATATCTCCTTTAATATATCCATTATCATCTACTAAAATATCTGCTGGTGCAATTTTGAATTCATCTTCTTCTTCAGCATTTAAATAGGAAATTGCTTTTTCATAGCATACTCTTCCTTGTTCTACCTTATAAAAGGGAGCCTCTATAAAACCATATTTATTAACTCTAGCATTAAGCGCCAAAGAACCAATTAAACCTGCATTAGTTCCTTCAGGTGTTTCAATTGGACAAATACGACCATAATGACTTGGATGTATATCTCTAACCACAAACCCAGTATGATCACGATTTAAGCCACCTGGCCCTAGGGCACTGATTCTACGTTTGTGTGTTAATTCAGCTAAAGGATTAACTTGATCCATAAATTGAGAAAGCTGGCTAGAATTGAAAAATTCTCTTATAGCCATTAATAATGGTTTACCATTAACTATTGTTTTTAGAGCAATTTCTTCATCATTAGAAGTGGTAATTTTATCTTTAATATTACGTTCAATTCTACTTAGGCCAATTCTAAATTGATGTTGTAGTAGTTCACCTACAGATCTAATACGTCTATTAGCAAGATGATCTATATCATCTATTTTACCAATACCAAAAGAGAGACCAACTAAATAATCTACAATTGCTAATATATCTTTATTTGTTATTGTTCTTATATTATCTAAGATATCTAAATTTAGTTTTTTATTTAATTTTATTCTTCCGATTTTACCTAAGTCATATTTTTTTCTATCAGCAAATTTATTAATCAAATTTCCTTTCTCATCTTCAAACATCTTCATAGACTGATAGATTTCAATTATTTCTCTTTCTTTCGGTTTATCATAAAACTTTAAAACTTTTTCCTCAAAATATTTAAGATGTTTTACATTTTCTAAAATTTCTTTTTTTTTAAAACCTAATGCTCTTAAGAAAGATGCGAAAAAGACTTTATTTATTTGATCGAATTTAACCCATAATAGATTATTTTTATCTAGTTCAAATTTTAGCCAAGAACCTCTGTGTGGAATTAAAGTTGCACTGTATATAGGATTATTATATTTATCATATTCTAGCTTATAATAAATACCAGGGCTACGTACTATTTGATTAACTACAACTCTTTCAGACCCATTTATAATAAATGTTCCTCTATCTGTCATTAGGGGGATTTCTCCTACATCTAAACGCGAATCAATGCTCTCTCCTGTTAGATTATTAATTAAGGTGAAAGGAATATAAAGTTTAGCTCCATAAGTTATTTCCTTGTTTTTAGCTTCTTCTGCTTTGTATTTTGGGTATTTGAATTTAAAATTTTTTGCTGAGAAATATATTATAAATTTTTTATCGAAATCAATGATAGGGGAAAAATTTTCTATTTCTTCAATCAATCCTTCTTTTAGAAACCAGTAAAAACTTGTTTTCTGAATTTCTATTAGATCAGTTAAAGCGTATTGATGACGATATGCATTATGACTTGTTATATCTTTACTCATGAATTTTATTTTGCTTAGTTAAAAATAAAATTAATAATACTAAGTGCATTAATTAGATAGTAATAAATCTTGTTTTTTCTTATGAAATATTCTTATAATTCTTTGTTTTTTTCTTGCAGCATTGTTTTTATGAATTACTTTTCTTTTTACAGCCTTGTCAATTTTACTATAAGCTATATTAATACTAGATTCTATATTTGACATATTTTCAATACTAAATCTACGCATAGCTGATAAACATTTTTTAATTGCAGTTTTTAGTGTTGACATATATAAGCGATTTGCTATTTTGTTTCTTTGTGTAATTTTTATACGTTTTAATGATGATTTAATCCTAGTCATAACAAGATTCTTTTTTGATAAATTTTATATAAATAATATAATATAATTGTATATATTAGTAATAAAATAATAAGTAATACAATAATAAAATGATTTAAATGTGACAAATTTATGGCTAAACGTAAAGATATTCGTATTAATATTACTCTCGAATGTACTAAGTGTAAATTAAATAATAATAAAATCAAACCTGGCATAATGAGATATACAACTTCTAAAAACAGACGTAATACACCTAATAGACTAGAATTAAATAAATTTTGTCCTAACTGTAACTTACATACTCTATTTAAAGAAATAAAGTAAATTAATTTATATTTATTTTTAAAACATAATTAAATCAACATGATTAGATATAATGACAATAAACTTTCTCCTAATGAAAAAATTATTTATAAAGATCTCGATGTCTTAATAAATTTCATGTCAAAACATGGTCGAATATTACCAAGGCGTTTTACTTGTTTAACAGCAAGACAACAAAAACAATTAAAAAAAGCTATCAAACAAGCACGAATCTTATCCTTATTACCCTTTAACGTATAAAAAAATAATACTCAAGTTAGAAGTAACACCTTCTAACTTGAGATACATTCTATAATATCATTTTCTTTCCATGATTGAAAGTTTTTACATAAAATACCACATTCTTGACCTTCATAAATTTCCTCTATATCATGTTTTTCAAATTTTAATGACTCTAACTTGCCTTTATACATAATAATATTATTGCGAAGAACTTGTATTTGAAAATTATTTACTAATTTCCCCTCTAGAACAAGACAGCCTGCAACTTTACCTTTAGCTAAATTGAATACAGTCTTAACAACGGCTTTGCCAATAACTTCTATGTTAGATATATTTGCTTTTACTAAGCTTTGTATTAGATTATTAAAATCCTCAAATAAATCATATATGAGATTATAAATTTTTATCACAATTTGTTTAGAATGTGCAATTTTTTGTATATTTTTTGATATTTTAATATTAAAACCTATTATATAAGCTTTAGTAATAGCAGCTAAGTTAATATCATTTAAACTTACTTCTCCAATTTCAGCTCTAATAATAGTAATTTTTATATTTCCATCTAGATTATTAACATTTTTTCTAATAACCCCAATAACTGCTTCTACAGAATCTTGAACATCCGCTTTAATAAGCAAGTTTATGTTAGTAGTTTCTTCATCTATATCTAAGTTTAATTTATTATTGCTTTTTATTACAATTTGTTTAAAGTCAACATTCTCTCTCTTATTTTTTAATTCTTCAATTTTAGATTTGGCTTCTTTTTCTGTTTCAACCTTTTCAAAGAATTCACCAGTTTTTATTAATTCTGGTATTCCTAAAATATTTATAAGGGAAACAGCCTCAGATTCAGATATTTTTTCTCCTTGAGCATTGAATAAGGATCTAATTCTAGCAAAACTTTGTCCAGCTATAATTATATCACCAACTGTTATTCTACCTTTCTGTAATATTAAATTAGCTCTAGGCACTTTATTTTTATCCAAGTAAGTTGATAATACTATACCTTCTGCTTTAGCTATAGGATCAGTTTTTAAATTTTTGATTTCACCAATTAATAAAATCATATCTAACAAGAATTCTAGACTTTTTTTATCAAATATACTTACATTTACTGTAGGTATATCACCTCCTAACTCTTCTGCAATTAATCCATATTCTGTTAAATTTTGTAAAATGTTAGGGATATTGCTTTTTGCATCTATCTTATCTACTTTTGTAATTACTATTAAGATAGAACTTTCACTATTTTTTAATGATTGTATAATTCGAGAGGTTTCCTGTTGAATTCCTTCATCTGCAGCTATTATAAGTAATATAATATCACTTATTTTTAAAACTCTTTGTCTTATCGATTCAAAAGCTTCATGTCCAGGTGTGTCTAATAGAATAATTTTTTTATCTTTTGATCTTATTATAAATTCGTGTGCTCCTATGTGTTGAGTAATATGTCCGATTTCAGTTTTGGTAAGTTCAGTTTTTATCAATTTTTCTATTAAACTAGTTTTACCGTGGTTAACATGCCCTAAAACAGCTACAATCGGCGCCCTTGTTTTAAGTTGAGTATTATTAATATTTTGGTCATTATTACTTTCATTATTTATATAAACATTGTTTTTTTTATCAATAGTGGTTATATTGATTTTTAATTCTTGACTAATCAAATTTAATAGGAATGAATCTAAAATTTGATTAATGTTTAATAATTTACCTTTTTTGAATAGAATTTTTAAAACTTCAGTAGCTTCTATACCTATTTTAGATGCTAATTCATTTACTGTAATATTTTCCTCTACATATACAATATCCGATGAAAAATTTATATTTTCATTTGAATTATAATAAGCTTTTCGATTTAATATGAATTTATTTTCTTTGTTATTATAATTTAAACGATTTTTTTCTATAGATTTTAAATTAGAATTAGATTTTTTTTTATTTTTAGTCTTATTATTTTTATTGGCTTTTAATAAATCAGATTTATAATTTTTATTATTATAATATTCTATAAAATGTTCATCTTCATTACCATTAAATTCAAGATTATTATTAATTTTATTCATAATTTATAATATATACTTAATTTATAATATTGATATAATCATATGTTACTTTTATAAGCTAAATTAAATCTATTTTTAATTAAAGCAGATCAATTTTAATAATCATTTTATTATATAATATACAATAATAAAAATCAAAAAGGATCTTAAATATGTCAAGATCTCAGAAAAATGACAATTTTATTGATAAAACCTTTACTATTTTAGCAGATCTTATTCTTAAATTTCTGCCTACAAATATGAATGCTAAAAAAGCATTTTCATACTATAGAGATGGTATGTCTGCACAGTCTGAAGGAGAATATGCAGAAGCCTTAGCTAATTATCATGAAGCCTTGAAGTTAGAGGATGACCCATATGATAAAAGTTTTATATTATATAATATTGGACTAATTCACGCAAGCAATGGAGAATATGTCAAAGCACTTGATTATTATCATAAAGCTCTTGAAGCTAATAACAAGCTTCCACAAGCATTAAATAATATTGCTGTTATATATCATTATCAAGCAGTTAAAGCTTTTGAAATTAATGATTTAGAAACTGCACAAGCCTTATTTCATGAAGCCGCACAATATTGGAAACAAGCTATTAAATTAGCTCCTTCTAATTATATTGAAGCTCAAAATTGGTTATTATTAACTGGTCGTTTATAAAACATTAACAGAAGTTTAATTAATTGTCTATATATATTTATTACAAAAAGATTGTTTTATGTCTACTATTACTCAAAATAAAGGCTACATTAGCCAAATTATAGGACCTGTCATTGACATTGAATTTCCTAATGGTAAACTTCCTAAAATATATAATGCTATTACTATAAATTATAAAAATAAAAAAATAACGTGTGAAGTTCAACAACTACTTGGAGATAATAGAGTCAGAACAGTAGCAATGAACTCAACGGATGGCTTACAAAGAGGAATTGAAGCGTTTGACACTGGTTCACCTATCACTGTACCTGTAGGTCAATGCACTTTAGGAAGGATTTTTAATGTATTAGGTGAACCAGTTGATGAATTAGGAGCAGTTTTAACAGATACCAAATTACCTATTCATAGATCATCACCTTTATTTACTCAATTAGAGACTAAACCATCAATTTTTGAAACTGGTATAAAAGTAATTGATTTATTAGCACCATATAAACGTGGTGGAAAAATTGGTTTATTTGGTGGTGCTGGTGTTGGGAAAACTGTTTTAATTATGGAGTTAATTAATAATATTGCTAAATCGCATGGAGGTGTTTCTGTTTTTGGAGGAGTTGGAGAAAGAACTAGAGAAGGGAATGATTTATATGTTGAAATGAAAGAATCCAAAGTCATTAATGAAAAAAATTTAGAAGAATCTAAAGTAGCCTTAGTATATGGTCAAATGAATGAACCACCTGGAGCTCGGATGAGAGTAGGTCTAACAGCACTAACCATAGCTGAATATTTTAGAGATAATAATAAACAAGATGTTTTATTATTTATTGATAATATTTTTAGATTTGTACAAGCAGGGTCAGAAGTATCTGCACTATTAGGACGTATGCCTTCTGCAGTAGGCTATCAACCTACTTTAGCTACTGAAATGGGAGCATTACAAGAAAGAATTACATCTACCAAAGAAGGCTCTATTACATCAATTCAAGCAGTTTATGTGCCTGCCGACGATTTAACAGATCCTGCTCCTGCTACTACTTTTGCCCATTTAGATGCAACAACTGTCTTGTCAAGAGGATTGGCTTCTAAAGGTATTTATCCTGCAGTAGATCCTTTAGATTCTACATCTACCATGCTGCAGTCACAAATTGTAGGAGATGAGCATTATACTACTGCTCAGAGAGTAAAGGAAAACTTACAGAGATATAAAGAATTACAAGACATCATTGCAATTCTTGGTTTAGATGAACTTTCAGAAGAAGATAGATTAACTGTTGCTAGAGCTAGGAAAATTGAAAGATTTTTATCTCAACCATTTTTTGTAGCTGAAGTATTTACAGGATCTCCGGGAAAATACGTCAGCCTAAAAGAATCAATTGATGGATTTAAAATGATTTTAAATGGAGAATTAGATGATTTACCTGAACAGGCTTTTTATTTAGTAGGTAATATTGAAGAGGCGATTAAAAAAGCAAATGAATTAAAGGACAAATAGAAATGAGTTTAAATATTCGTGTTATTGCTCCAGATAAAATTGTTTGGAATGCTAAAGCTGAAGAAGTTATTTTACCAACTAGTACAGGACAATTAGGTATCTTAAGTGGACATGCTGCATTATTAACTGCATTAGATTCTGGCGTAATGAGGGTAAGAATTAAAAATAATTGGAATTCTATTGTTCTATTTGGTGGCTTTGCTGAAGTTGAGAATGACGAAATAATAATTCTAGTTAATGGTGCCGAAGAGGCTTCTGCAATTAATTTAGAAAAAGCTAATAAAGACTTGATGGAAAGTTCTTCTCTTTTGAATGCAGCTAAAACTAATAAAGAAAAAATTGAAGCTACTCAAAAACTTAGAAAGGCTAAAGCTAGAGTGCAGGCAGCCAGCACTTTAGCAAATCAAAATCAATCAATTTACTAATATTAATATGCTCAGGTTTAAGTTAAAAAAAAAATAAAATAAAAAACATCGTTCTGAGTAATACTCAGAACGATGTTTTTTATTTTATTTTTTTTTTAACTTAAACCTGAGCATATATAATCAAAATATATTCCCATTTCTTTGCCGGCTTCTGATCCAACTAAACTGCTGGTTACTTCTTTCATTGCTTGGATAGATTGAATGGTAGCACCAATAGGTACACCCAAAGAATTATAAGTTTCTTTAAGACCATTTAATACTCTTTCATCTAAAATCGATGGATCACCTGCTAACATGCTATAAGTAGCATATCTTAAATAATAATCGAGATCTCTTATGCATGCTGCATATCTTCTTGTTGTATACATATTACCACCTGGTCTAGTAATATCTGAATACAATAATGATTTAGCTACAGCATCTTTAATTATCCCTGCTGCATTAGCAGCTATCGTTGCGGCTGCTCTAACTCTTAGTTCACCTGTTTGAAAATAACCTTTAAGTTTTTCTATGGAACTATTATCTAAATACTTACCTTGTACATCTGCTGTATTAATAACTGCGGTTATAGCATCTTGCATAAAATCTTCCTTTATTTATTTAAGTCTTATATAGGTGAAGTTTGACATGATATTTTAAATATTCTGGTAGAGTTCAAGAATTTTTTTATTGCATTGCACCAATAGTATAGTCAAAATAAAATCCTGCCTCTGCTGAGTCGTCACCTGATAATAATGAGCAAGCAACATTTTTCATTGCTTTAATTCCTTCTGCTACCCCAGATATTGGTGTTCCTAAAGAATTATACATTTCTTTTACACCTACTAGCCCAATTTCTTCTATAGGTGTTATATCTCCTGCAACTACTCCATAAGTAACTAAACGTAAATAATAGTCTAAGTCTCTTAAACATGTAGCAGTCATTTCTTCTCCATATGCATTGCCTCCTGGAGAGACTATATCTGGTCTTTGCTGAAATAGCTGTTGACCAGCTTGTTTTACTATTCTTTCTCTATTATCTGTTAAAATTTGTGCGATTCTTAATCTACGTTGTCCTGAAAGAACAAAACTTTTAATTCTATCTAGTTCACCAGGGCTTAAATATCTGGCTTCTGCATCTGCATTTACTATCGATTTTGTAACAATACTCATTTGATAAACTCCTAGTCAAAGCTTTTCTATTTTTTATTTAATACATATCTTATAAAAACAGAAAATTATTATCAGTATAGTAGGTGCATATAATCAAAATTTTCCTTGTAAAAAGGGTATGTCTGAACAATTACTATAGTTAATAAGTTTATTAACTATAGTAATTGTTCAGACATACCCTTTTTACAAGGAAAATTTTGATTATATGCACCTACTATACTGATAATAATTTTCTGTTTTTATAAGATTGCATAACCATAAAAAACTTTTGTTTTGTAAGATTGTTATATAAAATCTCAGTATTAGGAAAAGTTCCAGCAGGTAAGGTTGGAAATCTTCTATAAGGAACTATATTATCACCAAAAATTTCAATATATTCTTGGCTATTAATTAAACTTTTAACAAAAGACTTTAATCCTTGAGAAGCTAGAATTTGATTATAAAACCTGATTTCTCCTTGGTCTTTTGGTGCTCTACCTAAAAAATGTTTAGTGCCTAATTCAATAACTTTGGTATTAGGATAAGGTTCAAAAAATTCTTTTCTGTATAGTTCAGATTGAGCTAGATGTTCAACAAATTCTTTCACACTTAAAGAACCAGTATAAAATAAGTTTTCTATTGAATAAAAATCTCTGCCTATAGTGTAAGGATCAATATCACGTTCAAAAACTTGACGATATGCTGCCTTAATTATTTGCTCCAAAGACGATTGATTATTATTACTATGACGAACAAAAATTACTGTTTGTTCTCTTCGTTTAGAAACACCCTGATTTAATTTCAGAATAATATTATTTTTACTTCTGATTTCTTTTACTGCACCTAATTCAACAAAATTTTTATCTCGAGTTGGTTGAAGTTTTTTGAATTTATCTCTTATAGAACTTACTCTTAGTGTACCCAAACTTAAATTGTATGGAGTTAAATACCTCTCATAAGGAATTATATCATCTCCAAATACTTTACTATATTCTTCAGAATCTATTATGGCATCAATTAATTTGTAAAAACCACCTTGAGTTACTAGGTTAAAATAATTATTTATTTCTTTACGTCCATAAGTAGGACGTCCTAACAATCTAATATGAATATACTCAATAGATTTACAAATATAGAATGGTGTCCAATAAAGTTTCCTAAATAAATTAGACTTAGTTAAAGCTCTAATAAATTCCTTAATCGATATAGATTTATCTCTAAACTGCTTTTCTATAGGTTGTAGAATTAGCTTTTCTTCAGTATAAGGATTACGACCAAAAACTCTCAAATAACATGCTTTAATAATACTTTCAGTAGTATTATCTGACTGCTTAATAATTTGTAAATTATATGAATTTAATTCTTTATATCCATTTAACTTTAAAGGCTTACTTAATTGATTTTCAATAGCAGCTCCTTTATATATTAAAATTCTACGTACATCCCTATTGACAAGTGCTGTACTTGTCTTGTTGGAGAAAATAGCTCCAAATTGAATACCTAATGGGTCATTAGAATGACCATAAGGATGTTGATCAGGTAAAGGTGTTTGATAATCTTTAAATAGTGTAATAAATTGAGGTATTTTTTGAAAACGTGCGCTATAATTAAACAATTTAATTTGAACGCCCCAATTCCTACATTCTTGAGCTTCTTCTCCTAAATTTCTTAAATAAGGTACAGTTTCTTCACCGAAATAGTCACTATATTCTTTAGAATTAATTAAACTATCAACCAAGCTACCTAACCCTTCTTGCGAGAGAATAGAAAAATATTTTTGAAACTCTTCTAATGAACTTATGCCTCTACCTAAAAAATGTCTAAAAGCTAATTCCAGTGCTCTACTATTAACAAAAGAGTCAAAAAATTCCTTTCTATATAATGAAGATTTTCCTAGTGCCCTAATAAATTCTTTCATTGAAATTTGACCAATTTTAACTCTAGATTCCATTTTCGACAAAGACAAACTATAAGCTTTAACAATATCACGCTCAAAAACTTGACGATATGCTGCTCTGATTATTGTATTTTTTTCTTCTGCAGATAGATTAGGTTTCATTACATATTTAAATTGCGTTGAACTAGATAAAAAGTAAGTTTGTGGTAACCTCAACCCTTGCAAATAAATAGAATCTCTTTTTCTAATTCTATCACTCAAGGATGGGGCTTCAAATTCTTGAATAATAACATTAAAATACTGATTAATTATAGATTCTGCTTCTGGATTTGAAGAAAAAAGTTTTCTACAAGTGCGTTTCATTGTATTTAATGCAACAATAGTAGCAGCAGTTGAACAGGCATTTTCAATAATTTCTCTCAAACCTTTTATATTTACTGCTAAAATATTAGGATCACCTATAACTATAGCATAACTTAAATAACGTAAAAACCAATCTAAATCTCTTAAAGACTTACGCATTTTATTAGAACCATATTTCACAATACTAATTGGTTTAAATCCAGCCGGAATACTATCTTCATTACTAAATAGGTTTTTAAAAATATTAGAAAAAACAAATTTAGTATTTTTAGTATTAATATTAAGACTAGTAATATCTGTTGATTCTTCAGGTTTTTCTAAATAAGATAATGGCGAACCACCAACAAAAATTCTATTACTGGCAGCATTTACAATATTAGTAGAATTTTTACTTAAAATTTCAGCAATTTCTAGCCTTAATACTCCACTTTTCATGTAATTTAGTAATTGATTTAATTCTGTTGGCTGTAGAAATCTATCTTGCTGTTCTGCTTGAAGAATGCTTTGAATGGGGGTAGTTTTGTATAACTGAGTATTGATTGATACTAAACCACTAGTTTTTCTTGTTGTCATCGGATTTTACCTCTTTATTTTTATATCTTGTGACCATTCTAATTCAACAATAACTACATTTTATTCTTTTCTATTAATATTCTTATAATTGAATATTAATATATTAATATTCTTAATTGAAGTTTAAATATGATTTAATTTATATATATTTTACCCAAAAATGAACATGATAAATGACAAAGAAATGCCACTAGCAGAACACTTTGTAGAACTAAGAGAAAGATTATTAAAATCGCTGATATTTATACTGGTTAGTATAATAACTATATTTTTTAATATTCAATATATTATCAAAATAATACAAAAGCCTGCAGAAGGAATTAAATTTATACAATTAGCTCCTGGTGAATATTTTTTTTCTACAGTAAAAATTAGTATATATTTAGGATTAATAATAAGTATACCCTATATATTATACGAAATATTACAATTTACTATTCCTGCTATGACTATAAAAGAAAGACAATTAATTTTACCTCTGAGCATTATTTCAGCAATTCTATTTTTTGGTGGTATAATATTTGCATATTTTGTCTTGCTCTCTCCAGCTTTAAAATTCTTTATTTCTTATGGGGCTAATATTATCGAACCCATTTGGTCCTTTGAATATTACTTTAATTTTGTAATTTTATTGTTATTACTCACAGGTATCGCCTTCCAAATACCAATTTTTGAAATTGTATTGGCTATATTTGGATTAATATCATCTAATCAACTGATTTACTATTGGAGATATGTTGTGTTTTTTACAACCATCCTATCTGCAGTATTAACACCTTCAACAGATCCTTTAACTCAGATATTAATGAGTACAGCAATATTTTGTCTGTATTTTCTAGGAGTAATTGTTTTAAAATGTATGAATAAATAATTCTGTTTTTATGTTATACTGTATAACATATAAAGAACAATATTATTATTTTTTTTAGACTTAAAATGCAATGATGTACACACTACAAAATATTAAATTTAATAAATACATAAAGAAAATCATTATTAGTTTAATAAATTTATCCGCTATAGTAATAATATCTTTAAAATTCTTTACTTCTATTGTTAATGCATACCCTATATATGCCCAACAAGCTTATGACAATCCAAGAGAAAATACAGGGAGAATTGTATGTGCTAATTGTCACTTAGCACAAAAACCTATACAGCTTAAGATGCCTAAATCTGTTTTACCCAACTCTGTTTTTGAAGCTGTTATTAAAATTCCTTATCCTGATAATACTCAGCAAGTATTAGCTAATGCTAAAAAAGGACCTTTGAATGTGGGTGCTATATTAATTTTACCAGAAGGATTTTCTCTTGCTCCTATGAGTAGATTATCTGAAGAACAAAAAGCGATAGCTAAAATTACTCCTATTCAAGTATATAATAATCAGCATAAAAACATACTTGTGGCAGGACCTTTACCTGGTGATAAATATAAGGAAATAAGTTTCCCAATTTTATCACCAGATCCTAAATCTAATAAGGAAACTTATTTCCTTAAATACCCTATATATGCAGGAGGAAATAGAGGAAGAGGACAACTCTATCCTAATGGTGAAAAAAGTAATAATGCTTTATATACATCACCTGTAGATGGTAAAATCATTCAAATAAATAAAGAAGAAAATAATTCAACTACGATTGTAATTCAAACGAATGATAATAGTACTATAACAGAAAAATTACCTCCAGGTGTTGAAATAATTGTTAAAGAGGGACAAAGCGTGAAAATGGATCAATTTCTCAATAAAGATATAAATATGGGTGGCTTTGGACAAATTGAAAGTGAATTTGTTTTACAAGATCCAGCAAGAATTAAAGGTATGATATTATTCTTTTCTTCGGTAACCTTAACACAAATTTTATTAATTTTAAAGAAAAAACAATTTGAAAAAGTACAGGCCAAACAATTAAATATCTAGTAAAAGCAAAACACATAACCATAATCTATATAGATTATGGTTATGTGTTTTGCTTTTACTAGATATTTAATTGTTTGGTTATAGTATGTATAATCTGTTCTGAGTTTACTATTGTATGTTGTTCCAAAAGACCATTATAAGGTGTAGGGATATCCTGTGATGATAATCTAATAATCGGAGAATCTAGATAATCGAAAATTAACTCATTAACTCGAGCTATTATTTCAGCTGCAATCCCACCAGTTTTCATACATTCCTCAACAATACATGCTCTATGAGTTTTTTGAATTGATTTAATAATTGTATCTATATCTATAGGTTTGAGAGATATTAAGTCTATAACTTCAGGGTCAACATTCTTTTCAATTAATCTATCAACCGCTTTTAATACGTGATATCGCATTCTTGAATAAGTAATAATAGTTATGTCTTTTCCTTCTCTTACTATTTCAGCTTTGTCTAAAGGTAATGTATATTCATAATCTGGTATTTCTTGTTTCATATTATAAAGTAAAACATGCTCAAAAAATAGTACTGGATTATTGTCTCTTATTGCCGCTTTTAACAGGCCTTTAGCATTATATGGAGTTGAGCAAGCAACAATTTTCAACCCAGGAACAGCTTGAAAATAAGTTTCGAGTCTTTGAGAGTGTTCAGCACCAAGTTGACGGCCTACTCCACCAGGGCCCCGAATTACAATTGGAATTTGATAATTACCTCCAGATGTATATGGAAGCATTCCTGCATTATTAGCTATCTGATTAAATGCAAGAAGCAAAAAACCCATATTCATTCCTTCTACTATAGGTCTAAGACCAGTCATAGCAGCACCAATTGCCATACCTGTAAAACTGTTCTCAGCTATAGGTGTATCCAATATTCTTAAATCACCATATTTTAAATGTAAATCTTTGGTAACCTTATATGAGCCACCATAATGCCCAACATCTTCACCTATAACTAAAACAGTTTTATCTTTACTCATTTCTTCGTCAATTGCTGAACGTAATGCCTCAAACATGAAGACTTTATTCATAGATATTTATATCTAGTAATCTATTATTTCATTATTAAATTTTAATATTAATAAAAAAGATATTTAGCTAAATCTTGTAATTTAGGTTCTGGACTCTCAAGTCCAAACTTAACAGCTTCTTCAATTGTTAATTTGACTTTTTTTTCAATTTTTTTTATTTCCTCATCTGATATTAAATTATGATTTTTTATATAATTCACAAAATTCGTTATAGGATCTCTAGCTATCCAAAAATTCTTTTCTTCTATAGACCTTAGTTCATCTGGATCCGCAAGCGAATGTCCTCTGAAACGATAAGTTAAGGCTTCTATTAAAGAAGGTCCTTGACCATTTCTAGCTCTAGAAATAGCTTCTCTAGATACTTTAATTACTTCTAATATATTCATACCATCTACCTCTATCCCAGGTATGTTGAAAGCATCTGCCTTTTTATATATTTCCTGAACTGAAGAAGCTCTCTGATTAGCCATTCCAATAGCCCATTGATTATTTTCAACTACAAAAATGATAGGTAATTTCCATAAAGATGCCATATTTAAGCATTCAAAAAATTGACCGTTATTAGTAGCACCATCACCAATAAAACATATACTAACAGGCAAATCATCTATCTTCTGTAAGATTTTTTTATGATAAATATTGCGAAATGCAGCTCCTAAAGCTATTGGTATTCCTTCTGCAATAAATGCAAAGCCTCCTAAAAAATTATATTTTGAAGAGAATATATGCATAGAACCACCACGACCTTTGCTACAACCTGTTTCTTTACCGAAAAGTTCAGCCATAATTTCTTTTGCAGGTACACCTTTACTCAGGGCATGGACATGATCTCTATAATTAGAACATACATAATCATATGATTTTAAATTCTTGATAATTCCAGTGGACACGGCCTCCTGACCTGTATATAAATGTACAAATCCAAACATTTGACCTTGATAATACATTTTAGCACATGTATCTTCAAAAATTCTTCCTAAAAGCATATCTTCATAAAAAATTTTCGCTTCTTCATTAGTAATGATAGCATTACTAGTTACTGTAGATTTTTGAAACATGAATGAGACCTATATAAAATTTTTTTGCTTTTTATTATACTGATATAAGTTTGAGTTATATTATTAATTAATACAGTCAATTATAATTCATGATAGAAATATTTCAACTTATAGAACAAGAATTAAATTTATTAGAAATCAATTTGAAAAAGCTTGTTAAATCAAAACATGCAATACTAGATGTGGCAGCCGAACATTTATTTAATGCTGGAGGAAAAAGATTGCGTCCAGCTATAGTTTTCTTAGTTGCGAAAGCAACCAAGAAAGAAAAATCAATTAAATTCTTTCATAGAAGACTTGCAGAAATCACTGAAATTATTCATACTGCTAGTTTAGTTCATGATGATGTAGTTGATGAATGTTCAGTTCGTAGAGGTGTAAAAACTGTTCATACAAGTTTTAGTGTGCCTATAGCCCTGTTAGCAGGAGATTTTTTATTTGGCCAATCATCATGGTATTTAGCAAATTTAAATAATCTAGAAGTTGTAAAGGTTATTTCTAAAGTAATTACTGATTTTGCCGAAGGTGAAATTAGACAAGGAATATCTAAGTTTAATCTTTCCTTGTCTATTGATGAATATATTGAAAAATCATTTTTAAAAACAGCTTCATTAATTGCTTCAAGTTGTAAAGGTTCAGTTATTCTAACTGAAAATAATTATTATATAGCTAATAATTTATATAATTATGGTAAATATTTGGGATTGGCGTTTCAAATTGTTGATGATATTTTAGATTTAATTTCAAATGCTGATGTTATAGGTAAACCAATAGGTTCTGATTTAAAAAACGGTAATTTGACAGCACCAATATTATTTTCTTTACCTAATATTAATTTGGTAAATTTCTTATATAAACTAAAAAAAAAAGAAGTGATAAATTTAAATTATTTAAATTTAAAAATTATTAATCAAGCTGGCGGGATAGAAAAAGCTGTAGATTTAGCATCTGAATATATTTATACTTCATTAAAATGTTTAAATTGTTTACAAGATTCTGAATATAAAAGATCTTTAATTACTTTATGTAATTCTGTCCTAACTAAAATTAGATAAGAAAAACAATTTATTTTTTTACTTTTTCTATTAGCCAATTAAAAGTTTCATTATCTATTAATGCCAATTGTGATATTACTTTTCTATTAAGTCCTATATTTTGTTTCTTTAACATAGCAATAAAATCGTTGTATTTTATTTTTTTTTGCCGAAGAGCTGCATTAATTCTAATAATCCATAAACTTCTAAAATTTCTTTTTTTTAGTTTACGCCCGATATAAGAATACTTAAGCGCTTTCATGACTTGCTGATTAGCTATTCTAAAGAGTTTAGAATGACTTCCCCTATATCCTTTCGCTAATCTTAAAATTTTTTTTCTCCTTTTAATAGCAACATTTCCTCTTTTAACTCTAGTCATTATTTTAATATATCCCTATATTATTTTTATATTTATTCATATGCATATATTTAATAATAATCATTAAATATATGGTAATAATTTACTAATTTTTTTTTTATTAATATATTCGCTAATTATCACTTTAGAAGATAAATGTCTTTTTCTTTTTTTATTCTTTTTACTTAATAAATGATTTTTTCCAACTTTATAATGTAATATTTTTTTATTTCCTGTTATAGTAAATCTCTTCAAAGCTGCGCGTAAAGTTTTAAGTTTTTTTTTCATTTTTATTGTGATTATTTATAATTAAATTGATTTTATGACATTTAAAGTGAATCTGCTATCAATTGATTTTAAAAAAAATAGTTTGATAAAATCAATAACTAATAGTATTATAAACGGAATTTTTTGTATATTTTTATATATTTTGTTATTGGATTTTTTCTCAATTTCAATCATCTTTTTATTGTAACGAGCACAATTATCAAAATATTTAAACAACTTAGGGTTATTAAGATCTAATGCAACTGGGAAAACTCTAGCAGCACTTTCATTTGTTTTCCGAATAACTTGTATATCAAATTGGCGCGCATCAAGTCCTAATGACTTGTAAAAATCGCTTCTTTGTAGATCATTTAAATACATTGTTAAAAATACGCTTAATAAAAAAAATTTACACCACAATTTAGACTGGAATGTTCTTAAAAATTTGGGTTGTGAATATAATAAAATAGCAAAAAAATCACCATGTCTATTTTCATCTTGACACCAACTTTCAAAAAATTTGAAAATAGGATAAATTCTATATTCAGGATATTTTTCTAAGTGGCGATATATTGTTATATATCTCCAATAACCTATTTTTTCTGATAAAAATGTAGCATAAAATATAAATTTCGGACTAAAAAAAGTATATTTTCTGCTTTTAGTTAAAAAGCCTAAGTCAAGGGACAAATTGAAGTCTGCCATTGCTTTGTTTAGAAAGCCTGCATGACGAGCTTCATCTCTGGACATCATCTCAAAACAATTTGCCAAGATTGGATTTTTAAATTTTAAGCGTCTTGAAAGTTCTTTATATAATAAAAAACCTGAAAACTCTGCTGTGCAAGATCTTTCTAAAAATTCTATAAATAAATTTTTTGTTTTTTCATCTAAATTATTCCAATTTTTATCAAATTCTTTATCTCTTATAAAGTGATTACGATTGTAATCAGTACGGAATTCTTTTAAAATAGCTCTTAATTCCGGTAAAGATCCTGACATATCCATTAAAGCAATTTCTTCAAAATTCGTTGTGTAAAACCTAGGTGTTAATAAAGATTCTTTTGTTGGTATTTTGATTTTTGTGTCAACATTCTGTAATGTATTTGTCATATTATTTGCCTATTAATGATTGAAAATATTAAATACATATGTAATTATAATTATAATTACATATTATTATATTATATAGTTATTATAATTTATCACTTTAATAATAAAGCTATTCCTATAGTAAAAAATAAAGTGGATAAAAGAGTTAATATACCATGGATTAAAATTTTTTTTATTTTATATAGATAAAGATCGTTTTTCATAATTTATATAAAGGAATTAAATATGAATATTATAGATTTGGGATGGGCATCTTTAATGGCTATGTTTAGCTTTTCTATAGCACTAGTAATATGGGGACGAAATGGATTTTAAATTTTACATTAAATTTATTATCGGGAAAAAATATTATGATTATAGATAATGAAATTTTAAATATTACCCTCTTAATAACCGTATTGACAATGACAGGTCTATCTTTGGGATTTATTTTACTTAAATTACAAAGTGAATAAAAATAAGATAGTTAATTTGAATTAAATAAATAGGAATAGGGTCTTAATGAGCTTGAAAGAAATTTTACTTTTAATTTTGCTTTGTAGTAGTATTTTTTTAATAATTATTATTTTAATTTCTAATCCTAAGGCTAATGCTTTAGGATTAGGCTCTACACTTCCTACACAAAGAACATTGGATAGGTTAACATGGAACTTAATAATTGTATTTTTTATACTGACAGCATTAATGAGCTATATAACTAAAAATTCATATTAACTTTTAAGTTATGTTATTTTTATGCCAGATTAAATGTCCTGTACCTATTAATCAACAACCTTTAGAAGAATATAGTGCATTACTAAAGTCAAAATATATATTATGGTCTTTATTTTTAATTAATACAATTAGTAAACAACAATGTATACATTGTTGTTTACTAATTGTATTAATTAATTTTGTTTCTTTTATAATTTCTGAGACTTTAAATTTAAATTTTTTCTTAAAATTTTTATATGTGATTATTATTACTTTATTAGTTATACTAATAACAACTCTAAAATTATATTTAGATTTTTCTTATATTGGAAAAAGATTAATTAGTTCAATTATCGATTATGAAGAATCAGGATGGTATAATGGTCAAAAATGGGTTAAAAATCCTAAATCTTTAATGAAAGAAAGAATAATTGGTATATATAAAATACAGCCTATTATTGATAAGCTTAAAATATTACTTACAACTTTAAGTTTAACTCTTAGTGCTTTATGTTTTGTTAAAATTATATATTATATTGATTAATGATAAACATATAAACAACAACGCGGAGTAGAGCAGTCTGGTAGCTCGTCGGGCTCATAACCCGAAGGTCAGTGGTTCAAATCCATTCTCCGCTAAATTTAAAGTGTCATTCATACTATTAAAWTTTATTGATTTTTATAAGAAGTTATTAATAAACCATTATATTATATAATATAATGGTTTATTAATAACTTCTTATAAAAATCAATAAATTTTAATAGTATGAATGACACTTTAAATTTAAAAATGCCATCTCCTTCTTTTGGAGGAAGTACAGGAGGCTGGTTAAGATCAGCAGAAACTGAAGAAAAATATGCTATTACTTGGATTAGCAAAAACGAAGAAGTCTTTGAAATGCCTACCGGCGGAGTAGCGCTTATGAGATCTGGAGAAAACTTATTATATTTTGCCCGTAAAGAACAATGTTTAGCATTAGGTACCCAATTAAAAACTCAATTCAAAATCGACAATTATAAAATATATAGAGTCTTTCCTAATGGTGAAATACAGTATCTACATCCAAAAGATGGAGTCTTCCCTGAAAAAGTGAATCAGGGGCGTAAAGCAATTAATACAATTAGTCGTTCAATAGGGCAAAATCCTGATCCTGCAGTTGTTAAATTTACTAATAAACAAACATTTGAATAAGTTATAAGATAACATATATATGTTATCTTATGAGGAGAGGTGGCCGAGTGGTTGAAGGCTTCTGATTTGAAATCAGACGAATTTTTATAAATTCCATGGGTTCGAATCCCATCCTCTCTTGTTACCTTATAATTATAAATATTTGTAAAAGTTGTATAGCGGGTAACGCGATTTGAACGCGCGACATCAACCTTGGCAAGGTTGAGCTCTACCACTGAGCTATACCCGCATTTTATATCATATATTGTTATATATATGATAATAATATAAAATAAAGAATGAGTACAAAATTATATTTTGTACTCATTCTTTATTTTACAAAAGAATTAACTATTCCTGTGAGCAAAACTAAACTTGTCCAAAAACCTGCACCTAAATAAATTAAATTTTTGGATTGTTCCCAATCCCTTGAAGATCCTAAAACAACAGGGGTAGCAACTATCATTACAAATGATAAAATTACTAAACTTAATACTAATAATTGAAGAATAATAATCATTGATTGATTACTCCTTACTATAAGAATATAATAATTATTACTTGCATAATATTATATAAATTTTTATTTCTTCTTATTTAAGAAATAAAAATTTATATAATATTTTATATTAAAATTTATTAAAGGAGAAATTTTAAAATATGGAATTATTCTTACTTATAGGTAAACTTCCCGAAGCTTATACAATTTTTAAACCACTAATAGATCTATTACCAATAATTCCAATTCTATTTTTATTATTAGCATTTGTATGGCAAGCTGCAATTGGCTTTAGATAATTATTATGGAGATATACTATATCATGGTTGAAACTTTATTATCAGGTATTGTCTTGGGATTAACTTTTATTACCTTATTAGGTTTATTTGTTGCTGCATATTTGCAATATAAACGAAGTAATGAATTTTGAATATTGGATCTTGAAAAATTTTACAAAAATGAGCTAAAGCAAAATGATTTTAAAATCATTTTGCTTTAGCTCATTTTTGTAAAATTTTTCAAGATCATTAATCCTGATTGAGAAGATTTTTCAGGGTGAAATTGAACAGCCATTATATTATCTAATGACATAGCTACAGTAAAACTCAAATTATCATATTGAACAAATGCACTTTCAATATTTTTATTATCTAAATACACATAATAAGAATGAATAAAGTAAAACCATGGGCTAGTATTAAAATTTACCCATAATGGAGAGTTGTAATTAGTAATTTGTATAGAATTCCAGCCAATATGAGGTATGTTTTTTACTAACTCTTTATCAAATTTCTTAACTCTACCTCGCACAATTCCTAATCCTTCTGATTTACCTTCTTCGCTACTTTGCATTAGTAATTGAAAACCTAAACATATACCTAGAAAAGGCATACCATTTTTAATATAAGTTTTTAATGGTTCAATAAAATTTTTATTCTGTAACGAATGAAGAGCTGAATCAAAAGAACCTACCCCTGGTAATATTACCTTAGAGATAGTTTTTAATTCCTTTGGATTAGAAATGATTTTAGGTATACCATTCACTTCCTCGATTGCTTTATACACAGAATACAAATTACTCATTTGATAATCTATAATGCCAATTAATTCCATTTTGTAGTTAACTTTTATTTGAATATTATTAATAAATTTACCAACTAGCCTTTCTAACTCCAGGTAATAAACAATTATGTGCCATCTCTCTAAATGCATGCCTAGATAAACCAAAGTCTCTATATACTGATCTACTTCTATGTGTTAGCCAACAACGATTTCTATGTCTAGATTCTGCACTATTTCTAGGTAAATTTTGAAACTTAATACTTAATTCTAATTTTTTATCATATGAATTTGTTTTTTTTATTTGCTCCTTAAGTTGTAAACGCTGATTTTTATATTTTCTTATTTGTTTTTCTCTTTTCATTTCTCTTGTAATTGCACTTTTCTTAGCCATATAATTTAATCATTCTTTTTTGTATAAAATAATTTATAAAATAAATTATATAGAATAAAAAAGAAAACAAAGCAAATCATTTTGATTTGCTTTGTTTTCTTTTTTATTCTATATAAGATTACAGTTAACCAAATTTACCAACAGTTGAGGCTATAACAAATGGAGCATAAGTTAAGATATATCCTACAGCAAAATGCGCTAATCCGACCAAACGTGCTTGAACGATAGATAAGGCTACAGGTTTATCTTTCCATTTGATTAAATTGGCTAATGGAGTTCTTTCGTGAGCCCAAGCCAATGTTTCAATTAATTCTTGCCAATAACCTCTCCAAGAAATCAAAAACATAAACCCTGTTGCCCATACTAAGTGCCCAAACAAAAACATCCAGGCCCAAACAGACAAATTATTAACGCCATAAGGATTATAACCATTAATTAATGGCGATGAATTCAGCCATAAATAATCTCTAAACCAACCCATTAGATAGGTTGACGATTCATTAAATTGAGTACTATTACCACTCCATAATGCCAAATGTTTCCAATGCCAATAAAATGTTAACCATCCTAATGTATTCAACATCCAAAACATTGCCAAATAAAAAGCATCCCATGCAGATATGTCACAAGTTCCGCCTCTACCTGGCCCATCACATGGAAAACTATATCCAAAATCTTTCTTATCTGGCATAAGTTTTGAACCTCTAGCATCTAAGGCACCTTTAACTAAAATTAAAGTTGTAGTATGTAAGCCTAGAGCTATTGCATGATGAACTAAAAAATCTCCAGGTCCTATATCTAAAAATAATGAATTATTAGTATCATTAATACCTTTTAACCAACCAGGTAACCATAAACTTTCACCAGCTCTTGTGGCTATGCTATCTGAAGAAGATAATAAAATATTAAATCCATACAAGGCTTTACCTGATGCTGCTTGTATCCACTGTGCAAATACCGGTTCAATAAGGATTTGTTTTTCTGGAGAACCAAATGCAACTACTACATCATTATGAACATATAGCCCTAATGTATGAAATCCCAAAAATAAACTTACCCAACTTAAGTGAGAAATTATTGCTTCTTTATGTTCTAACATCCGTGCAAGCACATTATTTTTATTTTGTTCAGGATTATAATCTCTAATAAAAAATATTGCACCATGTGCAAAGGCACCAACCATTAAAAATCCTGCTATATATTGATGGTGAGTATATAAAGCTGCTTGTGTTGTAAAATCATTCGCAATAAAAACATAAGAAGGCATAGCATACATGTGTTGTGCAACAAGAGAAGTAATTACACCTAAAGAAGCTAATGCCAAACCTAATTGGAAATGTAATGAATTATTAATAGTTTCAAAGAGGCCTTTATGACCCTCACCTAGTCTATCACTTGGAGGTCTATGAGCATCTAGGATTTCTTTTAAACTATGTCCAATGCTCCAATTGGTCCTATACATATGACCAGCAATTATAAAAATTACTGCTATCGCTAAGTGATGATGTGCAATATCTGTTAACCATAAAGATTTAGTTTGTGGATGAAATCCACCTAAAAACGTTAATATAGCTTTTCCTGCACCTTCACTTGTATTAAATATATGATGCATACTATCTGGGCTATCCGCATACACTGACCATTGGCCCTTAAAAAAAGGCTCTAAACCTGCTGGATGTGGTTTAGTAGATAAAAAATTATCCCAACCAACATGTTGACCTCTTGCTTCAGGAATTGCTACGTGAACTAAATGTCCTGCCCAGGCTAAGGAACTAACTCCAAATAGACCGGCTAAATGATGGTTTAAACGTGATTCATTATTTTTAAACCATGCTAAACTAGGTTTAAATTTAGGCTGCAAATGTAGCCAACCTGCAAATAAAAATAATCCTGATATGACTAAAAGGAATAAAGCCCCCAAATATAGGTCATTATTAGTTCTCATACCAATCGTATACCACCAATGATATAAGCCCGAATAACTTATATTTGTTGGATAGTCAACTCCCGTTTGTGAAAAAGCTTTCAATGCAGATTGACCAAAGTGTGGATCCCAAATCGCATGTGCAATAGGTTTTATCTTATTAGGGTTCTGTATCCATTGTGTAAAGTTACCTTGCCATGCAACGTGAAACAAATTCCCCGATGTCCATAAAAATATAATAGCTAAATGACCAAAATGGGAAGCAAAAATTTTTTGATATAGATTTTCTTCTGTAATATTGTCATGACTTTCAAAATCATGAGCAGTTGCTATTCCATACCATATTCTTCTTGTAGTAGGATCTTGTGCTAAAGCTTGACTAAATTTAGGAAATTTTGTTACCATATATTATTTATCCTTATACTTATAACATGTCATGATATAAGATGATTATACATTATCCAACTGCAATTATTCTTGCTAGAAAAAATGCCCAAGTAGTTGCGATACCTCCAAGTAAATAATGAGCTACCCCTACAGCTCTACCTTGAGTAATACTTAAAGCACGTGGTTGTATTGATGGAGCAACTTTTAACTTATTATGTGCCCATACAATAGATTCGATTAATTCTTGCCAATAACCTCTTCCACTAAATAAAAACATTAGACTAAATGCCCATACAAAATGAGCACCTAAGAACATTAAACCATAAGCAGACAAGGATGAACCATACGATTGAATTACTTGTGATGCTTGTGCCCATAGAAAATCTCTTAACCATCCATTTATAGTAATAGCACTTTGAGCAAAATTTCCTCTTGTTATATGTGATATATCTCCTGACGATGAAATTGTTCCCCAAACATCTGATTGCATTTTCCAACTAAAATGAAATATTACAATCGATAAACTATTATACATCCAAAATAGTCCTAGAAAAACATGGTCCCATGCGGAAACTTGGCAAGTTCCCCCTCGGCCTGGCCCATCACATGGAAATCTAAATCCTAAATTAGCCTTATCTGGTATTAATCTCGAATTACGAGCAAATAAAACTCCTTTTAATAATATTAAAGCTGTTACGTGAATTGTAAAAGCATGAATATGATGGACCATAAAATCTGCTGTCCCTAGCGAAATAGGCATAATACCAATTTTATTTCCAATTGACACAATGTCTCCTCCAAAAACATAGCTAGTTGTGGCTAATACATTTGGAGCCGTATTACCTGGTGCAATTGAATGACAATTTTGTATCCATTGCGCAAAAATTGGTTGAAGTTGAATAGCTACATCTGAAAACATATCTTGTGGTCTTCCTAATGCTCTCATAGTATCATTGTGTATATATAATCCAAAACTATGAAACCCTAAGAAAATGCAGACCCAGTTTAGATGAGAAATTATTGCATCTCTATGTCTTATTACCCTATCTAATAAATTATTATAATTTTGTGCAGGGCTATAATCTCTTACCATAAATATGGCTGCGTGAGCACCTGCTCCAACAATACAGAACCCACCAATCCACATATGATGTGTAAAAAGAGATAACTGAGTTGGATAGTCTGTAGCTAAGTATGGATAAGGTGGCATAGCATACATGTGGTGTGCCACTATTATACTTAATGATCCTAACATTGCTAAATTAATTGCAAGTTGTGCATGCCAAGAGGTCGTAAGTATTTCAAATAATCCTCTATGACCCTCACCTGTAAAAGGTCCTTTATGAGCATCTAGGATTTCTTTTAAACTGTGTCCAATGCTCCAATTGGTCCTATACATATGACCAGCAATTATAAAAATTACTGCTATCGCTAAGTGATGATGTGCAATATCTGTTAACCACAAACCTCCAGTTACAGGATTTAAACCTCCTTTAAATGTTAGGAAATCATTATATTCATTCCAATTTAAAGTAAAAAAAGGTAACAAACCCTTATTAAAGCTTGGATATAGTTCGTACATTAAATTACGATTCAAAATAAATTCATGGGGGAGTGGTATTTGCGCTGGGGAAATACCTGAATCAAGTAATTTATTAATTGGTAAAGAAACATGAATCAGGTGTCCTGTCCAACCAAGTGAACCTAAGCCTAATAAGCCTGCTAAATGATGATTTAACATTGATTCAACATTTTGAAACCATTCCAATTTAGGAGCTGCCTTATGATAATGGAACCAACCTGCAAAAAGCATTAAAATAGCCATAAATAAGCCACCTATTGCTGTAACATATAGTTGCATTTCGTTAGTGATTCCTGAGGCTCTCCATAATTGGAATAGTCCAGAGGTAATTTGAATACCTTGGAATCCTCCACCAACATCAGCATTTAAAATTTCTTGACCTATAATAGGCCAAACAACTTGTGCGCTTGGTTTTATATTAATGGGATTGTTTAGCCATGATACATAATTAGAAAATTTTGCACCATGAAAGTACATTCCACTTAACCATATAAAAATTATCGCTAATTGACCAAAATGAGCGCTAAAAATTTTACGGGATATTTCTTCTAAAGAATTTGTATGACTGTCAAAATCGTGAGCATCTGCATGTAGATTCCAGATCCATGTTGTAGTTTTAGGACCTTTAGCTAAACTACGAGAAAAATGTCCTGGTTTTGACCATTTCTCGAAATTAGTGGGTATAACATTTCTATCTATAAGTACTTTTACTTTTTTTTCTTCTTGCTCTCTTGAGCCTATTGTCATAATACTTCTCCTCTTTTGAGAAAAATCATTAACAAATAATAAATAAAAACTAATTTAAGTTTTTATTTATTATTAATTATATAAAAATATGCAATAAATTTATTCTTTCTTTACAATAGTTAATTTTCTTATCTAGTTTATAAAGATGAGATTTGCATTATAGTATCACCAATTGATACTTCATCACCATCTCTAAATAAAATTTTTTCAATCTTTCCTCTGTGATTTGCTTTTATTTGGTTCATTACTTTCATTGTTTCAATTATGCAAACTATAGTATTAGGCTCCACTATAGAACCTATTTTAACAAATGGGTCTGCTCCAGGCACAGGTGAAGAATAAAAAATACCTGCTAAAGGACTAGTAATATCAATATATTCATCATTTTCTTTTTTTTCTTGTTGTAAAAAAGTATTTTTATTGTCTTTTATTGGTAGGTTTAATTGATTTATTAAATTGTTACTAGTAATAGGATTTTTCGCATCCGCATTTGTATAGAAATCAGTTTGAGGTTTAGTTTGTAAAGAAGAAAGTGTTGAATAATAAATGTTAAAATTAATATTAAAATTGTGATGAAGCAAAGATTCATTTCTTTTTGAACTTATTTCATAACTTTTCGTTTGAATGTGATAGAAGTCTAGATTAAGTTCTTGTAATAAAAATATTATTTTTTCTATATTTGTTCCCATAGAATCTCAACAAATTGTATAATTTAAATAATTATAATTATTTATTTAATAATTTTTAATTCATCCTCAAAAAACCATATTCTTACTTGTGAATCAAACTCAACTATCAAAGCTATATTATTAGACTCTGTTAACCTTAAACCTCTCACAATACCAATTTTACCTATTTTATCTGTTAGGTCTAATGTATTAGGATTTCTAAGTTTATTTATATAAACTTTTTGTCCAATAAAAGATAATTTATTTAAAGAATATGATGAAATAAAGTTATCCATTAAATTAAAATAATAATTATATAATTATAAATAAATCAACATATAAATTAAGAATAACATGATTATTTCAGATGATTTGGAAAAACTTCTTAAATTTCTGCCAATAGAAATTAGCAAAACTATAGAAAAATATCCTAATAGAAATCAATTGCTAGAAATAGTAATGGATCTTGGTAAAAAACCTGAAGCAAGATTTTCTGACCATGTTTATTATATATCAAATAGAAATATTAATTGGCAAGATATTAACTATTGTATAAGAAGATTAGGTAAATTTAATTTAGACAATAGGACTGGTATAAAAAATACTTTACATAGAATAAGTTCTATTAACAATAGAGAAGGACAAGTTATTGGATTGACTTACAGGGTAGGACGAGCAGTTTTAGGTAATATTAACATAATTCGTGATTTGCTAGAAATAGGTCACTCTATATTAATATTGGGAAGACCAGGTGTCGGTAAGACAACCGCTATAAGAGAAATAGCAAGAATCTTAGCTGATGAGATTGGAAAACGAGTAATTATTATTGATACTTCTAATGAAATTGCAGGTGATAGTGACATCGGACATTTTTCAATTGGTAGAGCACGCAGAATGCAAGTAAAAAATCCTCAATTACAACATCAAGTAATGATTGAAGCTATAGAAAATCATATGCCGGAAGTAATCATTATTGATGAAATTAGTACTGAACTAGAAGCAATTGCTGCTAGGACAATTGCTGAAAGAGGTGTTCAATTAATTGGTACAGCTCATGGGAATAGTTTAGAAAATTTAATTCGTAATTCGACTTTATCGGATTTAATTGGTGGAATTCAATATGTGACATTAGGAGATGAAGAAGCTCGTAAAAGAGGAACTCAAAAAAGTATTTTAGAAAGAAAATCATTTCCAACTTTTAATATCCTTATTGAAATTCATCAACTTTATTCTTGGAGAATTCATCAGGATGTTGAACAAAACGTAGATAGGATCTTACAAGGATATAAACCTATATTACAAGATAGATTTATTAATTTAGATAATAAACACATTATTAAATATTCTAAATATAATAATAATGAAAATTTAAATAATAATAAATCGAAATTAAATTTGCTTCAAGAATATTCTGGTCATTCTTCTCAGAACTTAATTGACAACAATATAAGTCATAAAATATATCTCTATTTACATTCATTAAGTTATAAACAAACACAATCTTGTATAGATAATATGCAATTACCGATAATACTAACAAAAAGCTTAGATAATGCTGATGCTATTTTAGGATTAAGGATACAAACGAAAAACACTCCTAAATTGCGAGAAATAGCTAAAAATAAGAAACTTCCTATCTATGTGATTAGCAATGAGACCATACCACAATTAATAAAAGTATTAAAAAATATAATTAATTCTTACGATTTAAAAAAAGTTTATAAAAATACACACATTTTTGATTCTTTAAGAGAAATGAGAATGGCTATTCTCAATATAGTACTTTCTAAAAATCAAACGGTGGAATTGCTACCTAGAATTGGTTATATAAGGAAGTACCAACATATACTTGCTGAATACTTTAATTTGTATACAATAAGTGTTGGGAAAGAGCCATTTCGACGTTTACGTATTTATCCTAGATATTTAGCATAATTTTATTACTAATATTAATTTATATTAAATTAATATCAGTGAAATTTTTATTAGTGTTATATTAATATCATTATATACCAAATATAAGGAAAATGAATTATGAATAAAACTTTAACAGAAGAAGAAGTACTTAATAAGATTCGTAAAGTCGTTGCCACACAGTTAGGACTTGATGAAAGCCAGGTTTTGGATGATGCTAGTTTTACCAATGATTTAGGAGCAGATTCTTTAGATTCTGTTGAGCTTGTAATGTCAATTGAACATGAATTTGGTATTAAAATTCCTGATGAGAAGGCAAATAAGATTTCTAATATTAAACAATTAAAAGACTTTGTAATGGAAAATTTAAGTGTCAAAGTTTAAAAAGTTTAATTTGTAATTTAATATATTTTTAAATAAAGGAATTCTTTTATGAATAAGTCCGATTTAAGTGAAGAACTAGCTAAAAGAGCCAAAATAACAAAAAAATTGGCAAATGAAGTTATAACATTGTTTACGGACATTGTTAGAGAAAAAGTTAATGAAGGGAAGAAGGTTACAATAGTAGGATTCGGCACTTTTAAAGCCAAATACAGGAAACCAAAAGCTGTTAGAAACCCTAGAACTGAAAAAAGAATGATTATTCCAGCATCACGAGTGCCTGTATTTACAGTTGGTAAACTTTTTAAAGAAGAAGTAAACAATAAATTTTTAGATAGTAAAAATGATATAGAAGAAAAAGAGGAAAAAATAGAGTAAAACAATAGTTATCTTGATATTTTGATAATAGAAAAAATTCTATTATCAAAATATCAAATAATATTATTATCCTCCTAAAATTTACTAGGATTTAGTTTATATTATTTAATATAGTGATTGATAATTATTTAAATTATGATTATATTAGAGAGAATCAAATATGAAACTAGCTTATTGGATGTATGCAGGCCCAGCTCATATAGGTACATTAAGAATAGCAAGTTCATTTAAAAATATACAAGCTATTATGCATGCTCCTCTTGGAGACGATTATTTTAATGTAATGAAATCAATGTTAGAAAGAGAACGAAATTTTACACCTGTTACTACCAGTGTAGTAGATAGACATGTATTAGCAAGAGGCTCTCAAGAGAAAGTTGTCAATAATATTACAAGAAAAGATAAAGAATTTACACCTGATCTAATTATTTTAACACCAACCTGTACGTCTAGTATCTTACAAGAAGATCTTCAAAATTTTGTGAATAGAGCAAGTATGGAAATCAAAGCAGATGTATTATTAGCTGATGTTAATCATTACAGAGTTAATGAATTACAAGCTGCTGATAAAACCTTAGAACAAATTGTAAAATTTTATATTTATAAAGCTAAAAGAGAAAACAATTTGTCAATAAATAAAACAACAGATATATCTGTTAATATAATTGGAATAACAAGTTTAGGCTTTCATCATCAACATGATTTGAAGGAAATACAAAAATTATTTGATGATCTTAATATTAAAATTAATTTAGTTATTCCTTATGATATCTCTGTTAATGAATTAAAAACAATACCTAAAGCATGGTTTAATGTTGTTCCATACCATGAAGTTGGTTTATTAACAGCTCAATTTTTGTATGAAGAATTTAATATGCCATATATTGATATTACTCCTATGGGGATAGTTGAAACAGCCAGGTTTATTAGAAATATACAATCCATTTTAAAAACCTATCACGTGAATGTTGATTATGAAGAGTATATTGATAAGCAGACGAGATTTATTTCTCAATCTGCATGGTTCTCTCGTTCAATTGATTGTCAAAACTTGACAGGTAAAAGGGCAGTTGTTTTTGGAGACTCTACGCATGCCAGCGCAATAACAAAAATTTTAGTTAGAGAAATGGGAATTAATGTTGTTTGGGCGGGGACATATTGTAAAAATGATAGTGAATGGTTTAATAATGAAATAAACAATTTATGTCAAAAAATTATTATTTCTGATGATCACAATTTTATTGCTGACTTAATTGCAGAAACTGAACCAGATGCTATTTTTGGTACTCAAATGGAAAGACATATAGGAAAGCGATTAAATATTCCCTGTGGAGTAATTTCTTCACCAGTACATATTCAGAATTTTCCTCTAAGTTATCGTCCTTTCTTGGGATATGAAGGAAGTAATCAGATTGCAGATTTAATATATAATTCTTTTACTTTAGGAATGGAAGATCATTTATTAGAAATTTTCGGTGGACATGATACTCGCGATACGATTAGTAATACACTTTCATTAAAGGATGACACAAATAAATCATCAATCGAATGGACTGAAGAAGCTAAGAATGAATTGTTAAAGATTCCTGGTTTTGTACGTAACAAAGTGAAAAAAAATACAGAAAAATTTGCTTTAGAAAATAACATTACTAAAATTTATTTAGATACAATGTATTCAGCAAAGGAAGCATTAAAAAAATCAAATATGTAGAAAGTCTACATATTTGATTTTTTTAATGCTTCCTTCTAATTTTTAGTTTCAAAAAATTCAGCATCAACAGTACCATCGTTAGAATTATTTTGAGAAGAAGTATTTACACTAGCATTTTGATTAGAAGTATTGCTATATAACTTTTGTCCTATATTCATTAATTTTTGCTGTAAAGTTTGACTAATAGATTTCATTTGATCATAATTTTCTTCTTGAACACTTGTTCGTAAATTCTGTACAAGCGATTCAAGATTTGCTTTATCTTCACTAGAAATTTTATCACCAAATTCTTTAATTTGTTTTTCTGTTTGATAAATTAAAGAATCTGATTGATTTTTTAACTCAATTTTTTCACGACGCTCTTTATCTTCTTTAGCATACTGCTCAGCTTCTCTTACCATACGTTCTACTTCTTCTTTAGGAGAAGTTGAGGCACCAGTAATAGTAATAGATTGTTCCTTATTCGTTGCTTTATCTTTAGCTGTAACAGATAAAATTCCATTAGCATCGATATCAAATGTAACTTCAATTTGAGGCACACCTCTTGGTGCAGGTGCTATCCCATCTAAACGAAAAGTTCCTAGACTTTTATTATCTTTTGCTAATTCCCTTTCACCTTGAAGAACATGAATTTCAACATTAGGCTGATTATCTACTGCTGTTGAAAAAATTTCTGATTTTTTTGTTGGAATTGTTGTATTACGTGGAATTATTTTAGTCATAACCCCACCTAAAGTTTCAACTCCTAGAGAAAGAGGAGTTACATCCAATAATAATAAGTCTTTTACTTCACCGGCTAGTACTCCTGCCTGAACCGCTGCACCAATTGCTACAACTTCATCTGGATTAACACTTTGATTTGGTACCTTGTTCAACATATTTTGAACCAGTTGTTTAATAGCTGGAATTCTTGTTGAACCTCCAACAAGCACAACTTCATTTATTTTCGTTGCATCAAGTTTAGCATCTTTTAAAGCAGTCTCTACTGGTATGCGACAACGATTGATTAAGTCAGAACATAATTCTTCAAATTTTGCCCTGGTCAGTGTTTTTTCTAAATGTTTTGGTCCAGTATCAGTAGCAGTAATAAAAGGTAAACTAATTTCTGTCTGACTTACATTTGATAATTCAACTTTTGCTTTTTCTGCTGCTTCAGTTAATCTTTGTAAAGCCTGTCTATCTTTACTTAAATCTATTCCCTCCAATTTTTTAAACTCACTAATCAACCAATCTACAATTTTTTTGTCAAAATCATCACCTCCAAGATGAGTATCTCCAGCAGTAGATAATACTTCAAATACTCCATCTCCTACTTCAAGTATTGAAACATCAAAAGTTCCACCACCTAAATCAAAAACTAATATTGTTTCATTACTTTTCTTATCTAATCCATAAGCTAATGAAGCAGCAGTAGGTTCATTAATAATACGTAGCACTTCTAAACCAGCAATTTTTCCTGCATCTTTTGTTGCTTGACGCTGTGAATCATTAAAATAAGCTGGAACTGTGATTACTGCTTGAGTAACTTTCTGACCTAAATATTGACTGGCATCTTCAGCAAGTTTTCTTAAAACTTGAGCCGATATTTCTTCTGGTGCAAATTGTTTATTGAGAACACTACATTCAATTTTAACATTTTGATTATTATCTGTTATTACTTTATATGAAACTTGTTTTGCCTCTTCAGATACCTCATTACCTTTTCTTCCCATAAATCTTTTTATTGAATAAAAGGTGTTTTCTGGATTAATAACTCCTTGTCTTTTTGCTATTTGTCCAACTAAACGTTCACCATTTTTTGTATAAGCTACTACTGAAGGGGTTGTTCTAGATCCTTCTGAGTTAGTTATTACAACAGGTTTTCCACCTTCCATTACTGCAACTACTGAATTAGTAGTACCTAAATCAATTCCTACTACTTTACTCAT